AACTTTGATGTTATTACAATATTGTCATCGATTCTTTTAAGTGTCTTATTAAAATTAAATTTAATAATTTGTTTTATACTCATATTATACTTTTATAGCAAACTAGGGCTAACTAGGGTAGGTTTGGGAGGGATAGTTCCAACATTAAAGTTTTAAATTAGAGGGCAATATATACTTTTGTGTTACATTTACCCCTTGCTGGCCTAACAGGCCGTCAAAAAAAAGTGGGCTTTAAGCAACCTGGCTTTTTAAAGAGAGGGAAAGTAATATAGTCCTGTGGTGAAAATTACAGCTTCACCTGCTGTAAATAAGACGTTTAGAGTAGCTACAATTCGTTGCACTATTTTAGGTGTGTAAAGAGTCAAAATAGTAGGGATTTCTAAATCGTTAATTAATAATTTTGTTAGTATTTTCATTTATAGTGTGAGGGGTTAAATTATTGTTTTTATTCATTTGACTAAGAGTATAATAATAAGAAAGCGATCATTAAAGCGAATAAACCTGTAGCTTCTGCCAAGGCGAAACCTAGGATAGCGTATGTAAATACTTGACCTGTTACTTGAGGGTTTCTAGCTGTTGCACCGATTAAAGAAGAGAAGATTAAACCAATTCCAACTCCAGCTCCAATTAAACCTGAACATGCGATTCCAGCTCCTATGTATTTTGCTGCTGCTAACATTAAAGTTTTAAGATATTTTAAATATATTTGAGATATTAGTAAGTCTGCAAAAAGTAAAATTTTGGATAGTGTCTAACAAGGTAAAAATTTCCAGTTATGGAATAAAAATTACCACTCTTTTAATAAAGTTATTTAAAAGTTTAAAAAGTAGTATTTCTAAATTAGAGAAGTATTTTCACATTAAATCCAATTTAAATAATAAGCCCTAAGTAGCAAGCACACTAGGCAGGAGAATAGTAAGGTTTATGAAGTACAAATAGTCCACTAAAGTTAAACCAACCCCACAATTTAAATTAACTGAAATTATTCACCTTTTTAATAAATTTTTTATCTGCATCTTTCTTTTGATAAAATAAAACCAAAAAATTGCTGACCTCTACCCTTTTATTTGAAAATTTCTTAAAACTAATCCCAATAAAGGTACGAGTTTAACTGTAATGCTCAGAATTACTTTTTGAATAGGACGGGAGTGAGGCCTCGGAACCCCCCAACAATGGAATAGGGTACCTTATTCTATTTCGCAGAGCGGGCCAGTAGGAGGGGGTTAAAATTAATTGTTGTAATATGGTTTTCATTGTCATTGGATTAGTGTAAATCAATTGCATCTTTAAGATAGGAACAAGTTAAGATTGTTAAAACGTAGGCCTGAATGAATGAAACTGCTAATTCTAATCCGATAATTCCTAAAAAGATAGCAAATGGGATTAATGTAAAAATGGCTACCAATATTCCTCCTGAAAACAATTTATAAAGGAATGTAGCTAAGATTTTCATAAGTGAGTGCCCCGCAAAAATATTTGAGAAAAGCCTAACACCTAAAGAAACAGCTCGCGCAAAATAACTAACCAATTCAATTAAAGCTAAAACAGGAACTAAAGCTAAAGGTGTTCCACCTGGTATAAAGAAAGAGAAAAATTTCAATCCATGTTTAGATAAAGCTAAAAGAGTTACACCTATAAAAATAGTTACTGATAGTCCTAAAGTAACTATTGCACTAGCATTTAATGCAAAAGAATATGGCACATTAGAAATTAAATTCCCAATTAAAACAAAGAAAAATAAAGAGTATATAAAAGGGACATAAATTTCATTGTTATTCCCGATTTGATTTCTAACCATTGCACTTAAAGTAGCAAAAGAAGTTTCTAAAGCAATAGAACTTTTATTAGGTATTAAATTAGAATCATTATTACTGTAATAATGTAATCCTACTACTGTAAATAAAATTAAAAGGGCGTAAAAAGTTAAATTTGTAATAGAAAATATAAAATTCCCTAAGATTGTAACATCTAAACTAATTAAATGGAAGACTTCAAATTGTTCTAAAGGTGATAAAATTAAAAAATTAATCATTAAATTTTTAAATACTATAAAACCTGTTTTTTTATTACTATTCTTTTAAGGGTTTTAAAAACCCCGCTCCCCAACCCAAACCTGTTTTTGACCCGACTGCGCGAAGCTGCAGTCTAAGGGGAGAGAATAATAAGTTTAATTCATACTTTTTTTGATCGATAATCTCATTCTATTTAGGCAGTAAATTTGGAAGCATAGCCCTACCCTTTGGCTACTTACCTTGCCCAACGCTACTTCCTGTCCTGCCCAGCTGGGAAGGGTCGGTGCTATATTAGTTATTAAATTAAGTCATTAGTTATTATAGTTTTATAAATAAAGTGAGCTAGGTTAGCGTTGCAGAATAACAGAATAATGGAACATTTCTGAAAATAGCAATTAAGGCTCCACTTCCGTACAGGCAGGGCCGGCCATTTTGTAACTATACTTGTCTTTCCCACTTATTTGGCAGAAGAAAATGCTAGGGGCAAATAAATAATTGTAAAAGGCAAGGTCATTCGTAATGAGGAAAGCAGGAATAGTAACAAGATAGAAATCACAATATAGTTATTGAACCACAGGGCCGAGCTTTAGCAGCCGCTTGCCTACTTTTCTTTAAGTAAGGGTATAGGTTAAAGGCAGGCTTCCTACAACCAGAAGATAATTAATGAAGCTAAAAAAAGCAAAACCGTAATTTATGTGCCCTCTTTCCTAATTAAAGCTTACTGCGCAGTGTTTTAAATTTTAAGTTATTGAACAAAATAAGTTACTAATTAATTAGGGTTCCTAAATATTTTGATGCCAGACAAGGTGATAGCTCCACCAATAACCTCCAAATAAATTAAAGGGTTTGCGCCTCCCTTCTTCCTGTGAGTTCGTCCAAAAAGTTCTATTCAAAGTAATCTAGTTAAGGTCAAATTTTAGGCTTTCTAGATTCTTTTAAATTTAGGTTTCCTCCTGCCTGCCATCCTCCTTTAAAGGAGGATGGGGGAGGATGACGCTTAGATTGTATAGATTAGCAAAGGATCAGAACGAGAGGCCTTTAAAGGCACTTTGGTTTTACGCAAGTATACTTTAACTCCTCCCTTATCCTCTTAATCTTCCCTCCCGCAGGTTGCTCTTAATAGGTCATTTCCGGGCTTTAGCTCCAAGTGTCTTTAATTAATTGAGGAGCGAAGTCAATTATTCTTTAATTAAGGGGTTAATGTTATGTTTAAATTTAGGGATTTAAGATTGTACAGCTAAATTATCAAAAGCATGTAATGGGATAGGACTTGCTAATGTTCATTCTATTGTATTAGCATTTGTATTTTCTTCTTCTTCTTCATTTTCAGAAAAGAAATAAGCAAGAATTTGTCATGGGTTTTTAGAACTATAATTATCGTTTACAAATATATTGTATATAATGTATATAAACATTATTGTAGCTACTAAAGAAACTAAAGACCCGAAACTAGATACAGCATTCCATCCACTATAAGCATCAGGGTAATCAGGGACCCGTCGAGGCATTCCCGCCATACCTAAAAAGTGTTGAGGGAAGAATGTAAGGTTAACCCCAAAGAAAAGAGTTCAGAAATGAATTTTTCCGTAGAAATCATTAAATACTTTTCCTACTATTTTGGGGGTTCAGAAGTAGAATCCTGCGAATAGTCCAAATACGGCTCCCATTGAAAGTACATAATGGAAATGGCAAATGACGGTAGAAAATTTTATCCGCAACCTCCGCTAGCAGCCCTTAATTTATTTTTATAATAAGTATAAAATAAATAACTGCTTCTGCGCAAAGCGCGCAAGCGAGAGCAAGGGGATCCCACTTAAGTAGAGCTTGCTAAATAATCTTTTACCGTCAAATGGACTTTATCTTTACCCTTTATTTGTTTAAGGGTTCCCTCGTAAAGTCTCTGAGGCTAGTTGCCTGTAAATTTTATTAAAATTATTAACATCTCGTCTCCTGCAGAAAAAAGGGAAGGCGAAAGATTGCTTAATTTATAAACAAAGATAAAATTTATCATATAGGGGGATAGGTACTATTCATTACTGAATAGGTGGGTCCATTTTACTGGCCCAATAAAGCGTTAATGTTAGCCAAACCCTAATCTTAAAGGGTGGAGGTTAATCAAATGGAGAAGTAGATAAGTAGTAGCCTTCATAAAGTTCATTATGTTTTAGGCGTAACAATAGAGTAGCAGGATTGATAGCTGGTGATCCTTTTAGTTCAACCAAACAAGCTCTTACACTAGGTCAAACCTTATATGAGCCAGAATCAGGGTTAAACCCATAAATAGGTAAAACAGCATGACCCTTTTTAATCGGCGCCCCAATAAACTGAACTGAGTTATTGGGATCTAAAGAATTATCAGCAGATTCTATATAACTTAAACTAAATAAATAGTTATTTCAAGGTAAATTAAGAGCCAATAAGCGTTGTAGAATCAGCTTAGAAGGAGAATATAAAGAAAAATACTCTTTTACGGAAGAAAATTTAGCTAATAAAATAGTACCCTCATTATTATAAACATATAAAGGTAAATTAATTCAATTAGAACCTGTTACTAATTTAGAGCGAGCTATTTGTAGTTCTAGCTCACTTTTACTAAAAGGGGATTTAGTAATAATAAATTGATCCAAAAAGATTGACCCAGAGTAAGCAATTGATTCAGCTTTTCTCAAAGTCAAATTAAAATGCTCCGATAATCCTTTCAAACCAAGTAAAGGACCTGCGACTAACTTTTTCGAAATAATGGAATAAATATAATAAGAATTAGAACGTGCCACAGACCAATTAGCTCGTTGTTCCTCACTATGGTTGCCACCTCAATGTGCAGATACACTCCCCAATTTACCAAAATTGGGATTATTTTCACCTTGATTGATAGGTAAAGTATTAGGATTATAAGGACCAGGAGTTGCTGTTCTTCTAATATTTAATGAACATAAAAATTGAACTAAGCAAAAATCCTCAAGTGCCAAGTAATCAGTACACGGGTAAATATCTAAAGTCCATTGTTCAGCTAAAACAGGATATTTTACCATAGCTCTAGAGATAGCTAAAGTCCCAGATTGAGCTCTTTTAAGTTGGCCTTGATGATAAGTAGTTCTTAAGTAATCAACTAATCTACTAGCCAAATTTTTAGAACTTCCCACATATTGATTATTAGTTTTAATATGTGTTCAAACATATACTCCAGAGATAGAAGACAATAGCTCTTTAAATTTACTTCTAGTGATATCTGAACCCGCTAATTGAAAATGGCCAACATGGGGTAATAGAACAAATGAACCTTTATTGCTTTTATTTATTGTTGTACTTCCACTTATTTTTAAAAGGGTGCACAAGCACCCACTAATTTCTACTACTTCGTTTGAAAATTGATTAACACTGTAATTAAAACCTAGATCAACTAATCCATTTGTTAGGGCTCTTAATATGCTTATTGCAAAAACAATAATTCTTTATTGAATCTTTTTAAAGGCCCTGGCCTCTTAACTAAGCTTACTAGTAAATCTATAAGGGTAAAGCTAGGGTGAATAGAAAAAAAGGGATAAAAGCACATACTACTATCGTGTTCTTAAATCTTTAAAGCCCTTCCCGATATTAACTGATAGTCTAAAAAAATATAAAATTTTTAAATATTGCTACCATATTTAGGTATAAGCTAATAAAAAGGACCTTTATAAAAATAAGTTTTCTAGTTTTTAATTACCTTATTGTTAGTAAAATTAAAAAATTTAAAATTATACCTTTCCCTTTCTATTAGATATTTTCATCTTCAAGGGAAAAGAAAAGCTATCCTTCTCCGCGTAATCCGGCGCGCAAAGCGCAATCCATAAATAAGGGAGTAGATATTAATCGCTGTAGTTTTTTACACTAAGGCGGCGCTGCAGCGGCGAGGACACCTCTACCTAATTATAATAGTAGGGAGGAGTTTTAGCAGGTCTGGTAAGCCATAAGAATAGTTTGTTAATTCAATCAAAATTTTTATTTGTCTAACATAAAGCAAATTTTGGACTATCTCTTCACCTTATTAAATAATTCGAGCTAAAATTTAAAAAGGGTTAAACATATAGTCTCTAGGGTCTTTCTTAAATTTTTTTTGGCTATAACAAAAAAATTAGACCTGCTGATATTAATAAAATCTTTATATTTAAATTAAGATATAAATTTTTATAGTAAAACTTAATTAATAAAAAATAAGAAATTTTCAGCATACAGTTCAATTATATAGCTATTATTACTAATAGATGTTGCAGCCCAATTTTCCTTTCTGTTTATTGGTATAGTTTTACAACATAGTAAGTCTAATAAATGTTAGCTTAAACTTACGATTAAGATCGGACTATAACTTATCTAATTATTTAACTTAATAAACTTTTGATAGCCACGTTTAGTCTCTACGGATCCTACTAGTTAACATTAAAATTATCAATGTAAAACTTTGGTTTCCACGGTGTTGTCACATGCTTTTTTTTTCGTTTACGCATTTAATAAACACATGAGATTTCACCGTTAGCAATATACTAATATATTACCGAAATGGCAATTACTTTCACATGATTACAATGTAAAGGGATTTACCAATTTCACGGTGGCTTTTTATCACGACACTTATTATAAATTGTTTTGAAATCTTTTCAATGACTCTGCTTTTTCCCCTAACAGAGGGAAATCAGTACAATGACTAAGGATATTTTTTAGAACCTCTTTTTTGTAAATTTCTAAAAGATAAAAGTTAGCTTTAGTGTTTCTAACTTTATTAATGGCATTAAAGTATTGTTTAATCAATATCAATAAATAAAAATCATCATTTTGTCCTATAGAGAAAGAATGATTATTACTCTGTCTTATTGAAAAACAGCCCTCGGCTTCTATGAATCCAGAAAGCCAAGCCTGAAAATGATTAGGTAAAGTGAAAGTTTTATTTTCGATACTCTCCTTCATAGTATTAATAAAACCTTTTTGGTCTTCAAACTTAGAATCTCTATTAGTTAAATAAAAATCCATTGAGTTTTCAATAAGGCATTTTTTTAAGAAAGCAAGTTGGCAAAATTTTTTAGATGATAGTAGAGGATATTTGTCAAAAATATTAATCAATTCTTGGACTTTTTTTTTATCATCAACTACCCAAATAACGAAATTACCACTTTTTCTAACAGTTCCACCTATAACTTTAGCTATTTTTATTAACATATTATAGTTTGAGGGTAAATAAGATAACTTAATAATTAGTCTATATTGTAATGATTTTTTTCGCCAATGATTCACTTGAATACTACCATCTCCCTCCATTAGACCAACCCAAAACATTCTTATATATTCATCATCATTTACTTTTCTGAAATCATTTTTTTTAATAGTATGGTTTAAAAAAGGTACCATACTACATTGTTCAATAAAATTCATATCGTGGAACGCGATATCCAGTGAAGCATTAGATAACATTACTCCTGTTACTTATTTAATTTATAAAAATAAAGTAATTTGACTCTGCAGATAAGCCTCTTAAAAGACAAATGTGCTGCCTCCTTGCATTAGTTCCCACCCTTTTGCTGCCAACCCTTACATTGACAGCCGACCCTAGTAATAGCGTAATAGCAATAGCTTTTAATGAGCCCACAATAGGCGGATGGCTAGAAGGATCGCAAATTGGCAGAGACTTGCAGCAAAGCAAGTCTATTTAAATTAATCTATGATATTTAAATATTCAACCTTTATAAGGTTTGTTCAATAAGGCATATTTTTTTATATTATTATGCCCTATTTTTAAATCTTCTGAAGCTTCCTTTATACTTTCGTATTTGCGAATATATTCTTTATTTTCATTAAACAAAAATAAAGCTTTTCTGATATAAGAACTATTTTTAATATTTAATATAATATGTTTAGCTTCTAATGTAGAATAATCTAAAAATAAGGGTACATCTGTTAAATTATAAGGTAAAGTGGTAAAATATCATTCACCTCTGAATAGAGATTGATTCTTAATAAAACTTTTTATAGATGTAGAATTGGATTTTATATCCTTAGCTAAAGTACTAACGGATGGGTAAATCACGAGTAAAATTTTGAAAGAATTATATATGTAAACAGGATGACGTGATTTAGCTTTAATAATTTTTAGCTTAGACTCCTTAGAGTGAGCTTTTCCATAAAAAGGATTATTTTTACCAGTTAATCTTTCTGTTATTAAAGCTTTAGTTTCTATCGAATGTGTTTTATTAATTCTTAACTCAGATAATAACCCTTTTGTTTCCTCAGTCTGTTTATAGCCTAAGGTGGAATAACCCTGTTTTAAAACATTATAATAAGGTAATATTGAATTTATCCAATACGTTTCTTTTATAGCTAACATTTTTACTTCTACATATTCCAAAATTAATAAAGCAAATTCATCTTGTCCATACTTTATTAAAGCTTTAACTATTGGCATATTTTTATTCTTGGATGATTTTAAATAAGAATTATTTAAATAACTTCGCATTCTTAAAAGAAGATTTATCGAGCTACCAACATAGCTATGCCCATTTTTAAGATTAATTAATAAATATATGCCAGATTTTTTTTTATTATCTTTAAATATATTTAATCTATCATTTTTAAATTTATTATATACTTTAATAGGATTATATTTTTCTATTGCTTTACCTAAATATATATTGCACAAAGTTAAAGTATTGCTTTCAAAATAAATTAAATTGTTATCATAATTAATTAATGCTTTAATTTTTAATTAATCGGACTATATCTTATCTATTTATTTTAAATAAAAATAAAATTGAGGAACTCGTGTAGTCTCTGAGGAATTTTTAAACATATAACATTTGTATTTCTCCTGCTGATTATTGATTGTTACAAACTAATGAATTTTAACATATATCTTAGATACAGTATCTTAGTTATTATAAAGTCCCAGCCATAAAGAGTTCTTTAAAGTGAAGCACAGATTAATTATATGACTCCACCTATAGTGAATAAAAATAAGACCTTATAAGGCCTTTAGTAATTTACTTTATTTCTATTATTTTTCATTTTTTTTTATATAATTTTGTTTCAGGTTCAGAAAGCATATGCTTTCTTATTGTAGCTTTATCACTTGAACCATCTATTTCTTTTATATAAGCTGCTGCAGAATTAAGAGAATCTAAAGTTTTAGATAAATTAGGATTTAAGATATTAATCAATTGAATTTTTTTAGCTTTATTAGCTTTATTTAACGGAGTGAAAGTAGGAACTTGATCTTTATTTTCTATTATTGAAAATGAAAATATATGACCATTAAACAATTTTCCAGCAGCAATATGTTTATACAAGGTTTTATGGTGCATTTGAATGCCATATGCTTTTTTAAGTTTAATTAAACTAGTATAAGTATTTACAAGTTTAAATTCTGTGTCATAAACATAAACAGTTTTACCATTTCTTGCAGAGATAGCATCTCTAAAAGATTGATCATATTCCCGAGTTTTAGCTAAGAAAACTAATTTTTTTAAATGTTCAGGATTAGGTATAAAATTGGGTCTTTTTCCTCTCATTTTCGTTAAACTTTCAGTAGTATGTTTATAACCTCGACTACTTTTAACACTTGTTAATATATTGTATTCTGGGGATAATAAATCTAATCAGTATTGTTCACGTTTATCTAATAATTCAACAGAACAATATTCTAAAATAAAGACTGAGAAATTATCATGCCCATATTTTAGTAAGGCAGCGCGTATTTTACTTCCACCTCGATTTTTGGCATTCAAGTAACTATTATGATAATATCTAAGTAATCTACCTTTTTTGGGATCACCTAAATCCTTTGACTGGCCAATATAAGATTTTAAGTTTTTTCGATTATATCATAAATATATTCCGCTTTTACCTTTATTATCCCCTAAAATGAAATCACGGTCAATTTTAGCATTTGCATAATGTTTTACAGCTTTATTGGCTACTATAAAAGTATTAGCCATTAAAAAATATGCATTAAAATGATCTTCCGTAAATATATGTTCTGCCCTAACTTCCGGACCAAAAAGTGAAGGAATAAAAAAATTTGATAAATAGTTAAAGCTCTCCGACCCGAAATTAAAAAAAATAGATAAGTTAATTACTAAGCCTTATTATGACAATATTTTCATATTATCAGGGAATATCTCTTATCGTTAAATTTAACGGTCTCTACATATATTCTCTGAAGAATTATATTTCTTGCTGGTTTACCATTTTATTTAAATTTTCTTAATTTTTACTGGTTATACTTAAATAAAATAAGCATTAGAGTATAAGAAAGCTTTAGTATTGTTCCAGCCATATAGTAAAGTTGTTATTAATTAATTATCCTTATCTTACTACACACACTCCTACTTCAAATATTAATAGTATTTTCTTCTAGGTTAGCGTTACCTTGCATAATAAGAATTTACCTCCTGATTAATGGTCAGCTTTTGCAATGTATCTTTTCTTTTAGTTATATTTAAGCTAAGCTGTGCAGCTTCCTTTTAATAAGGTAGCGTAGACATATTAATTAATATTATAGGACTCTTAGTTTTATTAAATCCTAATGTAAATACTAATGGAGTATTAAATTTTAAACTTCCTCCATAAAGAGTGGCTAGCCAACTGAAGATTTTAATACCTGTGGGAACCGCAATCACCATAGTTGCCGCGGTAAAATATGCTCGTGTATCGACCAAAATTTAGTAACATATAGGCTTAATCCTTAATACATAATATATTACTAAATTTTGGACTATTCCTTTTTCTTTTAATTTTAAACTTAAATTAAAAGGTTTTATCGTATAGTCTCTGAGGCAAAAATAGTGCCTGCAAGTTACCATTAAACTAAAATTTACATAATTAAATAGTTTATAAAAACAGCTTCTTGCATATAGATAAATAATTATAAATTATATTACTATAATAAACGACGTAAATTAAAAATCAAACTACTATTGTCCTAATTTATATAACATTGTTGAGTGCATGTAGGGTTTAACTAATGCACGTAGGTTTTCCATACTTGTCGCGGAGATATATATTCTTAAAGAACCTTTATTACCTGGAGCCTTAGGATTGGTTGTTTTAAGATCGAACTTTTTATTAATATAGTGTGCTAATCTTATTGAATCCTCTGGCGTAAAACTATCTGTACACAAATATAATCCTTTGGATGTTGAAAAACTCCCATCTTGCATTATAAGATGAGCTAAAGCTAATGGAGTAAGCAATGATAAATCTGCAGGTACCACCTTAATCCCATTCACATAGAATTGTTCAAAAAATTCAGTAAATAAAGGTAAAGCTTTCGTCCAAAATCTAAAAGAACTATAAATTTTACCAGTACGTTTATCTAAATAAGAATAAGAACGGTAACTAGAAGAACAAAATGGCGAAAATATATCCAAAACAAATAAAAAATAACTTTCATATTTATTAGATTGAATAAAGCCAAACCTAGCATTTAACCCTCTGGGAGGTAATTCTAAATTAGCATCTCCTAATAATGAACCAAATATAATTTGTTTAATTTCATCTATTGAGTTACTAGGTTTCCTAGTTATAATGTTTAAAGAACAAGCACTTAAAGTATAGTCTACAGTATTACTAAATTTTAATATTTGTAAGTCTGCAAAAAAAATTTTTGATATATTAATTAATTGTCCATCTAATCCTACCGCGAACATGTGATGAGATCAAACTAACATTCCTAAAATTCCAATACTTAACATAGCGTAGACCATTCCTAGATATCCGAATATGGTTTTACCTGAGAATGTTGACACAATTTGACTAACTATACCAAAAGCTGGTATAATTAAGATGTAAACTTCTGGATGACCAAAAAATCAGAAAATATGTTGATAAAGTATAGGATCTCCACCTCCGGCCGGGTCGTAAAAGCTAGTGTTGAAATTTCTGTCAGTTAATAGCATTGTAATTCCACCAGCTAAGACAGGTAATGTCAATAACAATAGGATAGCTGTGATAAATATACTTCACACAAATAACGGTAATTTATGCATAGACATACCGTTTGTTTTCATGTTAAGTGCTGTACATATGAAATTTATAGCCTTTGGCTTATTTATCCTCCTGGCCCCACTCTGTAACTGTAAGCCAGTACCCGCCCAGTGTAGGCAGGGGATATAATATTTATTTCCTTTTATTTAAAGGATAATTACCTAATATTTTATATAGCATACTAGGATGAATGTAACCTATCACTAAATTATTAATCTTATTAGACTCAGTAGAAGGTATATAAATTCGAGATTTACCCGATACTGTTACTAAACTACTGTTTATGTTATAACGAATTAATAAAACATTCATTAGTCTAACAATATCATAATTTGAAAAACTATCAGTACATAAATATAAACCTTTTCAAAAATTTCCTAGACCATCACCCATTATTCAATAGGCTAAGGCTATTGGAGTTAATAGATTATAAATATCCAAAGGTACTAATTTTTTAGACCCTTGGTAAAACATATCATATAATTCTGTTAAACAAGGATAAGCTCTAGAATCCATTCTTATTCCATAATACTTTTTCCCTTTTAATTTAGCATTATCTGGATAAGGCATAGAACTACAGTAATGTGATAATAGCATAAAAGTGGATCAAAAAAAAGGAAAATGAATCATTGATTGTTTAAATCCTAATCTAGCATTTCTAGAAATTTTTTGCTTGCTTAAACCTGCATCGCTTAATAATAGACCTACTAATACACTTAAATGATAACTTGGAATATACGTAATATCCCTAATATATTTGGTGAATTTAGGTAAACCTAAGGTAGATCCTATAGTATAAGGCTCATTTCAAATAACTATAGATGTACAATTAGAATTAGGGAATATGGAATTTTTTACTTTTATTCATCTTGGTAATTCTGCTATAGAAGGGTAAATAGGTAATAAATATAAATAAATAGGACTTAATATTAAGGAATTATCAGCCAAATGAGGACTTTATCTTTAATCTATTAATATGGTTTTTACCTAATAGCTCTTTCCCACCCGCTCACCTTATATTTTTAGGCAAGCTAAAATTAAAGGGAGGGGTAAACTTAAGGCAGATAGAGTGCAAAATTTTAATGATCCTTTCGTAAAGTCTCTGAGCTTAGAAATTAGCTGCTGATCACTTTTTTTTTTAATTTAACTTAGTAAGTATAAAAAAACAAACAAAGCTTACCAGCATATGGAAAGACTCCTTTATAATTATATTTTATCTCCCAGCAGTTGCCACTCTTATTAAATAAGGAAAGATTTGCTTAGGAAAATATAAGCAAGTCAAGATAAAATGATAATTATAATTATTAATGTATGTATATAGTTACAATAACTTATAAACCATATAAGGAATAGGGCGCTGCAAATTCACCCAATAATGAAGAAATTCCAGCTAAGTGAAGTGAGAAGATAGCTAAATCCACAGACCCACCAGAATGTGATTGTACCCCAGCTAAAGGAGGGTAAACTGTTCATCCTGTACCGGGACCATTTTCTACTAAAGCACTTAATAATAATAATAATAAAGAAGGAGGTAAAAGCCAGAATGATACGTTATTTAATCTTGGGAATCAAAATTTTAAATAAGAAATTTCTTACTTATTTGGACTTTTTCTTCAGCCAAACCTTTATTTTAATGATAATACTGCCCCTACCTAAGAGGGCTAATGCTACACAGGTTTGCAGTTATAATTTTTATACTTAATTAGTATAAATATTAGGTAGAGCGCTGCAGCTGTAAAAAAAAAAATAAGAAATTTCTATTCTTTTTTACGAGGTAAAACATTACCAATGAAACTAATATTAATGTAGGAGTTCTAAATAAACTTCTCAGGTTAAATATTAGAATGTTAGGCCGGATTGTTAAACAAAAGTTGGAGAATAGCGTCATTAGTCTCTGAAGAAGAGGATCATATATTGTATGATTTTCTCGGTTTCTTGCAGAATATCCCCGTTGTATATAAAAATTTTTACAATTTAAATTTATTGTGGCCTGCGTAGCTGGGCTGCCAGATGTGAGAGAATTTCTCAGATTTGAGCACTACCACATATGCCCACACACCTGGGTAAGGGGAAAATTGTATTTTATATCTGTTCTTTTCGTTAAAACCAAAATATTCGAGGGTTTACATGCATATAGCTAATTCATTATATACTATATTTCTATAGTTAACGGCATTCCATAAATTCTAAGTGATCCCCATTGAAATTCGTTCTTTTATCGTTCATTTTTTTTTTAGCTGCTAAAATTGTTTCTATTCCTTGTTCAGTTTTATGTTCTTTATTGAGAATTAGGTTAAAAGAATATTTCCACTCTAAATAATCTAAGTACTTACTACTCAATAAAGGATATTTATTAAAATAATCTATTAAGATTTTATTAGAATTTTGATTTTCTACCCTTAATATATAGTAAGAATTCTTATAGTTTACTCTAGTTCGAGTAGCTAATTTAATATTTAAAAATAAAGCTATTTGATTTAATATAGTAAAATAACTCTCTTGAGTTTTAGGATAAATCATTCGCTGTTCTAAACTAAATTTACAAAGAATTTGGTTTAAGGAGTGTCTAATATAAAAACCACCGTCGGCATCTATAAAGCCAGCTAACCAGCTATTATCCTGTAAGGGTGAATTATCAATAGGTAGTTTTTTAATATTCAAACAATGTTTTTTATTGAACCAATCAATTAATTTATATAATTGATCTATTTTAGGGGTTCTAAATTTACCATTAATAAGATTTATAAATTTAAAAATTGAAATTTTAGCCGAAAATCTTAATTCTATACTGTTAGTCTTTCTTTTTACGATTGATCCTTTACCTAAAACCTTAAGGAGACTCTCTGCTAAAGGTTTATCTTTTATATTAAAAGTTATTCCTAAAATAATTCTATTTGTATTAGTTATAGAAATATAACCATCACCCTCCAAAAGACCAGCTAAATAAGGACCTAAAATTTTACATTTATCTTTAATATTTTTATTATAAGTACTAAAAGAGCGTTTAGGCTGCGAAAAAAGTGAAGATTTATTTTGTTTGGATACTTTACTATGGGGTCTTAAAATTTTTCTTTTATTCTTTGCCATATCCGGTGCACCACAATGTATAGGTAAGAAATAATTACCAAAACCCAAAGCCTTTTAATTGTTAATTTTATGCCCAGGTGATTTTAACCTTAACCACCTGAAACGTTTCCGCTGCTGCTACTGTAGCAGTAGCGGAACCCTAATTTTATTTTAAACCCTAAAGGAAAATAAAGAATTTAAGTATCTAAAAGATTAGAAAAAGAAAATAAATAAGTGGCACCACCACCTTCTTTTTTAATAGTGTAAGGGAGCCCTGAAAATGCAAACTTTCTAATAGTAATACGGGATACACCTAATGCCTTTGCTGCACTATTCCCAGAAGGAAAAGGAGGTAAAATTGGCGTAAGACTTTTATCTTTATTTACAAGATAAACATATATTTTTTCTCCTTTAGTGGCACTTATAGAATCTTTGGATGCTTGACTATGATTCTTACCATAAAAAGGATTTAAGTCACCAATTAACTTGGCCCCTAGTTTTTCACCTAAATTATTAGGTCTTTGCTTTCTTATTTCTAAGTCTGCGGGTGTTGCAAAAATTCCAGCGGTTGTACCTGAAATTATAGCTCTATTATAAGTTGGTTTTAAAATAGCTCGCCATAATGTTTCTTGAGGCCATACTACTGATTTATAGGGAGGTAAAACAGCCAAAATTGTAATATAAAATTCCGCATGACCATAAAGCAAAAGAGCAGTATTAAAAGGAGTAGCTGCCCTTTTTAAATATAAAGGCGAGTTATAGGCGCTCCCAAATCGACCTTTAACATTAAGTGATGAACCTACATAACTTTGGCCTGTTCCTTTATGAGTTCAAAGATAAACTATAGCTTTGTCACCATATTTACGTTGAACACCCGATCGATCTATAGCTAAATCAATGACTTCTACTATTTTTATTATTGCTTTCAATTTAGAATAAGGATTTAGTATTGACAATGTTGTTATAGAAGTAATTGAATATAAACTACCAAGATATTTAGATGAAAATAAAAGAGGATCTGTAACAGGGTTAATGGGAAAAATATCTGCCTTTTTTCTTTTAAAAGGTGCTATTGCATAAGTTTTACTTAAGGTCGCGATTGATCTCTTATTTAATTTTACAATGAATTTGTTTTCTTTATTCCTCTCTGTATAGAGAGGTTGGGTTAAATATAAAGGCGATTTAACATTTAATTTATTCGATGACTTCTTTACATTTTTAGGATTTAAACCCTTGACTTTAGTTTGTCAATTTATTATATTGTTATACCTTCAATTTTCCTTATTGGTTAGAAAGCTAAGAAAAGGTTTTAAATTGTGTCTGCGTAGCACTAAGGTTAATAATTATACTATTACTAAAAATAAGCATATGCTAAGGCTACTACTTAAATAAAAAAAAAAAGAAGAAATATTATATTAGATATACCCTTTTTAAATTTTAGTTTAGAGATAGGACTAAAATAGCAGTTTATATTTAACCCGAACACTAGCTAAGGTCAGCTAAACGCCAGGGCGGGCCGCAAACATATAAAAAAAAAAAAGGAATTGACAAAAAAATCATCAAACTAATAAAGCCCTTGGACTATATCTTTTTGTGCGCACGTATAGTCTCTGAGTTAAAATAATACATAAATTAATTTAACTGCTTATTCTTTTTTACCCACTTTTATAGGCTTAATTACTAATCTAAATTTATTAAATAATAATATGACGCCCGCTGTAGCTGGGGCACAATATAATTTGCTCTCTTAGCTATGGCCCCAAGTGGGTCGATTTGGGATTGGGAGCGCTCTATTTTATTTAAAAGGTCTATCATAAGTTATGAAAGCACAATGAAAGAAAAAAGGTGAATCTAATAATTTTTACTGTTTTCCATTATTAAAATCCTAAAAAAATTTTATTACTTTTGGTTTATCTAAATTTAAGTCCCTGACGTATTATTGAAAGTAAACCATTATAAAACCGGTGTCCTGCCTTCAAAGGTCGGGACGTCGTTAGCATAAAAAAATTAGCCCACTTTAATACTTGAACCTAAAAATAGAAAAAAGGGGGCTGTAGCAAACTAGCCCATATTTAAATTAAAGTTTCAATAGGTGTGCTCTCCTTTATTTAAGGAGAAATTAAAATTTTATCTTGGTATTAAAGGAATTATCAGTACTTAGATTCATAAAAAAATTTAAGCATTTAGTGGCTAATGTTTTTTTTAGAGGTAAACATAAGGCGGTTTTCCACCTACTAAACCTGGCATCACCATGAAGAAGATCATTATAAAGGCATGAGCACTTATTATCACGTTAAATAATTGGTGATCTCCTGATAAGAATTGAACCCCTGGTGAAGAAAGTTCAAGTCTAATCATTACAGAAAAAGCGGTACCGATCATCTAATTTTTAGTTTAAATATACAACTAGATTTAGGAGGATGGTAGTAAAGAGACGGCGGCTTACGCCAGTAGGATACTTTAGCTCTGTTTGGGCATAGCGCCCTTTTATATTTACTTACCTTTATTCTGGTTGACCAGAATTGTATTTAAACTAAAAATTTGGACTTTATCTTGTATTTAAGATATATTTTAAAATTTGGCCTTACCTTAAGATTGGAGGACTAGCAATTCTACTAGGCTTTCAGGTTGAAAGCACTATAAATTTATTTAAGTAAAAGGGATTAAAGTTGTATTCTCGGCCTGCCTAGCCTTAACTAGCATATAAGCTAGGCAGCAGCAGCCATTCGGCCGATAGCGTAGCAGCATCAAATTACAACTTCTTAATTTCAGGCTTAGTATGAAAAATTTTAAGTTGTAACCATGAAAATTCAGTACGTTTAGCATTCATACTATTTTTTAATAATTTAATTTTATTAAAACCGGCTAATCCGTATTTTTTATAATGAGCTTTAATTTCAATTAAATTATGTGCTTCACTTCAACATAAAAAACATCTGAATGTTTTAAACTAAATAATGGGTACTTATTAAAATATTTTATTACTTCTTTTGCAGCTACTTGACTAGTATTTCTAGCTCTCCAATGTGGTTGTTTACCTGATCTATCATATTTACTTTAGTAAACTACACCTAATTTAGCTAAGAATAAATGGGCAATACTCTCCATTATGTCCTTATAGCTTTCGAATAACTCAGAGTTTAATCTACTTTGACTTCTGTAATTCTTAATTGAAAACTAGAATCACCTTTAGAAAAACCCGATAATCCATTAGTATTTAAAAAACAAGTGTCTAAAGGTAATTTTACTAGACTTTCACCTATTAAACTATTGTGTCTAGGGTTTTCGTTTACCCAATCTATTAATTTATGTAACTGTGAAATTTTAGGGGTTCTAATTTTACCATTAACTAAATTAAGTAAATCAATAATACCTGATTTGTTTCTAATAACAAAATTTATTGCAAATTCACTTTTATCCTTTTGTATAGAACCATAACCTAGTATCGATTTAAGTTGTATAGCTAATGGAAATTCTTTTCTATTAAATACTATACTTATTTTGGGTGTGGTTTTACTTATTAAATTAGGAACAATTAAAGTACCATCAGATTCCAATAAACCTGCTAAATAATAACCTAATTGTGACTTCTCCCCAGCTAAAGCAGCCCCTAATAGGGTAGGAAGGCCTGCTGTCGTAATTTTTCTAATATTTAAGGTTACTCCTTTCCTTAATAGAGGTAAATAAGACCAAGTTTTGACAGCAGCTAGCCTAAGGGAGGCTGAAGGCTGTTGAGCTAAACACTTTCCAAAGATGCGGGCTTTGGCCCTAACCTGGCATTGGGTGGAGGTGCTGGATTTAATTAAGAAATCAGGCAGAAGTGCACCCTTTTTAAAAAGGAAAAGATTGTTAATAAGTGCTGTTTTATTTTTAAATTATATTTAAATACTCTTGCGTGTAGTCTCTGAGTATTTTTCTTTACTGCTGATTTATGTAAAGAATATTTCTTTTTACCTTATAATATTAACATAGGTATAATAATCAGTGGCACATAGTCCCAGCATATAGCAAGATATATAGCAAGCATGATCGTCATACCAGCAAAAACTGCAAAAATTAAATATATTGTTCCAATTTCTTTTGCATTAGTAGAATTAAACCAATTCATTTTTTTATATATTTTTATTCCCTTTTTTTAATGTATCTATTGGTATTGGTTTTGTCTTAATTAATTTTAAAGGTTTTTATTAATTGTTAAACCGTTGTGAGAATACCCTCAAAATAAAAACACTGGTTAAACCTACTAACTCCCTTATTCTAATAAGTTAGTAGATGGGTTTTGATTTTTATTGAAGCCTTTATTTATCCTTCCCTTGGCTTAACTTTAGACTTTTGTTAAGAGGTTTTGTTATGCGGAATAGAGGCGATTCGAACACCTAAGGGCTTACCCGAACAATTAGCAATTGTCTTAACTTACCAATGTAAACTATTCCATTGGCAATGTTAGGCCATTACCAATATAAACTATATTGTTTTTTTGGAGATATCTCGAGTCGAACGAGAACAGATGTCTTGCAAAGACACAGGACTACCATTATCCTATACCCCCTCTGGGTAGATGAAGAATGAGGATGAAAGCTGATAAAAGGAATTGAACCTTTATTATACCATCATGAAAGGTATGTTTTATCCAGTTAAACTATATTAGCGATGATCTACAATAGATTAAAATTAAATTACATTATATTTAAGTAGGGTAAAATAAGAGATTTGAACTCTTAATTACGTCGCCACAAGACGGTGTTTTGCCATTTAAACTAATCTTACCTAGGATATTTATAAGAGTTGGTTTTAATTTTCTCCTGCTTAGCGGGCATTGTAGGATTCGAACCCACGACACTACTCGTGTTACCGTTTTCAAAACGGCTGCCTTAACCACTCGGCCAAATGCCCCTCCCCCTTTAAGTAGAGTGACCCTTTAACGATTAGAGGTAATGTTTTTAATTCACACCTTTTCAACTTAAGAAAGGATAAGGCGGCCTAATTTTCATTAAATAAATATCTTCTTCTTTTATATATTTTTAGTTTTTTTAATTAATAAACTGGTGAACATAAATATCTCTCTATCTAGTTCCTTTCTTTGTTATTTTAATAAAGTTAGAAATATTAAGTTATAAGACCTAAGGGAATTGAACCCTTATCTAATCCATTATGAGCGAACTGCATTAACCATTTATGCTAAAGTCTTTCCTTTTTGAACATAATTTAGTCTAGTGTTACCTTTTCAAAGTTACTGGTTTTGCTTTTGTGTAAGAGAAAAGTAATATAAAATAAATATTTAGTATTTTAAAATTAAATCGTCTCTTTTATAATTTAAAGAAATTAATTTGTGTGTACTGCTTCACAACCTTATCCGCTGCTTATAAATTATGTTTTATACTCAGCCGCGCCCTTAAATTGTTACCCGCAAATTCAAATTGTTGAGACATTTCCTCCAATGGAGAGTGAGGCTGATAATTCCAAATTTAATATATTAGCAGCCTTGGCTGCTAATGCTGAATTGCACAACTATAGTTTAACTATAGACTCACTTCTTCTTCCTTACTTTTCTACCTAGGTACTCAGTGATAAATAACAAACAAAAAAAGGGGTTAAAATACAATAATATTTGAATAATAATTATTTGTTTTTACTTAATTTAGTAATATAAAATCTGATAACTTGTTGAAATGTAAATAAGGGTAGAATATATATAGATAAAATATAAACTAATACGAATAAAATTATAAATGATGAAATTATTTGATTTAAGAAATAAAATGGAATTAATTGAGGCATTATTTTTTTTATTTTTTATTTAAACCAATAAAAATTGGTTAAAGTTCTGTATGAACTGAAATTTTGCTCTTACACCGAAATTTTAGCATTCCCTATTCTCATATAGTCATTCCGCAAATTTTAGAATTTTACAAAACAGCGTCCTTCCAAACGGCACTTTTTAGGTGGCTAGATTGGACGGCTCTAAGATACTGTAGTAGGGAAAAACCTACCCTTATTAATGCAAGTAAGCCTTCCCTCTGTACAGAGCGTGCGCTGTACAGGGCGCTCGGTCGTTGGGGGGGGGTAGCCGACCTTTTTTTTTTATCTTCTACTATAATAATAACCTTATATTTTCTGAACTAAAAGGCCATAAATTAATAGGTCAGGGTTGCGGAATTATTAGTACCTAATAAATTAACATTAGCAATATAAATTTCGCGTAGCCTAAAGAAGGCAAGAAGGGAGGATAGCCTTAGCAACCTATTAAAAAAGCCCCTCCCACGTGGAGGGTCGTTGTTGAATTATCTCACACTCTACTTTTTCCTCCCCCCTTTTATCACAGAAAAGTTCATCAGCCTTATTAATAATTTTTCTGCACTTTTCGGCCCTTTTGGGTAGGCAGAGTATGAAAAATAGGACTAATGGGTTTGGATTAAGGATGACCAATTAGTTAGAATTGGCTCGAGTTCACTTTAAGGTAGGGCAGCGCCCAACCTCGGACGAAGGGGGTTTGAAACTGTGCTCTTACCTTTTCTATCGGACCTATTATCTTACCCGCCTTCTTTCAAGGACAGCGGTTAATTAAAAATTGAATTATTCTATGATAAGGCTGAAAGCCTATAGGTAAAAAAAGTTAAGTTAAACTTAGTTTTGAATGCAAGATAGGTAGAATAATCTTACTAGTTGATAGTCTACCTCTCTATTATCAATCAGGATTGTTAAAATAGGCAAGGATCCAAAGGCCTTAACGAGTAAGCTATTTTTTTAAGGTCTGCCAAATTATGCCAGCCTACATCAAATTAAACCTACCCTTTAAGTATACTTCGCCATGTAATTGCAGGCTAAACTAAGGAAAAGTGTTGGATTGACACTCACCACGTCACTTAGTTAGCGCAACTTACCTTTTTAATTAGCTTCAATAAGAAGCGTGGTAACCCTAAATTTAAAATCGTTGGTCAGGTGCGGAATAGTTTTGCAGTACGCGAAATTTTGTTGGTGTTAAATTGAACTATCTCTAGAATTAATATATAATGGCGCTAGCATCCTGCCATAATTACTAATTATCTATTTATAATAAAAATAAATTAAATGAGAAATTTAGGAGTTCTTAATAAATTAAGATTAATAAAAAAATTAAATAATATTAAAAAAAAAACATTTAGTAGGGGGCTTCGCGCTTCGGCGTGCTACAACTATACTTCTTTAGGAGAGAAGAGGAGGCCTATATTTGAAGGAGCGAGCGCTTTTGCTTGCGCGCTTGTGCGCTTGCGCGCAGAGATTTAGCCGGAGATTCTTTATTATTAAACAAATTAGCTGCTCTACGCCTACTAACACAAGCTTTATTTCTGTAGGACAAATCACTACCATGTTAGCTATCTTAACCTAGGTTGACCTATTTGTTATTCCTGCCTTCTTCTAACTTGTGTTATATATTTTTTTATACTGGGAATATTGCGGGCACAGTAAAACTGTAGAATAAGCAATGTTTTTACCCTCACGATAGTTATTTGGCCGCAAAACTTACAACACTGCACGTACCTAACTTCCAGTACGCTAGGCCAACTTCTAGAAGCGTTGCACCTACTTACGTTTATGCTGATTAGCTTTGGTTAGTGTGGTGCCACTTAAAAATATTTTTATAATATTATTTAATATAAAAGGTTTAAAAGTAATTAAATCTTTCTTTTATTATAATTATTAAACTTTTTATAATTTTTAAAAAATTAGAGTTAAGAAGGAATTGAACCTTATTTTGTTAGACTTTGCAGGTCTACTACAGAACCATCTGTAAACTGAACTCTCTTGAATTTCTAAAATATTTTCGCCATAATTATACAAAACTGACTAAACCACAAGCACGCACCGACAAAACAATAACAAATTGATAATTATACATTATTGCCACTTGGTGTAGGAAGATATTATGAAATTAGGTGAATTTAACTCTTCCGAAAATTTACCCCTTAATTTAACTTCCACCCCACCCTTGCAAAGAAACTAGGAATCTTTCAAACAACCCCACCCCGCTTATGCGGTTGTGAACACCTTAAAGGACTCGAACCTTCATACTTTTGCTTCGAAGACAACTGCTATACCAATTTAGCTAAAGATGCATATTTAATTTAGTTATTCTATAACAAACTAAAATCACTTGTCCCTTTTACCAACCCCAAGGATGTTAACGGGCCTAGCTAAAATTGTTTATTATTTAAAACTTTTCTTATTTAGGAGATTTTTTTCATATTTCTGTGTGCAAAGAGATATTTTTGGAATGAAGTAGGCCGACCTTAAGATAGCCAGTGTCCTTATAGCTAAAGGTTAAGGTTTGGAAAAAAAAAACAAAAAAAAAAAGGGGCCAAACTTGCCCCTTTAATTGATAAAATTACTAACATAAGTAGTTATGTTTGAGTGTGGCTCTTAAAGAGTGGTCCCAAGGAATTGAATTAGCGGGGGGGGTGTTAAATAAATAATTTAAAACTTTAAATTTAAAGGTAAATGACAGGGGTACCTTCGTTAAACCGGATTAAAAGACTGATTTTTCCAAAAATAAATACCACATAATTACTTTTTTTACGAACAAAGAGACTTGAACTCTTACGATTTAAAAACATGAATTCCTAAAATTCACTCGGCTACCAATTTCGACATATTCGCTAATTTTTTTTAATCTTTTTTTTATAAATTTACACCCTTGGTTAGGTTTTCAAGCTAACTTAACAACACTTAGTTTTAATAAAAGGGTATTTACCCCACCCTTTTAAATAAAGGCTACTTGGTTGGAGTTCCTGTTTCCACTGAAAAGACTTAAACTCTTTTGGGGTTAAAGCTTCCTTTATAAATGAGTTACAGTTTTAAATTTTAACAGTTTTGCGCAACTAAGCGTAGCGCGTAGCGGCCCCAATGTATTTATTTTTATACTAAGTATAAAAATAAATACATGCAAGCATGTGTGTACCCGAGGCAGGGTAAATTATAATATACAGGTAATCTATGGTTAGGCTAATTAGTCTTCGCTTACGCTGGTTTAACAATCGCGTGCCAAATTAATATAAAAATGCAATTAATAGGGAGTAGAGTAATCGAAACTCTGTACATAATGTGTAAAATTACAGCTAAACCACTCAGCTAACCCCCTCCATAATTATTTTACATAAAGAAAACCATTATTAAGTAGACCATTTTCTAACTAGCTAACAAAACTTTTTTTCCAAACTACATTATTTAGCCTCACTCTCCCGTAGTTTGAACTGGTTAAATTAAAAGAGTCGAAATAGAGAGAACCTGCCGCTTAGGCAGAAAAGATGAGCTGATATAATTAGGATTCTTTTTTTTTGAAAAAAAGGTTGTATAACTGAGAAGAGAGCAGGTTTAGTACTTAGTTAATTTGCCTTGTTAATCAGGTAATTTTGTTGAATGAACCTTGGCCATATAAACTTTCATATTAAACCCTACTTGCCTGGAGTTCCATGCCTAAAATTGGTGTTGCGATTGAGAAGAGTGTGTGCTTCGCGCTACGCGCTTCACGCGCCCAGCTAATTAAAAAATTTCTATAATACTTATTTGATTTACTTAATGAGAAATTATATTCGGTACTTAGTTTTGACTTTTACAAAGGTTACACTTTAGTTGAATATTCCTTAAGAATACTTATCGAGCGCACTTTTGCAATTCTTTGCCACCCTCATACTTTACCTTTTAAGGTCAAACTTACTTTATTGCTAATTAAATACTGTTCTAAACTAAACCCCCAAAGATACAGAGAAAGATAGATAGGCCGGTGGGAGTAAAGTGTCCTGACGTTAACTACCTACCTGACCGGCTTTTTAGATACTCTCGCCCTTTTCCTCCTTTTTTTTTTTAAGGTGGCGTGAGGTAATCAAATTAACTACTGAGAGGTGATATTTTCAACTCAAAACCCTTAACCTGCAGCACTAAACTTCTCTATTTTTAACTTTTTTGTTTTTAATTTTGAAAGTACAGGTGCGCAAGCGGGAGCTAGTTATTCCTACACTAATAATTTAATTTAATTAAACTGGCCTACTTTTAACCACTACTCCGGTTGGGAAAATAGACTTATAGAAATAAATTGCGCCTACTTTACTTTCTAACTACCCTGATATATATGCCCATATTACCGACCCTAAACTACTTCCCTACTAGTTTAGTAATTTTCAATTTCCTCTTATTAAAGCCCTATTACCCTATTGTATAAGGGATAGGAATAGTAAGATGAATTATTATTTTATTTGATTAAGAAGTCCCTGCCTAATACAGTAACAGGACAATTTTTATAGTAGAATACAGTTGTAGTAGTTTACCTTAATTTATAATTTGCAGTTTAGTTCAGTTTTAAGTATAAATTTAAATTGGTATTATTTTTTTTTAAGTGGGGGGGGGTTTCAATTAGATTGTATTTATATTACAGCAGCACTTTCCAGTACAGCTACCTTGCTATGACTTTTGAGATGTTACTTAGATGAGTTAACTAAGACTAATTAAGCTTAACAAAGATGTTTAATCTTACTAAAATATTGTAAAAATGGTGGGTGGTGTACACCCCCCAAAATACTAATAAGGATAAACAATTAAAAATTTAAAAGTTTATCAATAAAACAACACTTAAAATTTTACTTAATAAAATTTAAGCTATTCTTTAGAAAAAGTGATTAATTAAGAAGCAGTTTCCCCCTACCCGAGCTTCTTCCCAGTGACAGACAGTTAGTTCATCACGAATTTTTTACCTTCACCGTTGCGCTTGTGATCAACGATTACTCGAAATTCCTTCTTCATGTTGCCGAATTTCAGGCAACAATTCGTTTAATATTATTTTATTAAATATAACTTTTTTTAATGATTAGCTATTTCTTAAGACCTTTTTCCCTCCGCTGCAGCAGCGTTGCGCAGAGAAGAGAAATTAAATTTATTTCTTCAATAATTTTATTAAAGGAAAAAAGGGAAAATAAGGTCAAATTTTGCATCACTTTGTAAAAGTTATCGTGGCACGTCTATAGCCCAGTTCATTAGGACCATAACGACTTGTCTTAGCCCCAAATGAAATTATTTAAAAATCATAAATTTGTAAAGTATAAATTTACAACAGGGATTTCGTCCGTTTGTGGAGCTAACCTAACTTATTAAAATACGGACTGACGACAGCCATGCAACACCTGTAGACGAGTTATAAATTGATTTTTTATGGCGGCATTATATTTAGTAATGCCCAAAATAATTATAACCTTCACAATTCAAAATTGTATAGCCTATACAAGAACTGGTAAGATTTTACGCGTACTTACGTATTAAATAACATGCTTCACTTCGTTTGCTTCGAGACCGACTAATTTTTTTGGTTTCAGTTTTGCAACCGTACTCTCAAGGCGGAATGGTTAACGCGTTAACATCGTCACTAGTTTTAGAACTAACAACTACCATTCATCGTTGACAGTAAGAGATAACTGGGTATCGATTTGAGATAGGTAGGTCCTCACGAACTTTCCCCCTCTAAGAACCGTACGTGCGACTTTCATCGCATACGGCTCAAGCACTATAAATTCATATATATAATATATGTTTTAATTAATTAAATTAAACTTTAACTTTACTTATCTATATAACTTTTTAAATTAATTTGAATTTTTCTTTTCATTCTTCATATTGGCTCAATTTATTGCCTTTTAGATTATTATACTTATCTAAAAATGTAATAATAGTAGTAATATCTTTTTGGCTACTTATTTGTAAACTATAAGTCGTTTTTCTAGTATCTCTCGTTCTAACTAATATTTTAGGACCTATTTTTAATCTATCTTTAATCATACTTATAACTCTCTCATCTGTATGTTCTAACATTATTCTAGGTATAATTTCTTTATTTTTTTTAGTTAAATAAGTAAATGATACTTCACCATTAAAAAATCCTATTATTCAATTATCTATTTCAAAATCAGTTCTATTATTTAATAAAGGTAATATTTCACTTATACCTAAGTAAGACTTTGGATCTTGGACATCATAGCTCTCTTCGGCAACCTGTCCTTTACGATTGGAAATAGATATTTTATTAATTTTATTAGTTATACCTTTATTAATTCGTTCATATCTAGTAGCTTGGTGAATAGTAAATAAAGGGTATTTAGAAAAAATATTATCAATTAATCATTTTAAATCATCATGTGTATAAATAGAATAACGACATTCTTTTTTTAAAGGATATTCATAAATCTTTCCTATATTATTTAATTTTTGTTGGATATATTCTAATAAAGGTTTATCTTGTTCATGTAAACCGATATAGAAACCATATTTTATACCATAGCTAGTTAATTGACCTTTTTTATTTATTCTTTTTACAAAAGTTGTTTGAAAATTGGCCTCGGCATCGCAGAATCCAACAAATCAAGTTAAAAATTTATTGTTATTATTGTTATTGTTTATTGTTGTCATTATTTATTTTTATTATTACATATCTTAAATTTTAAGTTAGCAGCAGCTAAATAAATAGGAGTTGGAATTGCATGTTCAAGTTTAATTGGAGTTGGTTTAATCTTTTCTTCTATAAACGCTTGCTACTGCAGCCGAAAAGATATATATTAATAAAGAATATGTATCCTAATTAAAAAAAAAAGAATCTTTTTTATAACTACTACTAAAGTGGGGCGTTTAAAATTTAAATAGGCTACGCTACTGCTACGCGCTACGCAGAGGTTAAATTAAATAAGTAAAAATGTTTTATTAATTAAATATTTATTATATTTGTTATAGCACCTTTAGAAAGTAGGCACCCTTTCAGGTTAGGCATAGCCTTATTCTATTCATTACAAATAGACATTCGCTTTTTTCTAAATCATATTACCTCTAACCATGTACTTACCCTTACGGAATAAGCTAGCAAAAACATTAATTGCAGGTTATAGGTGTTCCCTTGTTTCTAATTATGTACGATAGATTTCCTTAGGTTCTTACTTTGAAATATTAATTATTTGTTCGTCTACAACTAACTAGGACGATTAGTTGCCTAATTAATAAGCTTTACTACATAAGTTCGGTCTCCCTAACCTTAGAAATCAGCCTTCGTTATAAAACATTTGAATTTCAAATGTTCAAGGTAGATTACCCTTTAAATTAACTTTACCCTAGAGCTTCACACAAAACCATTTCTGGAAAGATAAAATTCAAATCAAATCTTTTGCATGTCTAGGTTGGCTATTATCAGACGAAAGATAATGTATTCTGAGAATACAATACAATAATTAGACTTATCAAGTCGCACATCCTATTTTCTGTTCAAACCTTCGTTCCTCAGCTTCCATCAATAATGGATAAAAAGTTTTCACCTTGAGTATTCTACTTAGTATCTATAGATTTAACCCTTACTCTAAGTATTGTTCAACTTATCCTCTATTTGATTATATCTTGTATTATTTTTAAAATTATTATAATTAATAAGTATATTAATCATATAGCTATATAATTTAAAATTTTTAAGCTGCCTACGAACCCTTTACGCCTGGTTATTGCGATTAACGTTTGCGTCTCTGGCCTTACCGAGTCTTCTGGCACCCATGATCATCAAATTTATCATGCAATTAAATATTATTATTATTTTCTACCTTTGTTCATTCCAGATTCAATTTGTCGAATTTCTTCGAACCCTTCAATTGTTTGATGGGAACCTGAAGTGATTAAATTAGCAATTTTACACCAATCTAGATAATCTAAGTATTTAACACCCAAAACAGGGTATTGGTTAAAGAATGGTACAATTATTTGGGTTAAGTCTGAAAAATTACCTATTACTAAATTTACACAAATTTTGTTTTTTCGGTAATCTTTTTCAAGTCTACCTGCCCCTAAATATTTAATTAATAACTCCATTAATTGGGTATCTCTTGCGTGTTGTGTAACTCTAAATCTTAAATATGCTCGATAACCAATTTTATTGGTTGCCGTTCTAATTCCAGCATCAAAATTACCCTCACCACTTACAAAACCCGATACCCAATTTGGATCAGTTATATTTGTAGTTTGAATAATTGCTCTTTCTACTGGATTAATTTTACTAAAATTTGATTTAACAATATCAGAACTACCTAAATTCATAGATGCATTAATATTAACTATTTCTTGTAGACCATTAACAGTAAGATGAGAACCTGCGTTCATTAGTTCAACTACTTGTTCAAATAATAAAAAATCAGCTGCTTTTTGAGTCAAAAGTGGATATTTTTTAAAATGAGGTATAATAGTAGTTGTTAAATCTTTAAGACTATCTACTGAATACTTAAACGCTTTAGCTTTTTTATCAAAACTAATTGTACCTATCCCACCAAAAAATTCTTGTAACTGAATTAATAAATACCTATCACGTTGATTTAATCGAATTGCAAAAAAAGCTCTTACACGATAAAAAGTTTTTAATTTAACATTTTTTACAATTGTAGTACAAAAGCATGATTCAGCGTCGGCAAAACCAGTGACAAAATAAGGATTCAGTTTAGGTTTTACACCACTAACCGTAGAAAAAAATAATCTATTTAATTGTTTAGATGGGATTTTGACAGGATAACTGCTTTCGCAGCCCATTAGAGTACACCTTAAGAGTAATTTAGAATCATTACTCCAACTACCGTCTACTCGTTGCTCTTTTACAGTATTTTTCAATACTGATTTAGATCCGCGATTGCCCATTTTATTTTCATCTATCTTATGTCTTATTACCGTACCTGAGTGATTAGTTCAGCCACTTATAGTCTTTCGACTATAGCTTGGTAACATAAGCTTTAGGGTGTTCCCGGAGTTTGATAGTTTAAATCGCCTCATTAGTGTCTTCCCACAACACATTGCAGCTTTGGACAACACTTATAGTAAGGTAACGTCAGACTTCTTCCCTTACTTTATCACATTTCCATTAACGAAATATGCGATTTCAGTTAGCTAGTTCACTCTTGCGAGCATTGACTAAGATTCTTGACTGCTGGTAGTAAAAACACTACTAGGAAAATTTCATTACCTATGTGGCTATTTGTTCTTTCAAACTTAGCTACTGATCGTAGGCTTGGATAGGCTTTTACTCTACCAACTACCTTTAAACAGAATAGATCAAATCTTATAGCGGAAAATTTCCTTTTTATAATTGCTAAATTATTATATTACTTGTCCTTAAACTTTAGCCCACGACCGCTCTTACAACTGTAAAGAGAGGGGAGCTTTAGCACTAATTTAAATTTACTAAAATTTAATTGTTAACTACTGTTAATTTATTGAAATTTTTTAAAAAGATTATCTTTTTATTTTGTTTGTTAGGCAAAAATATTTCTTTTCTTAATTTTATATTACTTTAAGTATCTTTTTCGAGTTGTGCAAAGCTTGCATACCGGATCCTTTGTGGATCAAGAAGTAATAATCTCCTATTTAAGGAGTCTATAAGGTATCTAATCTACCTATACTCACCCTTACACCTTATTTTTTATTAATATTATTTATTTGGAATTTATATAATAATATCTTTTATTAATAATGATTTGCATGTCTTAAAACTACTGAAAAACGTTCAATCAGAACCAAAATTAAATTCTTACGGATTAATTAAACAAATTTTTACTATTGTTATATTTTATATGTTTTATACAATTTTTATTATCTTCTTTTAAGTTATTTTAAATTTTTTTTATACTCTTTTTTTGAATTTAAATTTTGCAACCGACCTTTGTTAAAGAAGGAATTTTCGGATAGCTACTTCATGCCAGAAATTGTTCTGGCTTGAAGTACAGGAGGTGTAAAAAAGTTTAAACCTTAACTCCAAACATCTCTACTAGACTAATAAAATTTACAAGTACAATCTGAGTATTCCAAAAACCACTACTCTCCTAACTAAAAATAAATAACTTTCACTCCACTAAAAAAAATGTAAAAGTACACCAGTAGGTAGGGATTATCGTTGAGTTACGACCTAATAATAAATACTCCATAGTATAGTTATTTTTCGCCTAGTACCAAAATATTTATTTATTAAAATACTTAGTAGTCCAGTGGAGCATGGCCACTTAACTATAAAAAAAAGTATAATTATATTTTAGTAAAATAAACTAATTCTTTTCTGTAAACACAGACTATTTAATAAATAATTTTATTGTGAATTCCCAGTTTACATTTAACTGTGTTATTTGAAAATTTCAAGGACACCGCTATTTTAAAGATCTAAATTTTAATCCCTACCACAATAATTTATTAAACCCCTAGGTTACCTGCGGAGCTGTTTTACTCCAAAAACTATAAAAATTATAGTAATTTAATAAATAAATTAACCTAGTACACGATAGTGGTACCCACCCACCGTTTAGTACTGGTATTATTCTACTCTATAGTTTCTCTTTGAGGACTCCAGCGAAGCTGCTACATGAAAAAATTAAAAAATTTTATGGCTCCAATTATATATATATTAAACTCAGAACTTTCTCGGGCCGAGTCCCTCTTCTTAGTGAAAAAAAAAATATAAATATTCATCCAGTTAGGGAGTAAGATCAGAAAATTTAAAAATAAATTGATAAGCTTAGTTAACTTTTTCTTTTTTAATTCATTGTGGCCACCTCCACTAAAATATAGGAATGAAAACTAAATTACTAAATAAAAACAGGTCTCCCTCCCTTACCAATATCTAAAATTTTAATTAAATAAGTTTTCGACATTACTAACTCCTCTACTAAATAATTAAGTGGTGTGGTTTAACACTTATTTATGTTGCATTCGGTATTCCAGAGCACATAGCACACTAAACACAAGTTAAAGAGATAAAAGTAAAATAAATTATTTTATAACCTACAAGTAGTCCAGGCTGGTTAATTTATTGATAATTAAACTGGATCAATAGACAACTAATTTTTCTTAACTATGAACTCCTACGGACTAAACCTTCGCTGTATACTTAAACAAATAAAATAATAAAACCCTAGGTGAACATCCAGTTGGTGGCTTAACAGTTGAACGTAATAAGTCAATTAATTTAATTCAGTCATCAAATAAATCAAGGAGTATAACAAAAATAATAAATAACTTTAGTAAGTAGTGCGGAGCTCTCAATTTAACAATAAGAATGACAACTCCATAAAAATTTCTACACACATCTCTACACTCTGGTATCTCAATTTCATAAGATTACTTATGTGACAACAAACTAACAATATTTCAAAAAGTATGGGCGCTGTACTGGACCCTCCACTAACCTTTTATAGAAATAGTTTAAGGTAAAATTTTTCACTTAGGGCAGTGTTACCTGACTCCAGTAGTGGGGTATAAAATTTAATCAGGATTTTAAAAACACAACCCTTAAAAAGAAAACAGGTAATTTGTAAATTATCAGGTTAACTTATAAAACTCAGCACACCGTAGGGTTTGGCTGGGGCCTTTATATAATAAAAAAAGTGGCAATAGAAAAAAATAATATGAGTACTAAATTATTAGCTAAGAAATTAAATAAATCTACTGTAAATACTGAGGATGTAAACACTTATTTAGAACAATACCGACAAAAATTGGAAAAAGAACTAGTTCAAAATAATCTAATAGTGGATAAGGTTAACAATAAAAAATTTGTTAAATTAATTTTACCAGAATTAGAATACAAATGAAAATTAAATAATAAACTATTCTCGGATAGTATAATGGAAAATCTATATTATTAACTAATCTTAATTGAAACCGATAGGGTGTGTACACACCACTTCTAATTCCGATTGTTATGAATAAAAAGATTTATAAAATTCATACTATTTACTAATTTTTTTTTTAACCCCCACTTACAATACTTACAATACTTACAAGGGTTTCATTTAATGGTGAAAATATAAGTCCCTTTGAAGAAGTAGGGGTTAAATTTAATTTTGTTAGCGCACTGTACCTGCGAAGCTGGCTCTCTGTACAGGCTGTAACTAAATATGCTGGGAGGGTTAAATTAAATTTTTGTTAGCGCACTGAACAGGCGAGGGTTAGTTATTTTCATTTTTAGAAATTATAATTGTCGCAAACATTGATAATAATAAAATTATACCTAAAGCTATAAGTAGTACTGAGGAATAAGTATATAAAATATAACCTAATATTTTTATTTGTGTAATATCAATTAATTGTAAGTCAGAATGTAATGAAAGGTTAGATAAAATATTAGAATTAAAGTTTAAGTTTTCTCATAAATCATTACTTTTTAAAAATAGTAGATAGGAATTTTCCTGAATATTTAAATCACTGAAGAATTGGAAAGATAAAATATTGGAAAAGTTGTAAATAAATAAAAATCCTATGGCTATTGCTAAAGGTAAATTTTTTGTATATTGATTATCAGTTTCTAATATTTCACTTAAATTTATATTTAACATCATGATTACAAAAAGAAATAGTACTGCAATTGCACCTACATAAATTATAATATATGCTAATCCTATGAAATTTACTCCGGTCAAGATAAGGTAAATAGCTGCTTGAACAAAAACTGAGATTAAAAATAGAATGGAGATAACTGGATTTTTAGATGTGATGGTAAAAACACCTGATAATAAAGAACCAAAGGTTAAAATAATTAAAGATAAATTTGTCATTAAGAAGATAAGAAGATAAAATTTAGTCTATTTAAATATTAAGACTGAAGTACTAGTTATAGGAGTATTGGTAACTAGTTACGGGTTTAACCCAGAAATTTTTAAGTAAATAAAACCGCAAATTATAAAATTATAAGGTCATTTTTAAAGACTTTGTTTAATTGTCTTTTTAAAAAGTTAGAATATCTGTAAGACTAGTTTTGTATGACCTAATTTCTAGGTCTTCTGGTTTTACTCTAAATGACTTTGTGCTATTATACAGGAGTTCATTTTAATAACTTGTTTTTAATTGTTACAAACTTATGTGTAAGATAAAGGAGAACAAGTAAATAGTCACTCTCCAATTTAACCTCAAATTTATATTTGGTAATATAATAATTAGCATAGAACCTTAACTATATTCGTGAAATATCAGATTTAGATATCTTAACTCTCTTTTAAAGGGGTCTTGGGGTTAAAACTGTATGATTTCGAGCGTGTTTCGCAAGAAGCTTTGATTATCTGTATCAATTTCTTTAATCAAATTCTTAACAGCTAGAGTTAATAGGAGTAAATGAAGTATAATTAAATTGTGAGCTCAAGTAAAAACTTTTAATCGAGACTCCGAGTCTAAAGAAAGATCTATTTCTATGGGTGCTTTACCAATAATTTTATGATGAGCCAAAAGTGTAAAACATTTAGAAATTCATGGGTATTTTAACAAAGAAAATTCATTTACATACCATGTTCGCTGGAAGTTTTCTAATTCTGTAAAAACAGTGTTAATAAACTTAAAAACTTCTTTGAAAGCAGAGGATGAAGAATTTTTATTCAAGTCGAAGAGTTTTCAAGGTATTGAGTCGTCACTATAAAGAAAAATCCCTGGAATCCTCGCAAGACAGTGATAGGTGTCTGTGCTTGTGCTAAAGTATTTCTAAGTTTTCTGGAGCTTCTACCACTCCATATTTTTCACGATCATTTAAAAAGTTTTTGTTTTCAACAATAACAGGAGCCAGCTGACCTATAAATAAAAGTTGTAAATCCAAAAGACCGGGTCAAGTAGATGTTCTTACAATTTACATCATTAGAAATTAGGGCACTACGCATAAAGGGCTCCTTAACAAATAACTTAGAGGCAAAGACTTTTGTTCACTCATTTCCTCCCACTAAATATCAATTATTGTTTATGGAGTCAATTAATAAGTTTGTTAAAAGTATTAAGGATGGAGAAACTATTTCTATTTTACCCACAGTACAAAGTGAGGCCAGAAAAGATAATTATAGTATTTGTCCAAGTATTAATGTAACTAATTATTCGAATGTTGAGGATTTAGGAGATTATATTTGATCAAAGATGCAGTTATTATTGAAAGATTATTATATTACAAAAGAGGTAGTGATTTATTTCTTTTATAAAAATTGATTAAGTAAGGATGATTTTAATAAAGGTAATGAGATTAAAAAGGATTTGAAATTTAATATGGCTGTTAATTTCCTTAATGAGGAGGTGAAAAATAAATTGAAAGAGATAGGGGGAACTAGTGTTAAAGATAGAAAATTGGAATTAATAATAGTTTTAATTTGATTAATTTTATTAATGGAGTGATAAATACATTTGATTTATTAGATATGAATCAGAAATTGTTTAAATTAGAGATCAATGAAACTGACGAAGTATTCTCTCTTGTTAAAAATGTGTTTGAAATTAAAAGTAAGGTTTTTAAAGATATTTTTATCGTTGAATTTAATTAAAATATTAGTGATTATTTAAGTTAGGTTGATGACGATAGCAGTGTGGGACCGTCCTTTAAAAAGCAAGAAAAGTTTTATCTGATTGTTAATAAATATTTAATTGTTGATGAGCTTCATTTGTTTTTAAATCAACCTTTTAAATTTCATGGTTTAGCTTTTAAAGATATTTTGTTAGATGTTAAGGATAAATACTTTTAGCAGAAATTTTATTAATAAAGATGAAAGAAGTTATTTCTTTAAAAATAAGGGTATTGATTTTATAGAGGTTCCACAATTTTATCCGTATTTACCAATTAATATGAATGGTATTAAGGACAGAAATATGAAAATTCGGAGCTTTAGATTTCGAGACACATTTAAATAGTGAGGGGAAATTTATTTGTCGTGCTGCAGCTATAGCTTTTAGGGTAAAAGAAGGGAAAGTTCCTAATGTTAAACTTAAGAAAATTTATTTAGATATGTATACGGATGAAGATTATAAATTAGTAGGAGATTCTTTAGTTTTAGAATTTATTGAGAAATTATTTAATAATTATAGTGTAAATGGTTATACTTTTTGTGCTCATAATTTAGGTAAATTTGATGGTTTATTATTAGTTTCGGCATTAACTAAAAATTTAAATTATAAACTTAAAGGTGTATGAAAGGAAAATAAACTAATTAAATTAGTTGTTATTAATCAGAAATTAAAATCTAAAACTATATTCCGGGATAGTTTAAATCTTGTAAATACTAGTCTGGAAAATGCTTTAAATTCTTTTGGATGTGATATTAATAAAGGAATTTTACCTTATGAGTTTTATAATAAAAGTACTTTACATTATAAAGGTAAATTACCTAATTGAAACTTTTATAAGAAGTTAAGTATTTATGAATACTCTAATTTACTTTCAAATACTAAAGTTTTCGACGCTAAATTGGAATGTTTGAGCTATTTAAAAAAGGATGTCTTGGGGTTAATAGAATTAATTGATAAAATTTCCGGGTATTTCTATAATAAATTTAATTATAATATTACAGATAGAAGTACAATTCCAGGTGTTGGGAATGATAATTGAGGACAAAAAGAATATAATCAGGAAATGGATCTTAAACTTTAAAAGGAAAAATAGAAAAAGATATTAGATCTAGTTATTTTGGAGGTAATGTTCAGGTTTATAAAAATTATATTGAAAAAGGGTGTCATTATGATATTAACTCCCAACATCCTTATGCACAAATGAGGGAATTGCCTGTTGGAAATCCGGTTATTTCTACAAATAAGGATTTATTTTCTTACTTCGGTTTTGTTTACGCTAATATTATACCCCCCTATTGGAGCTCCAGATCAGTACTATGTACTTTTAAGTAGAAATGCAGAAGGTGTTAGAATTAACCCTAGAGTTCCTTTTACAAGTATGATGAATTCTGAGGAATTAAAACAGGCAGTGCAATTATTTGGTTATAAAGCTGAAATATTATGAGGTTACCATTTACCTAATAAGATTTCTGATCCTAAGTTATTTAATGATTACGTAGAAGAGTTTTATAAAGAAAAAAAAAGAAGCTGTTGATCCGGTAAAAAGAAGTATATCTAAACTTTTGTTAATTTCAAATATAGGTAAATTTGGACAAGAAGATATTACTAGTAAAGTGGAAATAGTTTCTAAAGAAAGAGGTGAGCAAATTATGGATAATTATCAGTTTGAAGATGTTTTCTTTATAAATGATGACCTTATGATGATTAAATATAATCCTAAATTAAGTAATAAATTACTATCTATTATTAAAGAGGAGGAAAAGGATATTTCAATCAAGGAAGGTTTCGCAAGTAAAAAGGGGACTTTAAGTAATATAGCTATTGCAGCATTTATATCTGCTTATGGAAGAGTTCATTTGAATAAATTTAGAATAATTACAGCCATAGTTTACACTGGTGCCGACTGTATATTTACAGAAAACCCTATCGATCCTAAATATATTGGACCGGAAATTGAACAATTGAAATTAAAAAGTAATATTATAAAAGGATTCTTTATTAAACCTAAATTTTATTCTTATTTAACAGATAAGGGTAAAGAAGTGGTTGTTACTGCTGAGGTAAAACCTTAATTATTAAAATTATTTGACTTTGAGTTTTTTTTACTTAGGCCTTTCTATTACATTATATCAAGAAAATTTCTTTGCTAGTTGGAATACAATTGGTGTAAAATTTGAAACCTTGCCTTATACTGTTACGGGATTAAAGAATCCGTTAGGTATTAAAAGTTTAATTCCTTTTAAACCTTGAGACATTATTGACTATCCCGGTACACCTGATCAAAGAGACTTAGGTAAAGATCTAAACTTACTCAATTTCAAAATGCAGGATTTATACAAAGAAAATGCAGACATAGATTTAAATATTCCACAGTTAGCCCCAACAAACTTAAGCGTAGAGGCACCAATTAATTTAGTTCCGCTAGAATACTCACTAGATCAAAGCTTAGCAGTAACTTCAGAGTTAGAAACAAATTTTCAGTTTCCTCAGCAATCTACAATAGAAAAAAATCAAAGTCCCATTTTAGATAAAATTAAAAAAAATAATCAGTCAATTAGATTCAGAAAAACAATATAATGAATATTGAAAAGGGAGAGTAAGGTCTGAAAGAAAATTTTTCAAAACCTTCAACAAAGAAACTAAATTATTTAATCTTTATAGGGAAAAAGGTTTAACTATTAAAAATGAATTAATTTCATATCTTAAAAGTATTGAGATAACAGATTGACTTAAATTAATATTATTGAATGCTATTTCAGATAAAGATACACAAATACAGCAGGCACAGACTAAAGAAGCACAAGCTGATATAGATTTGAATAAAAAGGGAGGAAATTAAAAATATGTTAAGAGAAAAGGTTAAAACAAAGAAGGGGAATATTAAAGCAAGTGTTAATACAAGGGCTATATATGAAGATTTAATTTGTTCTATTAAAATCATCTTTCAGCCTAAAGATAATAAAGTAAAAATTCTAATAGATTTACAGAAATACCATAAAATAAATATATGTTCAGGGATATTGCAAAATAAATTAATTGGAGTGATTAAGCTGACGTTAAGTAAAAAAAGAGTCAGTATAAAGACAGAAGACACTTTCCAAGCCGCCGATCCTACTCCTGATCTCTCTAAAGACAGCTGTAACTAATGATAAAGAAAGTAAGAGAAATAAACCAGATTAACTAAAAAAATTTAACAGGCAAATTAATGTTTTTATACTCTAAATTTTTATATTAACAAAGATTTTTAAAAGAATGTTAATAATTTCATTAATATTTTTAATTTCATGTAAAGCTCTACCATTCATCCACAATCAACTATCCATTAACTATTATCAAAGACTATCCTCAATACTTTTATTATTCACGTGTTTCTTAACTTTTAATACATTAGATATTACAGGTTCATTTTCTTCGGGTTTAGGAATCTATGGTGGATTATTCAATGTTAATCTCATTAATCAAATAATAGAAATCGTTCTATTAATCACAAGTTCTTTCATTTTATTAGGTTGACCCATAAAAAGTTCAGGAAATCATAGTATTAATTATTCTATCTTAGTAATCTTCTGTATCTTAGGTGCTTCTTTATTAATATCTAGTTCAGATTTACTTTCATTATATTTAAGTATAGAATTACAATCATTCTCCTTATACATTCTTTCTACATTATATAAAGAGTCAACTTCAGCTGGTTTAAAATACTTTCTAATAGGGTGTCTAGCTTCTTCTTTAATATTATTAGGATCAGGTTTAATTTATTCAGCAACAGGATTAACAAATTTTGAATCAATTTATAATTTAATTTCCGTATCAACAACAGATGGATTTAATTTAGGTATTATAATTGTATTTATTGGGTTTTTAATAAAAATAGCTGCTGCTCCTCTACACAATTGATCACCCGATGTATATGATGAAACACCTACAATAGTTACAATCTGATTAACAATAATACCAAAGATATCTATATTGATTTTACTATTAGAATTATACACTCATTCAAGCAACCTACCTCTAAAATATTTATTACTGACAATATCTCTAATTTCTTTAATAATAGGGAGTGTTGTTGGTTTAGTTCAAAAAAAGATAAAAAGATTATTAGCTTATAGTACTATATCTCACTTAGGTTTTATTATACTATCTTTAGCAATTAACACTGAACAATCAATAGAATCCTTTTTATTCTATGTCATCCAGTATTCTTTAACAAATTTAAATATCTTCTTAATTCTGATAGCTTTAAGTTATTTAAATAAAAAAGATATAACATTACTATCAGAATTAAAAGGGCAATTTATACCTAATCCTTTACTAAGTTTATCCTTCAGTATTTGTTTATTCTCTTTATCAGGAGTGCCACCTTTATTAGGATTTTTCTCAAAACAATTAGTTTTATTATCTTCTTTACAGAGTGGATACTACTTCATTTCTTTAGTAGGAGTTTTAGTAAGTGTAATAAGTGCTTCATATTATTTAAAGATAATAAAAATAATCTATTCAGATTGAAATATAGAAAAAAATATTCCGCAGATAAACTTAAGTAATTTTCATAGTTATATAATCTCAAGTCTAACTTTATTCGTTTTATTATTTATTTTAAAACCTTCTTTAATCTTAAACAACACCTTATTACTGTCTTTAATTCTATTTAAATTTTAATGAATAATTTACTAATGTTTTTTATATTTGTTCCTATATTAGCCTTCCTGTTATTAGCTTTAAATTTATTTCTAGCTCCTCACAATCCTGACGAAGCTAAAATTTCTCCTTATGAATCCGGTTTTTTAGCTATAACCGATCAGACTCGATCAACATTCCAGATTCATTTTTATGTAGTCTGTCTACTTTTTATAATTTTTGATTTAGAAATTTTGCTTCTATTTCCTATTGGTGTCACTTTATATGAAGTTTCAATTTATGGATTTAGTATAGCAATTATCTTCTTCTTGATTTTAACTATAGGATTTATTTTAGAAATAGGATCTGGTGCTATTAGCTTAACTAACTTAAACAATAACAAAAATTAATTTAACCCCCCCTTTTCCTTAAATTTATATAATTTCGAGCTTTTAGCAACTTTTCTATAAATAAGTCATATTCTACTTCCAACAAATATCTAAATAAATTAACCCTTCTGTCTTGCTTATTTATAGTTTAAGAGTTCAGCTTTAAATATTTAACCTATCTCTTCTTATTAAAAAAATAAAAATAAAATTCAATGAAAAAATTAATAGATGTTTTAAATTTACTTGGTATTCCTTTACCCCACAGTGACGACCCGGTATTCATGTTTGCTTTAATTGTTTTAGTTTTATCAGTTTGTAGTTTGCTGGGTTTTATTAACATCTTGATATATTTTTTTACACTATTATATTTTGATAGTGTCTTTATAAAAAAGTTATTGGCCAAATGACAAAGATTCGGTAAAATTATAAAATTTTATAAGCAAACAAGTATGGTTTTTATTACATTTGAAATAATAGTGTATTTTTGATTTATGGGTTCAATTATTAAGATTTGTATTAAAATTTTAATTACTTTTATTTAAAATCTATAATGGATTTTAACACCTGAAAGAGAGGAAAGTTTTAAACTTGTTAGAATATTAAGAAGATATTTTAGCTTAACTCCTATTTAAGTCTTCTAAAATTATATATATTTATAATGATACCAGATAACAATTTTCAAATTATAGCTGCCTTAGCCACGGTTTATAATAAAAAAGGTATGAAAAATATCACATCCAATTTGATTGATAAAGTAGTAGCTTCAATATTTTATTATGATAAATCCATTTGTTATCGTACTTTACTTAATACCTGTGATAAATTAAATGAAACAACAGATCTTTTTAACAAAAAGAAATTGATAGTTATTAATATTAGTGAATATTCTAGATTAGAACCTAGTATATCAGTTAATAGAAATCACATTAAAATAGTGGACATTAATTTATTCACTTTTTTAAAAACGGTAAGTATTAAAAAAATGGAAGGACATAATATAATTAATAATTTAGAAGAATTAAATTTTAATAATAGTCAAAAAGATTTTAAATTTAATCCTAATCTATTAAATAAATTTAGTTTTTTAAATAAATTAAATTTGTTGAACTTACTGGAAAATGAAGATCATAATTCTATTGATATAATTTATAATTTAAATTTTATTTTTCATAACATTTCATGAAGAAATGTAGTCGCCCTTTTTAAACCGTTGGTATAGAAGTGTATGGTGGAAGTGGAACAAGAAGACATTTAAGGTCTACTGTGCAAGCTAATTTAGTTAGTTTTTATGCTGTTGAATAATCTTGATCTTGACTTTAGTTTAATCTATAAAAGTTTTAATGCGATTGAAGCTTATGATAAAAATATAGGTTTAGCTCTTTTAAACCATTACTCAAAATGAGAACCTGGTAATTAATGACGAACTAGTTTGAAATTATGCTCTTAAATTTATGGATACTCAAGTTAATAGACACAGCAGATATAAAATTTTAAAATTAAATTTAGCCCTTTATTACTTAGCAAAAATTCAAGTAATCGATAGGGATATTAAATTTATAGATGATAGGGTTAAAAAAATTAACTTTGAAATTGCTGAGGATATAAAAAGAAAATTAAATGTAAGTTATAAAGTTGAAAAAAAATACAAAGTATAGAAAACCGGAATAAAATTAATAAAGATAAACTTTTAAAATTAGAAATGGAAAAAGATGAATTAAAAAATATTTATTTTATTTATGTTAATCGTTTAAATCTTTTAAATCCAGAATATTTTAATGATAAAGGGACTTGTAGTTTAGATTCTAGATTTATTCTTAACCATAATTTCCCTCATCTTACTTTAAAAACTATAATAATTGAAATAGCAAGGAAAATAATTAATTCTTGTTCAATATCTAAATAATTTAACCCCCCCCTGTCTTGCTTAACAATCAGTAAAGCAAGACAGGGCGGCAAGGCACCAGAAATACTTTAAAATTAGCCCTAGTAGACTAGTTTTTGTTTTGGACCCTTAAAGCTATCCTTGTGACACCAGCCATGTCACAACCTTAGATTAGACAAAGCTGTCTTAGATTTACCCATTTTAGTGGGATGACGGGATCTATTTGTAATTTACCTGACTGTATCTCAAACCCCCAATTTAAAGTATAGATATCTTTCACATAGAGGGCAGAGTCATGCTGCCGGGTTAATAATTCCCCTTTAACTCCTTCATTTACGCGGAGTGCCTTAAAGTTATGTTGAACAATTAGAATTATTAGTAAATATTTGTCTTCACGTTACGCATGAATAATTAATAGGCATAGAATAGTTTCTGGCGCTGACTTTTTTTTTTGTAAGTACTGTGGGTTGGCGGCTGTTGGCGGCTGTTGGCGAGTGTTTTGGCACTGAATATCCAATTTGTTGTATAACAGTGAGCGGTTCCGGAGGGTCTCTTTGTTGGACTTTTGGTTTTCCTCATGAAATCCTAAAAAGTAAGTGGCCGCTTGCTTTATCGCGGCTAACCCATTTTTTTTGGTGGGGTTTATGCGCTCACCCTCATACCATGGGAAATAGTGCATGGCAGCCATATCCCCAAATTGATAGCTCTCTCCCAGGTTAAATAGGTAGATTAAGCTCTAAATATCGGATTAAATTTAGAGAGGAGTTCGTAAGCAAAAAATGTTTTGAGATTGTCTGAACATAGATCTCAACTTTCTTATAGCCCCTTTGAAATTATCCTTGTTAGGGAATAAGGCTATGTCGGATTTTCCTATTCGGTATTTAAACTGCTGTATTTTTCCATCAGTTTTTTCTTTATTTGAAACCATATCCTAGGAAGTAAAGTTCTGTACAGCTTTCAGCTAAAAATGCCGAGCTTTAGCTTCAGCGTGTTTGATGGATATTTCTATGATTCGTCTACTTGGAGCAATAATGCCAAAGTCATCAGCGTATTGCGCTGTGTTGACATTGAATGTCAACATTTTGGTTCTTACATCGTTTTGTAAACATTCGTTCAAAATGCTTTCCCCCCCGGTAATTGAAAATATAAACTTTCTAACTGTCGCATCCAAACCATTAAGGGTGAAATTGGCTAAGATAGGACTAAATTTTCCTCCTTGTGGGTGGTGTACACTGCCCTGGGCAGTTTTAATAACAGTGTTGTAGAGGCCAGCTCCTGCTTTTTAGTCAACCTTAAAGTATAATTACATGAAAGGCGTTTATTGGTATATTGGATAAAAGCCAATTGTGATTGATTTTGTCAAAGAAAAGAAATTATATCAGCGTCTAGTACTCATTTAGATTCTTATCTGGATTGAAGGTTGGTTCGGATTGCAGCCAAAGCGTTCTTAGTTCCGCGTTACTTTTTGAACACATTGCTATTTGGTCACTAGGCATTTTCACTAGGGCCGACGACCTTATGCGGAGGCGGCAGGTACCAGACTTATTAAAGCTTGTAACTATATTGTCTTGGAAATTAGGAATTTCTAGTGGTCTTAATTTACCGTTAGATTTAGGTATCAGAACTTGTTTAACGAGGGTGGGTTTAAATATGCCTTTCCGGCTTTTGTTAAGAGAGTTTTAAGGTTTTCTACCATAGCGAAATTTGTTGTTAAGGAGGTTGACAAGAGATAAATGTCAATACCGGGAGTATTAGAAGCTCTGTTTTTGGAGGTTTGTTTTACCGCCAGCAGTCTAAATTCTAAGGTCTTAGCCAACAGTTGATGCTTTAGCTTGGACTTTTGGGTGATTGATGCCTAATGTTCCGGCTAACTTAACTAAATCCTTCTGTTTTCCACACCTTGCCAACTAGCGTACTTAATTGGAATTCCTTCCAATGAATTGGAGTAAGTTGAACTCGGATGACCGGCTCCTTTGATTAAGGGCATCTGTGCCATAATTTCGTTGGAGTGTAAAATTAATTCGTCTTTGGTTAGCACTTTCCAACCCTTTTGATTTCAGCCAAGTATACCCTGCTGCGCGCTGCTCCAGCGCAGCAGAGCGACCCATCTTTTTTTTGATTAAAAATTGGGTGGCGCACTGCTTTAGCTGGAGGCGTTTAGCACGGTTCAGGGTTTTCCTCCTTCTCCCTTTTATTAAAAAAGGTGGGTGGGAGGGACAAGCTTAAACTGCACTATCTCATGAATTCCGATAGGCCGTTGTCGTCTTCTTGGTCTAAAGTTGCGCTATACCTGATATTCGAAAATTTATAATCGACTTTGTTTGTTCGAAAATCTTGCCGCGTTCCATCTACCTTCCTGACTTTAAAAACTTTTGTGAGCTGGGAGGTACTAGCCATGAGTTTATAAAATTCATATTTTAAAAGCGTGGATAGTTTTAGACCTTTTTCGGTTCCCAAATTGGATTCCTTTATAAAAAAAAAACCTACTTATTGCCGGGTACTTGCGCGCGACCGACCTTTGTTCTCCTTTTTTTTAATAAAAAAAGGGGGTGGCTGCTGCAGCAGCGCCCGCACGCACGGCCTAAAATTTTAAAAATTTTGAATTTAGGAGACAGTCGATTGATGGGTTTTGAGAAGTCATTAGCAATAGTAAATTGATTTTTATGCACTTATTTTAAGGATGAGGATAAATTTAGTAAAATTTCTAAGTTTATTTTATTACTTATAGATGAGGGCATGCAGAGATAGGGAAGGAATTAAACAGGGAGTTCCGTAAAAAGAGAAAATAAAAAAAGAGGAATCTTACAGTGTGAAACTAACACTGACAAAAGGGAAGGAAGGCGCAAAGTTGAAGCAGTAGGTAGGGAGGCAGGTAGGGTTAATTTATTTATATATTATAAATTATTTACTATAATTTAAATTAATTTGATAATGAGCTTCCTCATACGTATATAGTTACATAAAGGAATAATCATACAATATCGACAAAATGTCAATAAACAATAGCAGTTTCAAGACCAACATGACCTTGTCTTGAGATGTAATATGATAATTGTCTTACAAAACTAACTCAGATGAATATTGTTCCTATAATTACATGTACAAATTGTGTTACCATAAGAATATTTATATCTTATTTTCATTTCTCTCGAAATGGTTCAGACTATGTCTTCAATAAATTTTTTACAATTCTAATACATTTCTACCAGAGATATAGTTATTACTAATTATTTTTATATTGCAACACTTCTACCTTCTAATAGCTATAATTGCAAAGGAATTTCTCCTACAGTCCTAAGAGAAACCTTGCATAATATACCTTATTATATAAAACCCCTACAAATTTATTGCTGGGCAATCGTGGCAGGATTCTTGTAATAATTATACTCACCTACTAGTCGTTGAACCTTCGTATTTAATTCTAATTCGCTCTGCTTAATCCCATCCTAAAAAAAGGGCGGGTTTTATGCTTCCTTTTTATAAAGAAATACAGAAATTTCCTAAGCTGGCGTGCCAGCCCCAAAAGGGCGTTGTGCCAATATTTCTCCCTTAAACCTCACCAGGTATTATTTCCTTCTACAAAAAATTTAAGGAAAGTGGTTAACAATTACGAAGGGTGAAGTAAAATTATTTCTCTTTGGAAATAGATAAAAATTATTTAATATACGCTTGGCTGCAAATTGTCTTTAATATAAAAATCATTTATTTCTACTGTTTAAACATTATTATACTATGGTAATCCGTTAAAGAAAAAAAAAGACTTAAAGTATTAAAGTTTTTTTTTGCAATTAATCCAGTTTTCTGTAAAACTTCTAATTATATATTAAAATATTCGATAAAACTATATACCTTTTTTTAATAATTAATCACAGCGCGAGTACAAGGCACTAACTTTTCTTATAATTAGGAATGGACAAATAAGATTAAAAGAGGTTTATCTCGCGCAGCGGCCTGCTAAAGCAGGCGTCACAAGGATAAAAATTTAATACTGGGCTTGTTTTTGTTAAATAAACTAGGTTTAAACTTTTTTTATTTAATTTAAATTTTATCGTTCCGGGTCGGAGGTAGGAAATCATTTTTATAACCTTTATAGGTTTCGCCTGACAATATGCAAAATTTAATTTTAGTTCTATTAGTTTTTAAAGCTTTACTACAATCACTAAAACTAAAATATGATGTTTTATTCTCATTTTCAAGCTACGTGTTTATAGCAATTACTTTTAATTTAGAAGATGCTAATTTGTTAGTATTTCTTAAAAATCTTATTTTGTTTTTAACTTCATAAGGAGTAGGTAAAGAAAAGGTGTGATACTTTTGAATTAAATCAATGCTAGTGGCTAAGGCTGCCATATTACTTACAGGCCAGCTTTGCAGGCCACAGTTAAGGGGTAGAAAATAGAGAGCTTTTACTTAAATAAGAAGCTAGTCTACTACCACAATTGTAGGAGAAAATATTAATGTAAACAAGTGATTTTTTTCTTATTGGCCAAATGAACTTATATAACATTCCATCTTCCATAAGCTCTGAGACTTAATTTCTTACCCTTATCTTTATTTTTAGTATTAATCTCTCCTATTACATTATTAGTTAGAATAGTACAGCACTTGAAAATTTTTTTATAGTTTTAACCGTAAACTACCCTATCTTTCCCTTTTTTTCCTTTTTAAGAATCGGCGGGATAGCTGTCGAATGTAATTTATTATTGAATATTATATATATAGTAGAAATATTATAGGGGCTACTGCAACTAACCCATGAAGGCCTGTACTACAATAGAAAATAGTTCCAAATATACCATCAGAAATTGAAAATCCTGAATTAGAATATTCAAAAAATTGAAACAATGTAAATACAACTGCCAATACAATAGTAATAAATATACTAATTATAGCATCTTTTCTTTTTCCACCTATAAATGAGTGGTGTCCATAAGTAATAAACGCCAAGTAAAATATCTAAATATAAAACAAATAAGAGGTATAACATTAAATATCAAAAAACAATTTAATTGCAGAAATTTATTTTAATTGAATTGATAATAGTACTACACTCTCCTTTAAACTTTTTAAAAGGAGCTATTTAAGTTTAGGTCACTAGTCCTTATTCGATTTAAACGCAAACACAGTTATATTTAAAGGAAATATTAATCCTTTATTCCTTTTTTTAATTCCTCGTAATAAAATAAAATAAATATTTTATTTTTATTTTTACTGCAGCAGGTTTGCCTGTCCCTAATTATTAAGGCATAAGCAATTAATAACTGCTTTACCGCAAACGAGAGCTCGCCTAGCCTACTTAATTAGGGGGGGTGCTGCAGCGCGCTAATGAATTATATTTAGATACAATTACTTCGACTGTACATTAAACATCTTATTTATTTAACCTTATTTAATAAATTGACTGAAAGGAGCTTCAGGGCCGGCGAACTTTAAAAAGAAAAGAAGCAGGCGCGGTCGATATAAATTTAAATATTAAATTAATTAAATAAAAACATCCACTATATAACCAGTCTGTAGCAGTTAATATAACTGACGGTCTTGATAATACCTATTTTCTTTTAATTTGACTAAAATTTTAACTTACAAAAAAATATAAATTATTTATTTATAATTTATTTAAATAAAAACATTCGTAAGAAAAATTTAAAAATAAAAATAGTATTGTGATTATTAACCGTTATTTATAGTGTCGCCCTTAGTTATTAACCATAAATTAAGCTAAGGACTATGAAATTTAATTCTTTTATAAATTTAATATCTAACACTTTCATAATTATCGCATTCCATTCGATATTTGTTATAATTCAAATATTTAATACTATTGGTAACTGTTACTTAAATACAAACTAAAACTATAAACCTAATTTTCATAAAAATAGAAAGAATCATAAGGGCGCACTATACTAATAAGTAGAGGGGTGTCTCATTCTTTATAAAAATAGATTATCTACCTTCTAATAATACTAGCGTGAGAAAAGGTAATTAATCCAAATTTACTTGTTAATTAATTTCTTAAGAACAGATCTTAAGATTCAGTGAAAGAAAGTGTAGCTAATATAACTACTTTAAATTTTACACAACGCTATCCTTTAACCCCAAAAAGCTAGAGTAAGAGGTGTTAAGTAATAAAAATTAACAGAAGGTACTACTTTTACATTATTTACATAAAACAATGAATTATCCTCAATTTAAACTTGAAAACGAATAAGTATTAAATTTTATAATTGATCTAGTTAATTGAGGAGTTAAAGCGGGTCAATAAACATCCAATGAAGGATATTAAATAGATTTTAATTTTCTTTTTGCTTTCTAGGTAAATTTGATGAAGAATATCCATAAAAGTTAATTAAAGAAACCATAAATGTAGAGCTAATCACTATAACCTTAACTATAATAATATCTAAACATTGGACCATTTTAGTTCTAGCTGCAAAACCATCTCCTAATAAACTACCGATTAATATAGATAACTTAGTAAAATTATGAGGGCCGATTCTTTTCGTACTTTTATATTAGGACTATTGAAATGAATTAAACTTAAAGGATTAGATAATAAAAATAAAGTATTATAAAATTATTAGAATCTAAATTTCATGTGTGGCGGCGCAAGCGACCACTAGATAATAATAAAAAAGTATTAAGTAACGGTATTGAGAAGGGGTCCAAAGCATTGATACCAAGCGGAGGTCATGAGACTATCTCTACTGCTGGAGCCAAGGCTGAGTGGCCAGCGGCCCAGAAAACCGTAAAAAAAGCCATTACTTCACTTATAACAAAAAGGAAGAAACCTATAGTTAATCCTTTTTTAACTTCTTTAGTATGATTACCTAAAATAGAACCTTCTGTATTAATATCACCAAATCAAAAAAACATTACACTTACTGTTGTTATAAAACCTAATAATAGTAAATTAGATCCTATAGTAAATCCTTGCATTGATAATACCGCTCCAATAGCCATAAAAAATAATGTTCAACTTATTAATATAGGTCAAGGAGAATTATCAACTATATGAAAAGGATGAGATTGAAATTTGGTTTTAATATTTTTTAAAGTTACTATATTTTTATTATTTTTATTTATTAATGTTACCATTTTATTTTTATTTATTTTATTTTTTTTTTTCTCTGTCTTATTTTTTTTTTTCTATTATCGTAATTTTATTAGTTTTAAATAATTGTGAGTTAATATTTTAACAATTAATAAATATTTCTTTAGGTTAAATTTTCTATTAACGATTCACTGCTGCCCTACTTAAGTCAGAGTGAGCGAGAGTAATATTCTTTTTTATATCATAAAAATTTGAAAACATTTGGGCTCGAACCAAAAACCTTTTCATTAAAAGTGAAACACTCAACCAATCGAGTTCTGTCTTCTTTTAGTTAGTTCGAGAAATATTACCGTGTGATTGTTTAAACTAACATAACCACAATTTTAAAGGCCCAACTTAAACTTAATTTTCCTACCTTGTAGGTGTTGCTAACTTATCCTCCTATAACCCTTTTGATTGATATTATTATTTGAAAAATTTTTAATGGTCCCTACCAGAATTGAACTGGTCCCAGATCCATGAAAGGGAGCTGTACAAACCACTATACCAAAGGACCTCTAGCGAAATTAGGATTTAAACCCAAACTAAGAGGTAATGAGTCTCTCGTGCTATCATATTACACTATCTCGCTTGAATATACTTAAAATAAAATAATTAGACTTCTAATTTATTTACTTGGCAGCAAAAACTGGGCAGCAAGCGCAACTGAAGTAAAAGTTGGTTGACCCTTGAAAAGGGTTAAAATTTATAAAGGCGAAGCACACGCAGAGTGCCCACCTAAATTTAGGATTGTTGGTCTGGCTAACCTATGTGGGCTCCTTTATCCCAATGGGTCCTTTTAATATTATTTATTTACAAATAAATGATTAGGGGTTTGACGTACCCTTAGCTTGCCGTTTCCACCTTCTAACTTTTGTATTACTTACATTTTTGGTTGGCCTACTTTCAACTAAAACTTGATTGCTCCTAGAGTTTTTTTAACAGAATTCAGAAGATACCTAATATTTACTTATTTACCGGCACTACCCCTGTTGGGTTATTTGGTTGGCCCACGTTGTAAAGCTGTAGCGCCTAACAGCACTAAAGTTAAAGGAGCCGCTTTCTGTACAAAAGCAGGGAGGGGCGTTAACAATGATTATTTTACACTAACGGTGATACTAGATTACGAACAAAGAGACTCGAACTCTTAAGGGTGTACACCCACTTCTGCTTAAGAGAAGATTGTTTACCAAATTTCAACATGTTCGCTAATGAGGATTTGAAATAAATAAAATTTCTATTAATTATATTTCTACTCTTTTAGTATTTTATTAAAAAACTATTTTATTTCTATTTGGTTGGCCTGCGTTCTTCTGTTACTTGTGCTGCTGTTGCTGTGAGCTAAAGCAACATGATCTGAAAACATATTTATTTTATCGTGTGCTTGCACAAACTCGGTTTTCATACTTGCAGGAATGTTACCGTTAAATATAAAATTAATTCAAGCTAGCATCGTGTGCATTGTATAATCAACGGTTGGATTTCCTTCTCCTAATCTTATAAATTTGTCATTAACAACTCTAATAAAATTAAGAATACCATTGGTAAAAAGTTTAAACTATGTTCTCATTATAACAAATATCGGAAACCAACCGTCTCCTTACTATAGTGGTGTTCCCCATTTTTCATAATAGTTTCTTTTGTAAACATAAATTTAAATTCACCCATTAAAATAGTAAATAACAAATGTCCAAATTCCATTTGGTTTTCTATAGTTAAATTTTTAAATAAATCTGATTCTAGAACATCTTTCACAATATACAATTTTTCCTCACTTATTGAGTTTTTAAATAATTCAATTTTAGAATATCTAACTTTTATATTTTCAAGCATTTCCTTACTAATTAAACCTACTAACTCAGTTTGTTGGACTCCACCACTTGACCCTATAACCCTTAAAACTTTAGTCAATAAATAATCAGCAATAGTGTTAGGTTTTAATAAAATAAATAAAACTAAAGCTAAATGTGTTCCAAAATTAGCTAAATTGTTTCTATTTTTATTGTATAATTTTAAATGATTAATGATATGATTATCTACTAAAACATTAATTCTTGTTTTAAATTTAGTTTCCACATGTTTAATTAATCTTTGTAATAATTTATATTCTAAAGAATTATCATTTACATTAGCAATTAAATATTTAGTATAGTTACTTTCATAGTCCAGTATAAATTTTTCTAACAATATTTGTTTCATTTTTAAATGAATGTTTTTTAAATTCATTATGTTTTCACAATGCTTGAAGAAAATAGAGTTATCACTAAGTATTTCATTTCTATTTAAACTAATATCTATATTATCTAAGGAATAATTATTAAACCAATTTATCACACTAAACAATTCTTCTAAAGTAGAATCATTAACTAAGGTATTTATTAAATTATTTAAATCTTGCCAATTATCCTTCATATCTTTAGTTTCTACTGTAAATTCTCTTATTAATTGGGTAAATTTAAACCAGAATTTAAATTTATTTACTAATGTCTTAAAATCTTTATTTAATAAATTTTTATTGATTAATTTTAAATTATTAGTTTCTTCTATTAAAAGATTCAAATTATTTACATCAAATTTAATAAATAAATCTTTAATTTCACTTTCAACTTTATATAAGATATCTAAAATATTAGATTTAAGAATAGAATTCAATGCTCCAGCCCCTACTCTTCTACTTTTAATTTTACCCTTTTTAGTTGTAGATTCTGTAAATCAATCAATTTTTTCTAACTTAGTGGCAGTGTCTCACAATTCTTTTATACATAAATTATAATTATAAGAAATATTTAATTCATTAATGCTACAAAATTCTAAGTAACTAAATATTCTTTTTAATCAATTTTTATTTTTATCAAGAATTTCCTCACTAAATTTTAAATTTTCAACCAAGAAATCTTTAAAAGTTTCTCATTCGCTCTCGAAAATATCTTTAAATTTATTTAATTCCACATTATTATTCATGTTTCTTAAAAGATTAATACCTTTTTCATTAAAAGTGAATCAATCATTAATTATAACTTTGGCCACATCAATATTTTCCATTGCCTTTATCAGACCATTTCTCATTTTTTTAAACTCCTTAATAGCCTCCAAGTTAATCATAATAGCTGGATCTAAATCTTCAATATTATTATTACTATTATTTCATATAATATTTTTAATCCTGGTTTTTAATTGACTATATTCAATAAATTGAGCCAGTATTTTATTAACTATATCTACTTCAAATCTAATATAAACTGGTATACAATTAATAAAATCTAAAAATATTTCATTATTGTCTCATTCTGGATAAAATTTCTCTAAGAACTTTTTATTAACGGGTTGACATTTTCAAGTTATTCAATCCTCATATCTTAAATTAGCTTTAATATCTACAAAATCATCATTTCATTTAGCACTAACTAATAAATTCTTTACTAATTGATCTTCTGTATCTGTTAAAATCATAATTTTAGAAATAATTGCTTCCTGGCTTCGGACACCCAAGCAGATATACAGGACGAGGGGACCGATAAAAATAATAATTTAAATTATTTTCAAACAATTCCTGTTGGACAAAGAATTAAAAAAGCTAAACTTTGAAGTGAAGATACTTTTAATGAAGTTATTAATTCATGAGATAAAGCTGTAGAAAGTATTGCTGCAAAAGCAGATATAGTTCATATTGTGGATGCAAAAGAAGCTTTAGATGATTGAAATAGTAGTCAGATAGAACAGGATATTTTAAATAAAAAGGATTTACTAGATGTTAATTTGCAGGATGCTACAGAATTAGCAGAGTTACTTAAAAACAATTTTGCTCTTAGAAAAGATGATATTTTAAAAGGGGATATCAATTAAAAGGAACTTTATTTAATGTTAGAATTAATGATATTGATTGTAAAGAGGATGACTCAATTATTCAGGATAAAAATTTAAATGAAATGTATGGGTTATTTGATATGATTCAAATTAAAACAGTTTTTGAGAATTTAGTAAACGAGTTAAAAGATAAAATTATTTATAAAGTAATATTTAAATTTCAAGGGACAGTTATGAATGCTGAAGGTTCAATGAGTAGTAATATTAAAAGTACAGTACCTATCTTTATTATTAAAGGAGTACAAGTGGAAAGTTTGTTAACTAAAATGACTATGGCAGGTATTATGATGAAAGAATGAATTATTAGTAACGAATTTGAGGGATTTAATAATATGGTGACGAGTCTAGTTAAAAATGAACAAATATTTTTAAACAAATTTGGAGTGGAAAGTGCTCAAGATAAGGATTTAGTTAAATTTAATATTAAAAAGGAAGATATTTATAAAAATTTAAAGAAATTTAATGTATGAAAAGGAGTTTCCCGGAAATAATTATGGAGAACAAATGTATCCTATTGATATTTCAGTGTACGACAAATATGGATTGGATAAAAAGAAAATATATTTTACAGAAAATCAGAATTATGATCCAGCAGCATCTTTAGCTGCAAAAAACATTGACTTGCCCGATAAATTTTATATTAAAATTTATTTTAATAAAGATTATTTAATTAAAGTTACTCAAATAACTAGTCCTGAAAATGAAGACAAAAATACTCTCTTTAAAAATGGCGCTCGGTACCAAATTAGGGTATTAGAATGTACCTTTGAATCTGGTGTCTATAGTATTATTAATACAGAAAATTCTATAGAAAATTGAGTAGATGAAGTTTATAGTAATAAAGATAATTTAATTATTAGAAAGTTAAGTGAGAAAGATATTGTTACTTATAAGAATAATAAATTAGATTTAGTTGAAAGATTGTATAAAGATAAAATTTTACCTGAAAGTTATAAAGATATAGAATTGAATGTAAATATTGGAGCTTTAGATATTAAAACTGAATTCAGAGATAGTGGAACTGATTGTTTTCCTTCTAGTGTTTGTTTTAAAACAGCTAATGTTATTAAAGTATTTAATGTAGCAGATTATAATGGCGATAGTGATTTAATGATGAAAGATTTCTTACATAATATTATAACTAGAGAAAATCATACTAAAATGTTTTATTGTCATAATTTAAGTGGATTTGATAGTATTTTTATACTTAAACCTATTTAAAATATAAAAATTTATTCTTTAATCAAGTTAAAATTAAAATTAGTACTAACTCAGCTAACGATAATATTTCTTTAGTTATTACAAAAAAAGTGAAGTATAATAAAGTAATTAGAATTATAATTGGAGATAGTTTAAATTTATTATCCTTTTCATTAGATAAAGCAGGAGATATCTTTAATAAGGCGAGGGTTAAAGGATTATTCCCTTATAATTTACTTGACTAAGGACACTAGGGAATTTAAAGGGGCTGTACCAGATATTAAATATTTTAATAATTTAAATAGTAGGAATCCAGCAGACTTATTGAAATATAATCAATTAATTAAGAGAATTGAAACAGAAAATAATGGAATTTGATATTGTAGACAAGAATTAGAAAAATATCTGATCAATGATGTAGAAATATTATATGATATAATGATGAAAACAGCTAAATATTATTATGAGAACTATTCTATTAATATTTCGAGAATTAGAACTATTTCTGGTTTAGATTTTTAATTTATACAGCACAGTTCCATAATAGTAAAAAATTCCCTATTAGTGTTACGACTGGAGATTTAGAAAAAGAAATAAGACAAGCTTATAATGGTGGAACGGTAGATGTAGTTGAAAATTATATTAAACGTAAATTTTATAAATATGATGTTAATTCTTCTTACCCCGCAATGATGAAAAATTTACCTATGCCTTTTGGACCCGGGAAAAAACCTACAGAAAAGGATATTTATAAAATATTTGGTTTCGTTCATGCTAAAGTGACAGCTCCTTCAAATATTCGGGTTCCGATATTACCTTTTAAAATTAACGGTAAAACGGTATTATTTAAAAATACAGTGGAAGGGTATTTTGTTAGTGAGGAATTAAAAGATGCTTTGAAATATGGTTATAAAATAGAAGAAATTTATAGTGCAATCTGCTTTGAACCTAAAATAGGAGCATTTGATGTTTTTGTTAATCATTTTTATAATACTAAATCTTTAGCTAAAAATTCAGGTAATAAAACTCAAGAACAACTAAGTAAATTGGTATTGAATTCATTATATGGAAGATTTGGATTAACAGATTATGATTCTGAATTATTATTTGTAGATTTTAATAAAGATAAAGATTTTGATATAAAAAATAATGCCGATATTCTATTAAAATATAATGATTTTGCTTTAGTTAAAAAGTATGGAAAACATCCTACTGATTTTAATTCTTATTTCCCACCTATTTCTAAAGATGATAATGTGAATACAATTGAAAAATTCTTTTTAGAAGAAAAAAAAAAAGTGAATAATAAAAGAATTTCAGCTGTTCAGTGCTTTTACAACAGCTTATGGGAGAATGCATCTTAATAGTATAAAAATGAGAGATGGATATTTAGGAGGAGATACAGATTCAGTTTATGTTGATCAACCGTTACCTGATAGTATGGTAGGAGAGGGAATTGGACAATGAAAATTAGAAGCTATAATTAAAGAAGCTTTCTTTTTATCTAAAAATCATATTTGATCGTTACAGATAAAGGAGAGGAAATAATTAAATTTAAAGGAATTAAAAATGCTCAAAAAATATTAAGTCGGGATGATTTTGTAAGATTATTTAAGGGGAATGATGTTATAATCAATCAAAGTAAATTTTATCGAGATTTTTATAATTTAACTTTAAATATTAAAGATACTAAATTCAAAATTAAAGGATTAAAAAATAAGGAAATTAATGATTTATTTAATAGAGAAATAACAGTGTATAATCCTAAAATTTTAGCTATTGTGAAATTGAATGATAATCATACTTCGTTGGGGAGTGGAGTGGGGCCTAACAATAATAACTTATTAATTAATAAAGTTAATATTATTCCTGGTACAAACACTCCTATTTTATTACCAGCTCCTAAAAATGAAGTAACTCCTAAAAATCAAGAAACAGATACATTAATAACCATTCCAATAATTATTCCTGATAAATTGTTACCGAGCGCACCCACTACTTTAAGTACTAGAAATGAATTTATAAGTGAAGATTCTGTCTTACAAAGTCCAAGTTTATCCAAAATTAATCAATTTTTAAGAATTAATAGTTATTATATTGACAAAATGGAGAAAATAGATGATATGCAACAACTAACCCCTAGAGAAGAAACGGATCTAAGATGGCGCTGGACTCAAAAAATTATTAAAATTCAAAATTTATTAAAAGCATATTTAGAATCAATAAGTCCAATGATTTGAATGGATTTAGTAATTAGGGATATTAAATTATCTGGTAAAATGCAAACCTAGCTGCCTTTAAATCCTTTATAAACAAACTCAAATTAAGTAAGGAGGGACTATACACTTATTCCATAAATCAAGGTAAATATGATATCAAACTAACTTTCAAAACATTTAAAGATAGAAAGTCTGCCTTTCTAACAATTAATACCTATCCCAAATTAAATAAATATGAAGATGGTAACGACATTATTAATTGGAAATATAAATTTACAGGATTTAAGAGGATCCCTGATTTACTTTCCTTATTTATTACACCAGAACCAAGTACAGATAAATTAGATATGAAAATAAAAGAGGAAAAGACTGTGAAAGTAGCAGCCTGAAACAAGAGAAGTTATAAGAAGTACTACAAAAAGAACAACTGGAAGGAGAAATAAATAACAATACCCATTAGTTAAAGGCAACCAATTTTAACAACTAGTGATTATAGCTAAAAGGGATCGAATTCGTACACTGTTTACCCTTAAAAGCTCGAAATTATATAAATTTAAGGATAAGGGGTTAAATTATTTTTTTATTTAGAATTGGAAGGATTGGGTTTATTATCAGGCGAAGTGGGTTTATTCTCAGGGTTTCCACCATTACTATCCGTGTTACTATTAGATCCTGGTCCAAATTGGGTGTCAACCCACGCATTAAAAGCACCCTCGATTGCTCCGAGAGCTGAAGCAATAGCTACAATTTTACCCGCTTCTCATAATTTTCTCTTACCTGAGAAATAAATAAGCGGTAAAGATAAAGTAATAATGGTTGAAATGAAAACTAAGATTAAATTGAAATCTGAAATAGTATTAAATAAGTTAAATGGTATAAATTCATAAAATGTGTAATTTTGTATCATAATAATTATATATTTTTTTTTTGGATTAGAAGAGAAGTTGAAGAAAGAGTGTAGATTAAACTCTTAAATTAACAGCAACCCAATTAGTAAATTAAGCCTGAATTGGATTGGGGTGGCTTCTAAAATTAAAAACAAATAAAAATAATGTACTTAAATCCACTAACATTTATATCTAAATTCTTTATCAGAAGAATGATTATTTTATTGCACGTTCCCGAGGTTTTTCAAACTATAGCCCCCGCAGGTTTTACAATTTTAGCTACACTAGTTAAGACCGTGGGTATCACCCCAGTTTTAAGGTGTTTGTTAGTCTTTAACAAATTCTTAAAAAGTTCCGTTGCCAACATCCCCATGGGTACAGTAACCGGAACCATACTAGCAGTATCAACGCTGGAGAACATGTTGAGAGTTGCTGACATAAACCCGCTGGTAAGTAGAAGTTTCATAGATTTTATTCGGCCATACATTAAGGAGTTCGTAGATTTTAGGGCCATCATTATCAAATGGATGTGATGATTTTTCACAGGTGTAACCTTTACAGCTGCACGTAAATTAGTATTTTACGGTATAAAATCTTGTTTAGGTCTATTACTCGGTAGTGTTGGAGTCTTACTTAATGAATCTTTATCTGCAATCCCACTCTTAAAGGATTGATCCATTTATTTTGTAGAGTTTTTTGAAAAGGTCACCGACTTAAAAGTTTTAAAAAGTCAAACCGCTGACATCATAACTCCCAACAATGTAGATGGTGAACTTGAAGGGTATAGCTGGTTTGCTATTGCAGGTCTTGCCATGTTCGGGGTTGCTGCTTCAGTTCTCCTATTGTTTGTAGCTGATTACTTTGCCCACGACACTGTTAAGGATTTACCTGTGCTGGGTAACGTTGTTGACTCAATACATGGTGTTTGAAACTCAATCACCAATTGATACAACAATTGAGCCCATGGTCCCGATGCACCTGATCAAATTTCCAGATCTAATTCTGGAAGTTCAACATCCTCATCTCACACAGCTCGACCCGGTGACCAATCACCTAGTACTGCTCCCACATCCCCCGTTTCTCCACCCTCTCCCCCGACTCCTCCGGCAACACCACCCCTACCCGACCAAACCCCACCGGGGGTAAATGCCAGCGAGTTTGCGGATCGACCCGTACCACCGGTACCCGAAGTTATGCATACCTTTTAAGTTAAAAACATAAATTGGAAGTATTATACAATGCTTTCGCTTAACCCCCCTTCTAAATTATTATAAAAATATATCGTCATAGTGTAAACATTGAATTAAAAGTGTTAATTTTAAGTTTAAAGTCTTAGGTTTTCCCACATTATTCAGCCCCTAAGCTAATAAAATGAAATAGGCTTATTCTTAGTAAAATGAGATTATGTCATAACAATTTGATGGATTTAATATCCATTTGGCTTCTTCAAAGTTATTTGCCCTAAATAATAACTTCAAAATAAAATAAAATGATAAAAATATTAAAGCAATTCATCGTAAGTTTGAGTAGAACCCTAATAGAAATTTCTAATAAGTTAATAATCTTGTTCAGTGAAAAGGGTAAAGTTTTACCTTTACAATCCTTGGGCTACTCCGAAAGTGGCAGATATCACACCCTTACTTTCACCAACCCCACAAAGCTTACTGATAAAAATTTATTACGAGCCCTTTTTGAAAGTTTAATGAATGAGACTAAATTTCTAGAATTTGGTGAAAAGAAGGTAATTATCGCAGATGCTACTGCTTCAGGCCATAATTTTAACCTTCACCCCAACGTGTTAATAACTAATCAGACACCCTTTGAAAAATATTGAAAGCTCATCAAAAAAGATATAGCTAGATTGAACATTGAGGGCTATCCGTTGTCAGTTATTCATTTAATCCATGTAAAGGTCTGGAATGTTGATTTATATACCAACAGCCGCATTAAAATAACTAGAGATGTTACTTGAAAACCAGACCAAACCATAACCCTAAAACTAAGAAAAAAACCCTAGGTGTAAGACAATATCACACAGGCTTAAACTATATTAAACCTTTAAAGAACAAATTTCAAATCAACCCCGGTATTCTCAGTGCTTTAGATATTGAGACCATGAATTATAAGGGTAACCAAATACCTGTCTGTATTTCACTGGCTTATAGTGTCACTGAGTCCAAATTATTTTTACTTGACCCTCAATTAGCTAAAACAGACATTAACTCAGCCATCGATACGCTCTGGAAGGGCTGTTTCGATTTTTTAATAAAATTCCAACCCCTTTTTAAAAACATTCTGGTTCACAACCTTGGCTCTTTCGATGGCTTATTCATTTATAAAGCTTTATCTAAATTTGAAGTACCAGGTAAAGTAGGGGCAATAATAGACGATAAAAATAAATTTATACAAATTGAGTTAAGAACATCAACAGGTAAAATTCAATTTAAAGACTCTTATAGAATCTTCCCAGTTTCTTTAGAGAACTTATGTAAAAATTTTAATGTTCCTGGTAAAATATCTAAATATAACCCGGACTTTAATAGTTTAGCCTTATTTGATAAACCTGATCTTCTAGATCAGTTCAAAACATATTCTTTACAAGACTCCATCTCACTATTAAATGCGTTATTGGAAGCCCAAAAAATTTACTTGGCTCAACACAATGTTGATATTTCTACTATTTTATCCACTTCAACACTTTCACTTAAGATTTTCCGTACCAATTTTTTAAAACATGATATCCCAGTCTTAAAACCCAGCCAAGACCATTTTATCCGTAAATCTTACTTTGGTGGGGCTACAGACTATTACAAAGCTTTTGCCAAAAATTTACGTTATTATGACGTAAACTCATTATATCCCTTTGCGATGACAAGCCCAATGCCCTTTAAATTAATCAGATTCATTAAAGATATGTCCAACATCTCGTTGGCAGGCTTTTTTGGCTTCTGTTTAGTGGAAGTTGAAACTCCTAAAAATATTTTAAAGCCTCTATTACCCTACAAACATGAGGGTAAGACTATTTATCCTACCGGGAATTGAATTGGAATTTATTTTAGTGAAGAACTAAAAGCCTTGGAAAAATATGGCTATAAATTTAAATTAATTAAGGGCTATGAGTTTAGTCAAATAGATTTATTTTCGGAATATGTTAGGTGGTTTTATTTGGAGAAAAAGGTGGGTACCGGCTCCAAAAGATTCATTGCTAAAATGCATTTAAATCAATTGTATGGAATATTTGGAAGAAGATCAGATGTAATTGAAACTATTAATGTTTATAATGATGAAATCCCTAAATACATCGTGTCGAGGGTTGTTAAATCTATTATTGAAATAGATGACACTAAATCAGTATTATTATTGTCTAATAATGTTAACTCAGACATCCTTAGTGAATTAAACTCTGTTTTAGAATTACAATTGAAAAAAATTTATACACCCGTGAAAAATAATGTAGCCTTAGCGGCGGCTATTACAGCTTACGCGAGAATTCACATGATGGAGTATAAATTAGATCCTGGTTGTGTTTACAGTGATACAGACTCAGTTTTCACTACGTCTTTGTTACCTGAAAATGAATTAGGCTCTGACTTGGGCTTGTTCAAAGATGAGATGAATGGGCTGGTGATCGAGGAGGGTTACTTCTTGGGTATTAAAAAATATGGCTATTGATACTTTGATGAAAACAATAAAAGAATAGAAAAATCAACATTTGCCGGGGTAACTAAAAACTCAATAACTTGAGATGAAGTTATAAAAATTTTTAAAGGCTCAACAATTATTAAATACATTCCCATAAGATTCTTTAAATCTTTTAAAAATCTTAATATTAAAATTAATGATACTTCCATTTCGGTTAAATTTAACCCTGATAAAGAATTACGAGATAATATTTATTATCCAATTAACATCTTTAACTTGAAACATGAAATGGATAATAGACCACTGTTACAAAGACTCTTCAATAAAATGAAAAAATTTATAAAATATTTTGTGAAATAACTCTTTAAACTACAAGATTTCCTTAGGTCCCGCCTCTGATAAAAAACTTTAACTTAAATAAAAACTATTTAGATAATCCATTTTAAATGAATGGAGGAGAAGAACTTGTTTCCACAGGTAATAAATTATTAATAAAGTATGAGTTGATCAGATTCGAACTGAGATAATCCATTACCAAAAAATGGTGTTTTTCCAATTAAACTACAACTCAAGTAAGGAGAGCCGAAAACTGGACTCGAACCAATTTTTATTTCTTACAAGGAAATTGTTTTAACCAGGTAAACTATTTCGACAAAATACAAATTACCAGATTCGAACTGGTGATATCTACTTGGAAGGTAGATGTTATAGCCAATTTAACTAAACTTGTCATAGTTTCCTTCTGGAGTTGAACCAAAATTTGTACTTTAGAAGAATACGATTTTAACCATTAAATTAAGGAAACTATTTACTTAAGCCAAAGAAGAATTGAACTTCTACTTAATCCTTATCAAGAATTTATTCTAACCGTTAAATTATTAGCTTAGGACAAGATTTGAGCGATTTGAACACTCACGAATGATTTTGGAGATCATCATACTACCATTATATTAAAATCTTATTTTTTTGGCAACTTATCTTTATTTGATAAGTGAGATAATTGCGGTTGATAATTGAAACTTACTCCGACCTTATGACTAATAAGGATTGCCTTACCTTTGATTTGTACGGTTTCCCTCTCTTGTTTGCGCCTCCACCTATTAAATAAAAACAATATCCTGATTTACTCCCACCCCAAAATTTATTATTCTCTTCTTAAACTAATACTAAAGTTGTTTCACTTTTTGATTAAATTTGGCTTTTGCGTAATTTGATTTAATTAATAGCGCAAAGGAAGGCTTAATTATTTGCACTTATTTTTATATTATAAAACCTGACTAGTCGTTACTTACCTTTATTTTATTAATTAATTTAATTTAATTTTAGAGCTAGCTCTTATTTTAGCTGAAGTTGTTGTTTATTGTTTGATTTTTGAAGGTTAGCCTACTCTAAGAAAGGCTAAAACGAGCCATTACAGATTTGAACTGAAACTTTCCTAATTGACAATTAGACGCTCTACCTATTAAGCTAATGGCTCTAATAACAATAATAATATTATTATATTAAGTTATATTTTATAAAAAAAGAACTTCTTTTATTTATTTTCAATTGGAATTATTAACTATTTATAGTACCTAGCTTTATTTAGGAGGTGAATACTCAGCTAAATTACACTCCACTCTTTTAATTTTAATTGTTATTATACCCTTGCCTATAAATTGTTAAATTTTTATTAATTACGGGGTAGGCGCGATTCGAACACGCTCAAGCTTCTACCCAAAAAAAGTAACCAACCAATTAGTCGTCTACCCCCCTTTTGATTTAATTTTAAAATACTTCTTCTTTTATGAAATTTAAAGTGATATTGTAGTATTTCTAGCTTCTCAAAATAGAAGCCAAAGGCTACACCGTGTTGTAACCTCCTTAGGAATTTACCTTGGGTGATTTTATTTTAGCCTTTCTGATACTCACTTAATTAGTGGAAGGAAACCAACTTTAAGTAAAACGGGTCAGCCGACGGCCCACCGACCTCTCGCGAGCGAATTCCCACTGACCTTAAGCGTAGGTCCGCTACGCAGGCACGGCGCACCCTAACATTAGATTTTAAATATTACCCTTTCCTTCTTAAAGTTAGTCAGTGAAAATTTAAATTGGACAATTAGTGTAATAAAAATTTTTCCCGCCTCTAATTTTACGTTTGATTAACAAAGTTAAAGGAGTTCTCCTAACAGAGAGAGTTATGGCAGATTTTAGGTAAAGCGTTCGCTATGTTGGTTTAGCATAATTTAACCACGAGAGTGGAACACCCTTATACCATAACCAGTTTCTAAAAATTTAACTAAACCCTCTTAAATTCCGTAATTATATATCATAAATTCCTACTATTTACTCTGATTAATTTACTATAAATCTTTTTTATAAGGCTCCAAATATTTAAGTTTATTAAACTAGGCTATCTTTTCTAAGGTATTTTAAATCCGATTAGGCATCGGACCACGCCACGGTTAGTTGTATAAATATTTGTTAGCTTAATGGGTGTTAATATTTTATATGGAACACTAATTTTGGGGGGGTTAATTAACCTCCGAAGGTTAATTCCGTGCCGAAATCACCTTGTAGGTGTACCCATATTCATTCCCAGATAAGTATCGCAGAATTAAAGAGCCAGCTATAAATTCCCAGCCAAATCAAGAAGAGGAGATCTGATCTAGATAATTCCGTTTTAAATTTCGTACCGTTCCGCCCCTCCATTCCAAGACAAATCTTGGAAGACCTGCAGACGTTGAAACACTGGGTCAAAGTAGAACTGTTACTTTCAATGCCAAATCAAGAAGCAGAGGTTATTATCTTGGTAATTCGGTTTCAAAGGGTCTTGTTATTTTCAAATTATTGGTAATTCCGTTTCAAAGGGTCTTGTTAGGTCTAAATACTGGGTAATTCCGGTTCAACTTTGCACCGATCAGCCACCAACCACACGCAGCCAAGTCTTGGCAAACCTGTACAGGCTCGAATTCGTAAAATTTAAAAACCACAGTCGGATAAGAAATGTAGAAATGTTACAGTTTTGAGACAAAACCCAAATTACTGAAAATCATTTTTATTTTAGCTCAAATTTTAATTAGGTCTTTTTTTAATAAGGTGAGGTAGACCAAAGATTCTTTTTTAGTGAGAGTGGATTTTTTTCAATTATAACTATTTTCTGTAATAATTAATTCTTTATTAAAGTAGAGATGTCCCGTAAATTTTATTGATTGAGTTTAGTTCTAGGTTTTATTTATTTCCTGTTGAGGTTAACCTAAAGAATACTTGCTAAGGGTTTGTTAATTTCACTAAGATTTTGTTTATAAATTGATTTATTCTGTGATAAACTGGAGTACTTGTTTATGTTTTAGTGAGTCACTTTTTTAATTTGGCGGTGAACAGGAGCTTTAGCACGGGTGGGGTATTTTATTATATATTTTTCCTAAGTAGAAAAAATACTGAATTATTTATTTTTCTAAGTTATGTAATAATTTAAGAGATTATTTTAATTAATATTTAATCAACCAGACCATGAACCTGCTTAAAGTTGAGGTTGCACTACTTTAGTTATTATAAGATTTGTAGCTTACAGTTAATTATAGCAGATTTTTTTTTTTTTATTAATCTGTATGTTAATAATTATTGGCCAGGTTATGTTAGATTTATATTATTTTATACTCTTTTAATTAATCCTGAGGATCCCTGCAACGCTGAACTACTAGTAGATAATTGTAATAGTTTATAAAATTAGTTGTTATTAATCTAATAATTTAATTAATTTACTCCCCTAATTTTTAATTAAGTAATTATTCTAATAAAACATAGTAGGAGTCCAGCTCTGCTGGTTAACTAAATAAATTCTAAAACTAATGACTCACTATTTACTTTAAGGGTTGCCTTAATAGAGTAGTGGGCAGGTAAATCAACTAGATCATTAAGATAAATATAATATTATAAAATAAATAAACTGTAACATAAATTAAGTATAAAGTAAATAAATTAATAAATACTGCTTCAACTAAATAATTCAATACTACCTAATTAACACCCTAGTTACAAATAACCAATATAAATTCATACTCCTTCTAATTAAATAATTTAAATAATAAAATTAAACCAATTAATAACTTTAAATGGAGTCCAAAATACTGCAGATAACAAATATTTAGTATCAGTCTTCATAAATAACCGATTAAAATAATAAATTTAATACTGCAATTTTACCCTATTTGAATAACTACCGGATACAAAGTAGACAACCGACCTGGTTTTATATATCTGTAGGGTGCCCGTAACTATACAGGAGAATAGAAGTTAAAATTTAATAACTAAATATTATTGTAGTAGCCCTGTGTTGCTGGAACATAATTAAAAATGAATTATAATTAGTTGCTCATCAAGGAAATAATTACTTATAATACAGACATCCAGCCTATATCAATAAATTAAATAAAAATACTTAACACCTTACTTCTTAATTAATGTACAAATTTAAATACTAAATTAATAACTCAGTTAACTAATTATTTTATACCTAACAGATAACAAATTTAAAAGGAAAAAAAACAAAAAAATAAATTATCAAGGTACCCAAATTAACTCATTTATCTGGATTCTTTACTACAAATTATTTTAATATTATTAATTGATAAATTGCTTTCCTACTACTAATTTAAATCTATATTATCTTTACCGTACACTTATCCAGGGTACCTTAATGTTTAACTTAATAAAATAAAACTTTACTTATTAAAGAATTAAATTAACTTAATAAACACCTTAAGTTAAAGTATAAAGATAAACCTCAACTACCTATAGTTCCTTAAATAACTGAAATAATACCTTTCAGATTCACTCAATTCCTTGACCCACTCAAACTACCCAATTAATTGGAGCACAGAGGGTTGAAAGTAAAAAGTCAATAGTATTAAATTAGTAGTTTACAACAAATACTCAGTCACCTATTTAATAGATCTGTTAAAAAAAATTAAAAAATTGAATTAAATACGGAAGCTGTTAAACTAGCCCAATATTCCGGTTTAATCATCACATAAGAGGGTGTACTCACGTCTTCCTTTAAATTCTCAATTTTAAACACAAAATCAAATTCTTCAATAATAAACCTAGTAAAGAAATGTCCTAATATCATAATATTTTCATTAGAAACTAAATCTAAATCAGACAGAACACCTTTAACAAATGCAAAATTCTCTTTAGTAAAATTGTTATTTAATTTTTTCATATTTTTACCAATAAATTTAAATCTATAAAATAATTCTTCCCCCCAATTCACTCACTAAACTAGTTAATTTAATATTACCATCTTTCCCTATAATTCTTGTAACTTTAGCAAATAAAATATTTAATAGCGTATCATTATCTAAACTTAAACATAAAGCTAAAACTAATTTTTCTCCTAATTTAGAAATTTTATCACTCTCTTTCATTTCTAATAATTTCCTTTTAGTTTTAATGTAATTAGCAATAACAGCCTGTAGTTTATTTTTACATCCACTTTTTAAATGTCTATTTATCCGTTGTAATAATTTAAATTCAATTTTATTTTTATCTTTTCCTTCCATAATTTTCAGTATACAGCAATTGTTTTTGCTCTGGTGTCACATTTGAGTTAATAATCTTTGAACATTCTAAATAAAATTTATTATTACTTATAAAAATATCATTCCGTTTTACTAATTTATTAGGCAGTTCAAATTTCAATAATTTAGCAATGTCTGTCAAATTATTAATTGATGAATTCCCTAATAATTTATTTTTAAATTCAATTAATTTTTTTAATCTTGCATTCACACTCTCCATCTGAAATTTTCTCGTTAAAGCAATAATGAAATCATTTAAATTCAAAAAATTATTTAAAGTAATTATTAAATATCTTAAATCTTTATTATATCCTTCATCCATCTTAGCACTAAATTAACGGACCTAATTATGAACTGCGGGAAATTTACCTTAAACATTCCCTTGAAATAAATAAAAATAATAATTTCTACTTTAAAAGCTTTATTATTCAATATCTCTATTGCTCTACTTACTCCCCTTTTGGTTTCAAATCTTGGAATATATTCTCTTTCCTATTAATCTCATTTCTTTTAGGAATATTATAAATTAATTGCACAATCTCATTTAATAACAATTTAATCTTTTCTTCCTTCATACAATTAAGGATTCCCGCAGTTCTTAATAAATTCGGCACTTTTTTAAAATACTTATTAATTTGCATTTTATTATTTTTAGTCAATTCTCTTTCGTCTGCAAAATTATTAAATCTAATTATAGTGTCATTTAAAATACCTTCAAAAGGTAATTTATTATTCTTATCTAAAATCTCTTCTTGTCCAGTAACCTTAAATAGTGCTTGCACCTCCATTAAATTCACTCTAGTAAATATTATATTTAAAAGTTCTTCCATTCATTCCTCATTTAGGTTTAATTCTCTTAATATATATTTAATATATTTAGCATTAAAATCAAATTTCTCAGTCATGTCCACTCCTTTAATTATATTTTCTAAATCATATGTAATCAGATTAGCTTTAATTTCATTAAACAATTTAATAAATTTCCATAAATCTAAAATGATATTATTATTAATTCTGACATATACAGGCAACAAATTCAATAAATCAATTAATCCTTGTTCGTTCATAAAATTTTTATAATATTCTTTCATAAATTTTTCTTTAACAGGTTGTAAAATAAAAGCATAATAATTAATAAATTTCTTTTTAATTCCAATATCCAGTAATCCTAATTCACTTAAATCATTTAAAATAATCTCATCCTTTCTATTAAACCGGAGGGTTTTGTTTGGGGCCTTTAAATAACCCAATTATGACTGATACAATAATTCATTATCCTTCTACCCCTTAATCTATTAACTAAAGTAATAAATGATCGGATTGATTTCACAATCACGGTTGAATATTAAATATTTAAATAATAACACTTAATTATAATTAAGTATATTTTTTTTTTATTTTATAATTTAATTTTTAACTTGTTAGATTATATTGATAATATTGGCCGGTTAATCCTTTCTTCAGATCTGAAACTTTGTAGAGGGAGAGTTAAAAGGCTTCCTTTTATTCACAAAGAGTGAGAGGCCTATTTTTAAATTTAGATTTTATTATTTATTTTTACTTGTTTCGCTAGCCTTTAATTTAATAGGTTAGTCCCGCAATTCAACTTACTTAAAAGGGGTTAAATTTTCTCTAATACCAGTAATTTCTTAGCCTTAATACCGCTGCCAATATAAGAATTATCCACTTAAGGTTTGGGTAGGGTAGATCCAAAATTAATACTTATTAAAAAAATTTTGTGAAGAAGAGATTGTAATGGAGAAAGCACCTCTTCTATTTTTACTTGTGAATCTAGAAGTATCAGTAAAGTTAATTTTTCCAATTGAAGAAGAACCTTTGGAAAATTTTTTTGTCGTCTTTCTAGGTATAACTTTTTCTTTCATTAGTCTACCAGCTACTTTTAATTTAATACCTGCCAAGAAAGTAGGTAAAATTCTTAGATCATCACTTTTATTAGATTTACTTTTAAATTCATAATTAAGCACATCTTTAAAAATAGCATTATTAAATAATCTTTGAACAACTTTTAAGAGTTTAACCTTATTAATAACTTTGAAATTATTAAATTTAGATATAATCGTTTGTTCATTTTTAATTTTATTTTCTTTAAAAATGGCTGCTGGGTTGCGCAAGCTTATACTCTTTTTATTGTTATAAGAATTAATTAACTGATAATTATTTAATCAACGATTTAAATTATAATTTAAAATATTAGTGTTATTTTTCATTGTATCTAATAAAGAAATTGATGGGGTTTTGGTATTATTCTTGTTTACGGTAGTTGTTCTAAAACTATTTAGCGTAGCTTGTGTTCAAAAATAATTAAAATAATTAAAATAATTATATAAATTTAAATAATAAAATTTATTAGCCAAATTTGGTGAACTTGGATTAAATAAGCCGCCACTTTTTGGAGTTAGGGTTTGCAAAGGGTTTGCCTCTAATCTATCTGCCACGGAATTATTCTTCGTAATTAATTTATTAACAATGGGCAAATTCAATAAAATATTGTGATTGATTGAAGTCCCTAGCATAATTGGTTTAGTTGGTAGTGGTTGTTCTAAATTGGTTAAATTATTAACTTTAATATTATTATTGTTATTTATATATATTTTATTATATTGAACGATAAAAAAATCAATTTTTTTAATTAACTTATTTAATTTAATTAATTTAATATTAGAATCTTTCTGAGTAGCTAGTAGCTTATTTTTGTTTCCGTTCATAATAATATTATTATTATCATTCGTATTATTTTTATAATAAATGAATTTATAATAAATACCAATCAGTTTTCTAATATTATCTTTATTAAAGCTAAACCCTAAAAAGTTAATATTTCATAATGATTTATTTTTAAAATTTCTTTTACTAAAAAGTATTAAAAAATGTTTAAATTTTTTATTATTTATTTTTAAATATTTATTGTTTTTAATTTTTTTATTTAATAATAATGATAAATGATATTTGATTCCCTCGAGAGATTTGGATAATTCATTGGGTGAGTTATTGGATGGCCCTTTTTGATTTTGAAGAAGGAGAGGCAGTTGAAGAGGAGCTAACAATAATTTGTTGGGTATTAAAAAAAATTTATTTAATTTATAATTTTTATTAAAAATTGTATAATAAATTAAATTTTTAATTTTAAAGATATTAAATATTTTTTTCCAATTTATTATTTTTTTTTTTAAATTATAAAATTGTAAGTTTATTTTATAAAAATCTACATTTTTTTTTATACCCCATATAAATTCTAAATTATTATTGGCTATTAACAAATCACCTACCTTCAAATTTTGTTGAAGTCCCCCGCCCTTTTTAAAGTTAGGAAGGTCAGCTGTGGGAATTACTAAATTTAAATTAAGAGGAGCACGACCATCCGCTACGTGGTCGGCCGCTTGCGCGGCAAGGAGAGATAAATTATAAGATTTAATTAATTTGGAATATTTTTCTAATTTTGCCATACTTATTAATATTACACTTTGTTTGTAGTTATATTTCATTCTTTTTAAAATTGGGGAACTAAATAAAGGTAATATTATTTTATTTTTTTGGGAAGCATGTTTATTTACGGTCGCTTGTAAGAATATATTTTTATTTAATTCCAATCTAGCATTACTTACATTAGAGTTTAAATTAATACTATTTGAATTAGGTATATTTAGGTAAGCAGTAGAAACTATTTTAGAATTTATAGTATTTTCAATATAATTGTAATTAAAATTTTTTGGGGAGTGCTTTTCTTTATTATAACTGAGGTTTGTAAAGTATTGCGAGGTTTTTTCAACTTTTTTTATGAAAATATTTAAATAATTAACAAATAAATAATTATATTTATTTATAAGCTGTAATTTTCTTTCTTTATTTAAATTATTCTTAGAACAAAAATTGTATACACTAGAAATATAATTTTCATATTTATTTTTAAGCACTAAAGTATGGTTTTTTAAATTAAGGCTGGTTAATAATATATTTATTGTTGTTTTTTTATCTTTAAGATAAATTTCTTTGTTAGGCTTTATATTAGAAGTATTTTTTTTGTTTAATTGAGGGAATTTGTGTGCAACACTCTCTCCTTTTAGACAGTGGGCTGGTTTGTTTAAAGGTAAGGCCGCCAGCCGTAAAGGCGGGATGGCACCATTATTAATTTTAAAAAAAATTTTTTCCTCATTTCTTATAATATTTAAAATTTCAATTTTTTCAGTGTTTTTTTCGGAGTCTATTCTGCCGTCTGTTTTTACTCTTTTTACTGAGTTGCTGATTAATTCATTTTTTATACTTAAATTGAATATATCTAAAAAATTCCAAAAAGAATATATCTCCTTAAATTTATCTTTAAAAATATCTACATTTTTATATAAATAATTATTGTAATTATAATTAAATTTTTCTTTATTTTTATTATTATTTAAAAATTGATTGTATTTTTTTTCATAAAATAGGTTATTGCCCAAATTTGTGGGAGTTTGATCCGGTTTTGTAGCTTGATACCCGGCAAATTGATTTTTTGTCGACCAATTTTTGTTTTTCATTTAATTATATTTAAATTATTAAAATTTTTTTTTTATATTAAACTTACCTTCTTTTTATAAAGAAACGCTTCAATCTCAGAACATATACCTAAGGTTTATTATTGGCTAATAGTATGTTTTTCTACTTTGCTTAAGATATTGAAACATATAATATTCGATATAATTTGGAAGATCCTATTTAATTGTTTGTATAATAATTAAAGCTAAAATTAATATCTATTATTAAAATTAACTATTAATTGGTAAAATTACATAGATTTGTTTTGAATTTGGAATTATAGGGAGCTATTACTGTACTTTTTAATAAACTCCACTAATCAAGGTCCAAAACTGTAAGAGAGAGCGCTCATAAAATTCATTAAATTAGCCTAAAATAAATTAGACTAGGCAAAACTGCAATCAAATAGGATATAAGAATAACAATAGCGCCATAAAGTATGTAATCTGAGCTATTAAACTACAATATACTAATTATTGACTACATAAAATAATATACAGAGTCAAATGCCTTAATAAACTTTATAAAAAAAATGTTTTTAATATAAAAAAATTAGTTTATTAAAACATTTTATTAAATACTAAAATAATAATAAATAACTCCTCTTTTATTTGGGTTATTTAGGGTGATAAAAGATTACTTTAAAAAATAATTCACTACGCCCGTTTTAAAGTAGAAAATGAAAAGCAAATTGGCCTTTTAAAAATTTAAAGTAGATAAAATTAAGGGTCTAGTTGCTTGGCTTGACGCTTGGTCTTTTAAAGTGCAGTTTTATTTTTTATAAGCCAAACAAAACTCACTTTATATTATTGGAGTTTTTTATTAATTTTACTTTCTTTAATTTCTTGTTGCCTATACCCAATAGCCTAAAAGAGTTATCTTATACTCTAAAATAAAGTAGCCGCCTTAAGAGGGTGGTAGCACCGGGCCAAAAAATTTTAAGCTCTTTGTACCCTAACAAAGTTTAATGAAGGGTTAATCTCAGGTTATAAAAACAACCTGTTTATACTATATTTCTAACTTTTTATTTTTTTTTTTTGTTTATAAATAATTTATAATTTATATAAACAATAGTAATTTACTTTAAATATTATTTTTATTACTTAAAATTTAAGAATATGGTTAACTACATATTAATTAAGATTAAGTATACAATATTTATATATTTATATTATATTTTAATTTCAATAAGTATTATGAAATTTTAATTTTAAATTTAATTAAAATTGGGAATCCAATCATACTAAGAAATCATTACTATCAACTGCTTCTATAGCAATAGGCATGACTAATTTATTTTTATTTTAATTAAAGGATACTTTAAAGATTTAGTTTGGTGTTGTTTTCCATCTAATGCTCATCTATTGATAGTTCTATCACTAATGTCTAATTCTCTTCTTAAAGAAGCTACTTTTTCAAAAACAATTTCTTTTTCTAAATTGACATCTATCAAAATTATTGATCTACGTTTATTACGGGTATCAGACATTTTGTCTTGTTTTATCTGAAACTTTTTACCTTTCCTATTTTTTCTATGACTCTCTATAGTTGCTTGACTATAAGATTTATTAAAAAACGAAAAATATAATTTTATGTTAGAATCTTCTTTTCTAATATAACCTTTAGCTCCAGTGTTATAAGTAGATCAATTAGCATAATAATCTTCAATTGAGTGAAGGTAGGAGGGCATCCATAAAAACTTGCTCAGCTATTGTGAGTTCATATAAGGTAGAATCAAGAAAAATTCATATTCTTTTTTAGTTAATTTATAATTAGGATTTAACTTAGTAAACAATTCAATATGATTAGGTGTAAGTTCTAAAAAAAACTCAACGTAAGTGAACTTCAAGTATTTTTACTACACTTCTATAAAATTTTTTATGTATTTTCTTATTAGTAAGAGCTTTATTCTTATATTGGATAAAACATCTATTAAATAAAATTTTAGAAGAACCTAAATAGGATTCTTGTTTGTTACTAAATAAGTATATCCCAGGTAAACCTTTATAATTGCGAAGAGAATTTCACTCAGTAGGTAGTATGTATTTAGCTATAGGATTATAAAAATTTTTCCATATTTAGATCCAATTTTATTTAAAGAAAAGGATAAAACAGATTTAGAATAGGAGACTAAATCAGTATTACGATTAATACTGTTAATCTCTTTTGATTTTAAGTTATGTTTTAAATTTAAATTTAATTTAGAAAATGCTGGATTTAAGTAAAATTTATTTTCTTTACCTTTCAAACCTACCCCCTTCCTTTTACTTACTTTTTCATTTGAAGTATTTCCTTTATCTTTTTTAAAGTATTGTTTTTAAAAGTTGGTAATGAAGAATGTAGTAAAATACTGTCTGAGTTAGAACTTAAAAAATCAAAATAATGAATATAATGTATTTGATTATTAGTAGTTGACACTTCTTCCTCCTCATAATTTGGTAATTTGAAACTTGATACAATATGCATAGCTTTAAATTTATTTTTAATTACCTCCTAAAATCGATTATAAAAATAGATTTAATTAAAACAGCCTTTTCTTATGAAAAGGATTGGACTATTTATTTAACTCAAATTTGAGTGATATAACGTATAGTCTCTGAGGCTAAAATTTTAGCCTGCTAGTTACCTTTGTAAATAAAAATTTAATCCTTATGTTTAAAATTTAATAAAATATAGACAATTATAAGATAATTTATAACATTAGTATCTTAAAAGAAAAATAAATAAGATAAAATGATAATTAAGGGTCCTAGCATATAGTTAAATTTTACACGAGCCCATGCTTTATTAACCCGTGCCATACCCCACATATCTCAGAACATTGACCGTAGAATACACCAGTTCTTTCAGCTAAAAAGGATACTTGATTCAATCGCCCAGGTACACAATCAAGTTTAAGACCTAAAGATGGTACCGCAAATGAATGAATAACATCTGCCAAATGTTAATTATTAATATATACATTCAGTTGAAGTTTATACCAAAAAGATTCAAGAACATATGGTTTTACTAATTTAATAAAATTAGGCATACTTTCAGGAACAATGTAAATTCTGGGTCTATTATTTATAAAACCTGTAATAGTTGTATTTAGGTTATATTTAATTCTTAGTACATTCGACAATTTAATTACATCAGATAAAGAATAAGAATCAGTACATAGAACTAATCCTTTGTTTCTTTTTGCTCCGTCTCCCATAATCCAATGAGCTAAAGCTACGGGTGTCAATATATCATAAATATTATAAGGAATTACTTTAATTTTATTATTATAAAATAAATTATATCGTTCATTAAAACATTGGTATCTTCTTGTACTAAAATGTAAAGCATAAGTAATTGTTCCTTTTCTTTCTCCTTTCGCTATTTTAGGTATACTAGAACAATAATGGGCTAGAAGAAGAAATGAATAAATAACATAATCCGATTTTGAAAGGGATTGTTTAAATCTAAATCTCGTATTTGCATTTAAATTCTCTTTTTCTAACCAACCATCAGATAATAATATACCAACTACAATTGAATAAAACCAGGTTGGTAAGTAAGTTAATTTCTGTATATTTTTTGGTAATCTACCTATAATGATTGTTGAACCTATATTTGAGCCATAGGGTACTAAACTAGTGCAATTAGTGAATCCAAATTTGTTATTTGTATGTTTTGTATTCACTCTTGTAGGTTTAGTACGTTTAGCTATATAGTTACCTCTCATACTAAGAAAAATTGTCAGTGAACTAGGTTCCATCATCAATTTAATGCATATATTAATAATATACACTTGGACTATCTCTTAATCTAAATAGACTTATTGCGTATAGCCTCTGAGGGTCAGAATTAAAAAAACTCTATTGGTTTCCTGCTGGTTGCTTATTGTATCAAATTAACCATTATCACCCTGATCTGCAAAGCGAGAGAGAGGTAGATTAATTATTAAAGGTTTCCAGCATATAGCAAATTTCGAATTATATTAAATAAATTAAAAATAATAAGGGCAAAATGGTTTACCGGTAACTATCAATCTTATGTGACAATCTACTGGAATTACTAATCTAGAATCAACATCTAGCAATCTAAATTGCCCGAGTTCTAAATCAGATTCAGGGATCATATAAGAATCAAAATCTATTGCTTCACCTTCTTCTGAAATAAAATCAGAATATTCATAAGATCAATACCATTGATGACCTACAACTTTTACAGTCAGCGTCACTTGCCAATATTTAAAGATAGCCTTTTGCTCTCTTATAAAACAATAATTTGTTAGCGGCTCGCCCATTAAATTGAGCATTTGCTCCGCGAACCGGGGAGGGCTAAAAAAAAAATTAAGGTTTTACATAAGAGGAGAAAGGTATAAGAAACTATAATTAAATATTATAGTAGATCATATCATACTCCTTTGAAAGAGTGTAAACGTCTGATCGTTGAGGGATTATCAAAAATCCTGCTTATTGTCTTTAAAAATATATAATAAAATTTTTATCGTTTGATTTATTATTAATAACTCTTTATTGTTTGTACAATTAAGAATAAAGATTTTCAAGCATAAAGTTTACTTCGGTGCTATTGTTTAGCACGCCCCGCTTTGTTGAGGACTAATAACTTCCATCGTTATTCTTATTAATCGCTTATTAACTTATAGAGCAGCGCATATTCTGAAATTACATTAAAAAAGGTATCTATTTTCGATAAGTCATCCTACCTTGCCCTATCAGGTTGGCCCTACCCTATAAATTTTATAAGGTGAAAAATTAAAAGCTAAATTACTTAATAAGAATAACTCGGACTTTTTCTTAAATTAATTGTATTTTTGTTTTATCCTTTCCCCTGCTGCAGCACAGATTCAAAAGAAAAGGTTTGGACGCTACCCTCTCTCTTTATTCTTTAGGAGTGGGAGCACGGCCAATGAATAGTTAGACTATGAAATACAAATATGTTTCCCATGTAAAGTCTCTGAAGAATTTTAAAAATTCTTGCAAGTAATAATGATAATATAACCTTAAGTTTAAACTTAATCCGTAGACTCCTCATTATTGCCAAGCCTAACTGCAAGTTGAGGCAAAGGTAAAAAAAGGAACGACATTTTATTTTTTATAGGTATTAAAGTTTTAATTATCTTCTTGCATATAATGGGATTTTACATGAACTCAGTTCAATTTAAATTTTATTCATAAATTCTGCAGTAGGCTTGTTTCCTGTTAAAGGTAACAAGCGCTGCCCTATATTGTGATTATCACTTAAAACTGTTTTATTTTTAATTTATCAAATTTATAAAACATAGAAGAATGCATATATGGGGTAATTAATTGTTTAAATAAAAATAAGGATTTAGCTGGGATATATATAACAGGTCTATTTTCATGATTTTGTACAGTTACTATTAAACCAAACATATAATGTAACATAGCTGCTAATTTATATACATCTTCAAAAGTAAATCCTTTGGTATGCAAATACAAACCAGACCCTCCTGTAGCACTACTTCCATCATCCATAAATCAAAAAGCTAATACTTTAGGTGTTAAATAAAAACATAAATCATATGAAATATGTTTTATTCAACTATTATTTTTTTTATAATAAAATAAAGAGTGAATATTTTTTAAAAAAGGATAACTGCGAGTAACATAATATAATGTGCCTATTTTTGTCCCTTTTCTAATAGAAAAGGTAATATTAGGTTTATTTTGACAATAATGAGACAGATTAAGATAAGAAAATAAAAAATAATTTAATCTTTTTATAGTTTGAACAAAAGTAAAGGAAGGAGTAATAGAAGTTTTATGATATTTCAAACTCCCATCTCCCAATAAGTGCCCTATTATTTGTTCTTTTATTTTTTTAAAAAAATAAGAGTTATTTCGATTAAATTGAGTTAATCTAATACCTAAAGTAGAAGAAATATTTAAAGAATTAAATACTACAATTTTAGTACTTTCAGCCTTAATATTTAAAATAGATTTAGAACTTATATTTTTGTGCGAAGCAATTTTATTGATAAAAAAATTTCCAGTTAGAAAATCACCCCTTCGTCTACACTTAGCTCCTTTAAATAGGGATCCCGCTATAGAAAGTGGCACTCCAGCAGCACAGCTGGAAAACACCGAAAAAGCTGCGGTAGAACTAATCCACAGGAAATAATTTATTATATTAAAGTTGTTAACTTCTCAAAAATCCATGATATATAATAATCTAAATGAGGGGAAAGCAATAGCAATTAAGATTAATGCCGGTGTTATAGTTCAGATAAGTTCTATGATTGAACCGTGAGTTAGATATTTGTGAGCAATAGGATTGTTTTTAGAGTTATAGTAATAAATAATTGAAAAAAGAACTCAGAATACTGAGATAGTTATTAAAATTAAATAAAAAGCTACATTATTGTGTAGTGTAACTAAACCTGTAAATCCTGGTGCAGCCTATTTAACCCCAAAATAACTATTAATAGTTATTGGGGTTAAATTGGGACTATGTCTTTATTATATAATGAATAATATAGTGAATTTTATAATTTAATTTTGTATAACATTTGAGGAATCATAAATGGTAACACAATTGGAACTAATTTGTTTAACTCTGAAGAAGGTATAGTTATTCGAGGGTTTAAACCGGTAGGAGTTTTTTTTTTCAAAATATTGAACTTTGAATATTATAACGAATTAGTAAAACATTCATAAGAGTTACTACTTCTTTAATAGAAAAAGCATCTGTACAGAGTCGTAAACCATATTCTCGAGCTTCACCGTCTCCCATATTCAATGAGCTAAAGCTATAGGTGTTAATAAATTATAAATATTAATAGGAATAATTTTTCTTCCGTTTACATCTAAAAATTGTAAACATAAATTATGAATTGCAGGTAGCCCCATACTTATAATAGATAATGAAACATTTTTAATTCCTCTTCTATACTGAATTCTTAGTATAGGTAATGATCTAAAAATAAATGAAAGTGAAAAATAAACATGCATAAAATAATGAAAATGTAATGTAAAAGATTGTACAAAAGCGATACGCATTAGTTTATTAGACTTGCTTTTATTATTTCCGGCGTCCGAAAGCAATAAACCTACTAATATTCCCTCATAAGCAGGAGGCAAAATAAACATTTTGCGCACTTCTTTAGTTAGTTTTTTGGAACCTAAAGATCAAGATAAATTAAAATTTTGTCCTATACTACTACAACTGACTATTGCTAAACTACTTTGAAGATTAAAAAGTTCTATTTCTCCCCCTACGTGTCACGCACTCAAAGGGCTGAGTGTGTATAGGGTAAGCACTAATAATATTTTCAAATATTTGTAACCCACACTCCGTCAGAATAAAAGAGCTAAATAAATATTAATTGATACAAAAGTATAAAATTTTAAAATTCCATAATTACTATATAATTCATACGTGTAGTCTCTGAGAATCTCTATTTTTTCTACTGATTGTTCAACCCAAGTAAAAGGATTCAGTTAATTGTTTCTAATAATAAACTAGAATAACTGTTTGTCAGAAAGTTCCAGAATATAGTATGATAGACTTTTTGTAAAAGTCACAATAGCACTGCATATAACGCACTATCTTGAAAACCTAATTGTCATGGTTCTGCAGCATCATTTAATATAATTTGATTAAATAAATATAAAAATTGTATCATTAAAAAAATCTTTAATTTTGTCTATCTTAATTTATTAACTCTTATTTTATTGAATTTATAGCCATATCTTTAGTAAATAGCCCTATATTAATAATTAAATATTATTAATTATATTTAATAACAATTATACTACTTATGAAAATAAATTAATATTAACTATTAAGTATAATAATAATAAAATATATAAAATAAGAATAATAAAATTATAGTTAATATAATTATATTAACTATAATAGTATTTCTTAAGACTTATCTTTGTGGTTTTATTCTTAAATAACTAAAAAGTTATTTAATCTAAGGACTTAAGGAATTGAACCTTAATAAATAGGAATAAAATAAATATAATAAAAGATATTTAACTTTGATAATAAAACCCATTTTAATACCCAAAATAATATATAATAAAATATTATGCGCTATATTTAGCCTTACCCGACTGTTCTAACTTTAACCAACCTCTCCATTTCCTCCAATATTCAAGAGTGAGGGTCGCCGCTGCAAACCGAATGCGCAATCGGCTCCTCGCTTCTACCTTTAATGCTGGTTAAGTCCTAAGGGCTCTAAGGGCACAGAGAGTGTGTTTAAATATAACATATTTAAAAAAGTGGAGGGTTAAAGTATAAAAATTTTAACTAACTTTTTATTTTATCTTACCATAAATAATAAAAAAAAGTATTTTCAATTTAGGCTACAGAATATGATCAATAAACATAATTTAAATTTAAATTTGCTATTGATTTATGTTATTTATTGGATAAAGATTTGTTCCCCCGGACAGATAGATCAAATAAAGTATTTTCCATTATTCCTACAAAAGGAACAATTATTAAGAATCAAGCAAAATAGAATGTTGTAGCTATTTGACCTATTTCAAGATAAGGCCGGTCAGGGTGTTGAGATCCGATTCACATTAAAATTATAAAGTTAACAACAAAAAATCAGAATAATAATTTCATTGCTGGTCTAAATTGATTTCCTCTTATTCTTGAAGTATCTGTTATTGGTAATACTAATAAAATAAATAATGAACCAAACATTGCTATAACTCCTAACCTTAAAAAAATTTATATTATTTAAGAGAATCTACTCAATTTTGTATTGAGTCATCCCTATAGTTTATTGCTTTTTTAAGAGCTTCCCCAGATTCAGATTTATTTTTAAACCCAAATTGACGTGCTCTTATTTGAGAATCTTTAGGCAATACACATTTTCAAGCTACAATTGTTCCTTTCAATTCACTTCTGCCATATACTGCCTGAATATAATTTTCTCCTGAATGAGAAAGATTTGATTGCTCTTTGAATCACAATTGAATTAAATCCAACCAATAATTTTCAGTTTGATGACGCTCGTGAGGATAGCTGTAAATAATCTTAATAATAGTAACCATTCCGTAATATGTCAGATGTGCCTTAGAATTTACAAGTCGTGAGACTTTTTCTAATAATTCGTACTGATCAAATTTTCAATAAAAATATTTAGAATCAATCTTGAAAAGGGGCAACAGATAAATAAAAATAGAAGTAATACCTTCTATTCTAAGTGTGGACATTTTTTTAATATTTAAATTTTCAGGAGACACTACTGCAGAATTATTTGTATCACCATCTATGATACCTCTTCCCTCCACAACTTTAAGCGGGCGCGCATCTGCTTCAGGGCTAGTGTCAGGGGTAGGAACCCCTTTAACTTTTGAGGTGGACTTAAATTCCAATTTAGAATCAATTTCAGTGCTCGAGGTCTCATTTTTAATATTACTACTAATAATTGTTTTAATATTAATAGAATTAAAAAAGTCATTAAACAAGTTAAATAAATGAGCACTATACGCATTTTTAACCTGGGGCAAAGATAACATAGGAATTAACCATATAGACCCGTTATCTAATTGTCTTAATCTCAAATGTAAAGTGCCATCTCCTAAAATAAAACCAACAATAAATAATAGTGAGACACTGGTAGAATTATCTTTGTAATCAGGTAATACTCCTTCTATGTGATTAAGATTTAACAGTTTCAACTGTTCTGAAAAGGATAATTTACGCTTTACACCGTCAAGTGATATACTGTACACTAGTTTAGTGGCCATAAAAAGAGAATCTTTGCTTTTTACCTTTCCTTCAGTAGTTAAACGTCTAATGTCTAACAATTTTTGGAAAGCTATAAACTTTTCACCATAAATATTACTAAAATAACTATAGAAACTCCCAAGTATTAGTTCTCAACTTTCAGTTGAAAACCGTATAACAAATTTACCGGAGCTATTTTGAATTATACCTAAAGAACCTTTTTTACCTAAAACGTATCATAGAGTAACAAAAAATTCCATACTTTTTAAGTTAAGATTTTGATTTAAAGCTAACACGGGTGAAAAATAAGTTCCTCTTATTCGACAAGAAATGTGGCCCTCTGCCTGAAAAAAGCCATTTGCAACTAAACGAAATTCCTCCAAATTAAAATTTGAAGGAAGTTTAAATTTTTTTTTATAATGATTTAAGAGCTCACGAACCGATTCTAATGACATATCTTCTTTTAATTCAATTTCTTCAGGTTTAGCCTCTCCAAACAAAACATAGCTAAGTGTAGAGAGCTTATGAAAAATTTGATTAAAATTAATACGACCTCACAACCCTACCCCTAAAAAAAGAAGACTAAATTGCAGGAAAGAACAATACACATAGCAGATAGCCTTACATTAAATTACTGAGTTATTAATTACAACCTGCGTCCCGACTGTAATAAAAATAGAAATCTTTTTATAAGAGCTGCAGTATAGGGGAGAAAATAAATATAATTCAATTAAATAATATAGCTTTTTTTAATGACTATAACTTATAATGATAAATATATCTTTTTTCTACGTTTAGTCGATGAAGATTTAATTTCTTGCTTGTTGGCTTTACCTTATAAAATTTTATTAACAAAACGAACGAGACCTTCTTAAATAAGGTCTCAGGACAGTAGAATTATACGCCCTGTGCGCGCTCTCAGGTTGGTTTAGGAGAATAAGGCATTAAGGTTTTCACTCTTTGTGAACCCTAACTTTTAAAACTAAGCTGGGCATAGGTCTAGAGTACTTAATTTATAATTTTAAACTTTCAAGCATAGGGTAGAATTTATACAAACCGATAGGATTTAATAAAGTTAATTTTATTTTTTTTAGATTACAGTTTGTTGGGAATAGATCTTAGAATTGTATAAAATGGTAAAAGGTCAAAAGAGAATAACTATAAACCTATTTTATACTTCATTGAAGGCACGATGTGGAAAGATACCAAAGGTCTAAGAATATCCATATAATTTTTACTTATATAAATTCTAGGGCCTCTGTCCGTATGATGTATAGAACATTCAATATTATATCTATTGTTAAACGCTTTAATTAACAATTCAACATCGAAGGTAGAAAAAGCATAAACGCTTAAATGAATTCCTTCATTCTGTTTGCTACCATCACCACATATTCAGTGGGCTAAAGCTATAGGAGTAAGCATATTCTGAATATTTAACGGTACTTTTTTTATACTATTAGAATATCAAATATTTCGTAAATCAGTAAAACAAGGAAGCTGCATAGTTGTAAGAGAAATACTACTATTTAAAGTATTAGTTCTATTATCTGTTCATTCCTTGATATAAGGAATATAATTCACACTACAAAATGGTTTCATTATTTCTAATACTAAATTAAAATACTCACGTTTATTTAGTTTACCTGATTGTGCAAATATGAATCGACCATTACCAGTAATAGACCTTTGCTGTATATGCCTATCACTAAGCATCATTCCAGTAATACAACTCATAACATCAACATTGATTTTAATAGCTTCACGTTCTAATTTAGAAAGCTTTTTAATTCCTTTAGTTGATCGTGCTGCAAACAATAAGGTATAAATTAAAAGGTCAAAGAAAATTACCATCTTTCGGACTATATCTTTAGTAAAATAATATTACATGCTGTGTTGTAGTCTCTGAACTTCTTATTATAAAGAGTTGCTTATCAATCGTTGCTATAAACAATTTTACTTTAATAGTATAATTATATATTTAAAGTAGTCTTGAGCTATTAAAGAATTTTAAGCATAAAGCACAGTTTTAAAATGACACCTTTATTTATAGTATCATTCTGGAACAATTGATGCTGGCGTAACCATTGGATTACTTGGTATATAGTTGTCACTATGCTAATAAATAAAAACTATTAATTAGAATACTTTTTTAATGAAGTAATTTAAACCATCTACTTTGCTCATGAGAGTCTTATTACTATTTATAGCTTTATAAATAGGAGAATCATCGGATATTCCAAAAAATTTACATAATTCAGATTTGCCTTTAATGTAAACTGAATTTACATTTGTATTGCTATCTAAAGTTACTTTATAAAAAGTAGCTTGAGTCACAGGCTTATTAGTAGAAATAACAATTAATTCACCATCAACCCCCTTTTTATAAAGGGGGGGCATATTAAGAATATGATCATGAGAGGGTATTTCTTCGTAAAGTTTCATATTGTTAGCAATACTTTTTTTAAGGCGGCCATTATTCATACACCCCGCTAACTCAGCTAAAAACTCTCTACCAGGGCTTAATCGATGATATCCTTTAACCATTATTTCGATTCCTAATTTTCAATCTCTAAAATCCAATTTCTTTTTCGCTAAGAACACTTGGCTATTAAGCATAGGAACAAAAAACATATATAAAAAATAAAGATCGGAAATAATCAAAACAAAAGTAGGCTTAGCATTATTTCGAGCCTTTTTATAACAAATAGAACATCTGCTAAGGTAAAGATCAGGGTTCGCAGGATTAAAAGATAATGAGTCGATAAATACTTTTATTGCATCTAGTAAAGGTTTTTGACTTTCAGTTAATTCTAAAGAAAATTCAGCTGAAACAGTATTATTTCTAGGGCTTCTAATTGTAAATGTACCCTCACCCTCAATAAAACCTACTAGCCAAGAAGGAGTAATCTTAATTTTATGGTTATTGGGCATATTAAAATCTTTTCTCTTATCATTTAAATTAGAACAAAGTTTAAATATGTGATCAGTTTCATCTTTATTAAGTGTTTTATTTTTATTTTTATATAGAAACAAAACTTCTTTAAACACAAGGTAATCTAAAAACTTAGTGCTATTTAAATTATATTGATCGAAAATAGGAATTAGTTTATCAATCATAACTTGCATATCACTGACTCCAAATCTGGCTAAATTTCTTGTTTTAGATGGATGTACTTCACCAAAACCAAGTTTATTTCTAATAATTTGTAAAACCTCTATGTCTAAACAATGAAGTTCTATTCTAAAATTAAATCTAATTCTGGAAATGCTGTTAACTTTTTCGCTATCCTTAGTAATAGTTATACCAAAGTTACTCTCAGCATCACAAAACCCTACAAACCATTCATAAAACTCTTTATCACTCATTTCATTTATTAATTTAGAATCTTCAAAATATCTTCTAATAGCAGGATATCTATTTATTATAATAGCCCGGCCACCTGCTCTCCGAAGCATCGCGTAGCGCAGTCAGGAGGGATAAGGCATATGACATATCAATGACAAGAGTACAATATTATTAGGAGACGCCGCCCCAAACCCATCTATATCTAAATCAACTAAACTTAAGATTAATATTTGTAACAAATTAAAAAATAAATTACAGATACTAAAGAATAAATTTGTGAAGTGCTTTAAATAAATACTATTATTTAATATTTCTCCCTCCTCTGCTACCCGATGGTAGCATTAAGCGTTGCCCTTTTTGTGGTTTTACTAGGGTTTTATTAAAGTAACCCTTTTTGTGTGGGCGGGCTAAAGGTCGAGGTTCAGTGTTTAGACTAACCCCCTGAAGAAATAATTAAATTTTGTGCTACCGAGGCTCCTGTAAAAACAAGCTACGCTTCATTATCAAATGATTATGGAGCTCCTTAGGCACTTTAAATTTAGACTATTTAAGGCACTACCCTGTGCTTTAGCTGGAGGAAGTCACCAATTGATTATATATCATCAGCCTTTATCCTACCTATACGCGCTAGTCTTGCGACTGCGCAGCCCTTAAAAAAGTAGCTGGAGTATGCCGGATGTGCGGGCTAATTAAAATATTTTTTCTTAAAATATAATTAGAAGTAGTGTCGATATGCTAAACTAATAATTAACTACTGTATAATAATAATATTGAAGTATAGGTATAAAATAATAATTTATATTTTTCCTGGGTCTCAAGCTGCGCCGGTTTTTTTTTTCGAGGTAAAGATAATGGAAAGGAGAGCTAATTAGATTTTTATCTAATTTAACAGTATTTATTTAAACGGACTATATCTTATTCAAATTAAAAATATATATTTAGCTGAATCACTTTATATAAATTTAATTTAATGAATTAACACGTGGAGTCTCTGAGATGGGGTTTATTTATTAATCTGCTGATTAACACGTTAAATTATAGATTTTAGCTTAAAATAATATAAGCGCTATAAATTTTATGCCCTTTCAATTCTCAGATAAGGACAATTTATTGTCTTCCAGCATATAGTGTCATTTTATCTAGTTATATTATCCTTCACCGTAGGTTCTCTTGCCTACCGGGATTGTTACTAATAAATTAGATAGGGCCACGTGACCCATACTGTTAGGGAAAAAGAACACGACAATAGATAAAGCTAAAAAGAATGCAAATATAGTTACAAGATCTTTAAAGATGAAAAAAGGATACATTCCATATCTATCTGGATGTGATGTTACACCATTAGGATTGTTAGATCCATGAATGTGAAGCTTATGTTTAAATTTAATTTTTAAATACCTAATTTTCTATGAAAAGAAGATAACATATAAGGTAATACTAAAGATCTTAATTGATCCATATTTCGACTAGGAATATAAATTATATATTGAGATTTAGCTAAATTAGCCACATTAATTGAAGAATTGAAATTAAATTTATTATTTAGTGATTCTATCAATAAAATTACTTCATCTTTAGTATAGCTATTAGTATGTAATTTTACTCCAGAACCTGATCAAGAACCATCACCCATTATTCAATAGGCTAAAACCACTGGAGTTAATAATTCCTCTATGTTTAGAGGTATAATTTTAACTCTTTTATTATAAAATAAGGAATATAATTCATTAAAACAAGGTAAATTTCTAGTGGCGAAAGATATATTATATCTTGTATTTCCCGATTCTTTAATTAAAGAAGATCCTTCTTTCGGCGGTGAGGCACAATAATCTTTAAATAATTCATAAAGATGGTAAATGAAATCTGATTGAGCTAGACTTTGTAAAAATCGAACTCTAGCACTTCCTTTGGCTCCTTCATTTATATTAAATTTTCTCATATGTGCGTCCCCTAAAATATTACCTATTAAAACTTCTTTTAAAAATCCTTCAATTTTGAATTTAGATTTTTCAATATTAGTAAGCCGCTTAGTTATTACCTTTTTATTTTTTTCTTCTTGGTCAAGTAAATAAGTATTACAAAAAAATTTAATATTTAAAAAGCTCTTAAGTTTTAACTTTTCTAAACTGAAGCATGGAAAATCCTGAAGCAATTGTTTAAATTTAATAATTAAGAGCTTAGTTTTTAATTTTTTTGTTACAAATGTATATCTACCTTAAAGAATTTAAATAATGCTTAATTGTAAACGGTAAACAATTTTTATAAAATTTAAACAATGGAATTAATCATCATTTTTAAGATCTACTCAGTGAATAAAATCTAATTAAAAATGTTACACGTAAATTCTCTGAGTACTGAAATAGTTCTGCTGATTGACTAAATCTCTAAATTTTTAATTAAATTTTTTAATATTAGAGATTAACTAGTTTTCCAGCATATAGTATAATTCTCTTTTGATTTAACATAAAACTCTGCCCTACATTTCCCAATACACCACCTTTCCTTAAAATAATTGGAAAATTTTATTAGGATAATCAAAAAAAGGCCCTTTATATTTGAGCAATTAAATGGGCTACTACAAGTGCAGCTAACAAGAACGGTAAAATATAATGTAATGAGAAGAATCTGTTAAGTGTAGCATTTGACACTGAGAAATTCCCCCCTTTGCCTTTAAATTAATTATAAAATAAAAAAAAATATTAATGTTTGGCTCCTCTGATGTAGGCCCCCATTAAAAAGTAAAAATTTAAAGTTATCTTTAGTTATATTATTTTTAGGGGCCGGTGCGCAAGGCTAGTAGAGTAGTAAAAGTATATTATTCTAATAAATTTTAATTAAAGAAAAGGATAGAGTTCATCTTCTAATAATTACAAATTAGTTCACCGTAAACTCGTTGAGTTAAATTTAAATTAATTTAACTGCGGATTGTTCAGAAAATTTAGATTTTTTACTTTTACTTAAAAGTACCTAGTATTAATATAGAGTGTTCCCGCAAATAGGTCAATTTTACTTATCCAGGGGAGGTAGCCTTTAGTTTAACCTTGATTTTCCAGATAAGGAGCGAGCTTAAAGTAAATAAACCCTTCTACCCCCGCCCTTCCTAAACAGTTTAGGAAGGGCGGGATTTAATATATTAATTATTATTTGCTGATTGGCTAGGAAGAGGGAAGTTTAGACCACCATAACGTTTACTTTCTTTAAGATATTGAATTCAATAATTGTACTGTTCTAGCTTATAGCCTAATAAACTAGGGTTATCTGAGAAGGAAAAAAAATTAATCACGGTTTGAATATCCAATTTAGAACTAACTGAAAATTGCTCATAGTTGACTCCCTTTTGGGAGTCCACTGTTATCTTTCTAGTTGTATTAAATAATAATTTAAAAGCCAGAAATAATTCAGGATGTGACCGTTGTCGCAATTGAAAAGAACAAACTGAATTTTTTTTCACCACAAAAGAACCTTCTGCAATTGTAAACCCCACTACCCAAGCAGGAAAAAACTTTAATTCAATATAACCTTGAGCATTTTGAGGCAAAGAAGGTAAATAGGTAGAACTGGGTAGAATTTCAGGCAGATCTGAAATTTTAGATTTTCCTGATTCCATAAAAAACAGAGCTTTTTCAAATTGTGCCCTTCTAGTTTCAGTTAAAAAGAAGATGTTGTGGTATATAAAAAGTGGGAATAAAACTTGTTGAAGTTCAGTTTTATTAAAAATTAAGTAGTAAAAAGGTTGCCCCTTTTTATTATAAGGCCCCGCTATCCTTCCTAAACACAGTGTATCTTTAATAAAATTAAGTAAAGGTAAATCTTTTTCTATTAGTCCTATTTTTAAAGTAATATTTGCATATCCTCTGACTTTGTCTGAAGAAATGACTGAAATGTAACCATCACCGTCTATGATACCAGCTAATTTAGCTAAAAAGGCAAAAGGTATAGAAAGTAAAAATTTAATGTCTAAATCCGTTAAAGGTTTTTCCTTCCGTACTTTTTTTCAGTTTATTTCACCTATTACAGGAAATTCTTTTTGGGTTTCTTTTTTAAAAAGAGTTAATTTAGAATTTAAAGTAACCTTGGCTCACTCCAAGGCACGTTTCGGAAAGTTAGCGTACCAGGGTAAATAAGTTTTTAAATATATAAATTTTTTTAATTTGCTTTTACTTTGCTCCAAATAAGCGTAGTAAAGGTTAAGTTTTTTATAAAAGGCTTTTTTTAATTTTCAGATAAGCTCAACAAGATCTTGTCCAAATACTGGTATAGCTGATAGTAGATTAGTAATTACCGTAGCACCTCATCAAAAAACTAAAAGAAATTAAAATTTTACTTAGTTAAATAAATACAGGATTAATATAATAGAATATAATTAAAAATGGGTTTTAAATCATTAATATAACATTAAATTCTAGGCTATTAAGTTTAAAAATTTTAGGCCACTGCAACGTAGCAGAGCAGCAACCTCCCGGCAGATGCAACTAATAAGGTAGTATAGTGGAGTCTCCGTACCTACTAGCTTATGATTAAACTTTCATATACCGAATCGGTAGGGAGGAGCTAAGATTTCTTTTAAGTATTTGGAATTTATCTTTTTATATTTTACCTTCTTATTCTAATTATTAGTCTATATGTATTTACTTATACGGCTCTCCTGGCCTTTAACAATGCCCCATGACTACCTGTGCGCACAGGTAGGCCAGCGAGAGAGAGAGTGCGCTCGCGCGAGCGTTTGCAGTTAGACAACCCTACCAACTTTATCAGCGGGGCGCAAGAGCGGTTAAACCATTTAACCATTATAACTAGAAATAATAAAGTTAAAAATGACCTACGTAAAATCTCTGAGGTTCTAATTGTAACCTGCGGGTTATCCATTACCATAAGAATAGCTTTATCAGAGTGAACTTTTTTTATTAATAAATAAGTTAACCCTATAGAATTTCCAGCATATAGTAGGTTTTAGTGAGTTCAAAGGTGCTTTTTTTTTTTAAACTCATTTGCATTATTCCCTTTTTAATGTGAAATATATCACTTACTAATTTAAACTACCAAATATCGAAACTTTTACACAATAGAATTAAAAAACTTACAAGAGGCCAAACCACTAATTTTATGCGGTCGCTACAACAGTGTAACTTTTTAATCAGAAGTGGCTTGTTTCTAAGTAGTAGGCTTATCCCTCCTCCAAATAAAGTAGGGAAGGAGGTGCCACAATCACAAATTAATTAAAAATATAAAATTTAATTAGGTAACACTAAACTAGAATAACGTTTACTAATTTTAAGGTTTTGCAACCAAATATCAAATTGTACACGCTTATGGCCTATTAAAGGATAATTATTTGATGCCACAAAATAATTAACTACTTTTTGAAGATCCAATTTAGAAGTTAAAGTAAGTTGATAACAATCGGCGGAATCAGGTTTAATAGGATTAGCTTCTCTATCTGTTATTTTTAAACAAATAGCTTTAATGATATTATAATTATTAAACCCTTTTTTGCTTTATTGAATAAAAGCAGAACCATTTGATTTAATACCAAATGAACCCTCACCAACAGTAAACCCTATTAATCAATCATTAAAAAAATCCAAATCAACTAATTCCTGGGGTTTGTAGTTGGTAGTTTCTGCGGAGTAATTTATAATTTTCAATTTTTTTGCCTCATCCCAACTAATTATATTTTTTTTTATTATATCATAAAAAAATTTAAATTGTTTTAAACGTTGTTCAGTTAAAAATCGGAGATTATATTGTTTTATTAAAGGTAAAATCACTAAAACTAAGTCTTCTTTAGAAAAGATCAATCTTGCTTGGTCTCTTCCTTTAGTAGAAGACATTTTAGAAATAGTACCCACACCTAGTATTTTTACAAAGTATTTTAATAGATCAAGATCTCTTATATGAACATTACTAGCTAACCGTATCCTTATAGTACTTTTTACTAATTCTTTTGTTTTTTTATTGTATTGTTTTTGTTCACCAATATCAAAATAGCCATCAGCATCGAAGAAACCCATAACCATACTCATAAAATTTTTTGAAGGTTTTGTTTCTGATAAGTGTGTACTAAATTTGATTAAACCTAATTTCTTATTTTGTAGTAAATTTTTATTACTAATTTGTTTTAGAGATAATAATGGAAGTCCGCACATTGAGTAAGTCTCTAGCGAAGCAGTTTGCTTTAACTCTAGTCTTAACTAGTTAAAATTATTTAAAAAAAGAGTTAGGACTGTGTCTTTAGTTTAATTTAGCTAAAAGGGAAAGGACTGTGTCTTTAGTCTTATTTAAACTATACCCTGTACAGTCTCTGAATCTTTTTTAGATTGCAAATTAGACTTAAATTATACTTTTTAACTCCTGGTTTAATTACTGTTGAATAGTTACAACATTAAACCGGAAACTATTAAACACTCTAAACATTAAGAATATACAGGTGTTCAATCATAGTTTATGAGTAGTAAATTTTATTGGTCCGTTCTTGCATTTAAAGGTATTGGATTACACTTCTATAACCTGTCCTAATATTTTAAATAAGGTTAGAAAATTTGTAATAGGCCAAACTTGTAAGTCAACCCATAGGTAAAACATAACCTAAGAACCCAATAGCCATCATTAGGCTGTTTCTTTTATATTGTTAATCTTCCTACCCCCCTTATTAAATTTTAGTCAGGGCGGGTAGTTACTCGTTTCCAAGGTACTAGCAAACCTTGTGAAGGACACTTGTGTCTAAGAGAGGCCTAATTAGCAGGCACCAATAAAAATTTACGAGTTATTCTTTAGTATTGGATTTACGTAAATAATACTTATCTAAAATTTTAGTATTATTGGTTAATGCGTATTTTATAGGACCTCTGCGATTACGATCATTAAAAAAATACTCAGCAGCATCGGCTATAGAGATAAATTCCCTAAAGATAATATTAGAATCAGCTAAATAGGCTATTATTTTAACAGATTTATTATTGTTTATCGACATTTTATTCCGAGTAACAGCTGTTACTGGTGGTCTATTTAAAGCAATAGTTCTTAATAAGTCTCGAGTTTCTGCTGAAGTAGATTTTTTTAAAAGTCGAATTTTATCCAGGTGTTCCTTCATTCTTATGCTATGTTTATTTCTTGATTCTAATGTCCATTTAGTGTTTAGTCTAGATCCTGCTATTTTTGCTATATTATATTCAGGTTTAAGTAAATCAATATATTTTTGCTCAATACGAATAATTTCCTTTCTATCCTTAACTTGTTTAGTTGTTTCAATTACCACGAAAGCAAAAATTTTTAATCCATATTTTAGAACAGCACGGTTAACATTAATACTACCACCTATACCCTTTAAGAGGTGGCCAGTATAACGTCTATACATACAATTTATAGAAGCACTGCCTACCTATAACTTTTTATTAATTAAATTTATACATATATAAGTACCAGCAATAGAGTTAAGTGTCTTTTTAACGGGTAAATTAATTTTATCTATCGGATCAAATTCCAACATAAATATAGGTTTAGGAAGGTTATTCTTAATTAAAATACTTTTTAGTCTGGGACTAGCCACACTAGTTAAATAAAGGCCAGCATTTACAATGTTATTTTCATTAAAGTTTCCATTAGAAAAGACTAAATTATAGTCTGTTATTTGAATACAAATTAGACTTAAATTTTTATTTAAAAGAGCAATAAATAGCCTGTTTTTATAATTAAATTATCTTTACACTACTTTTATTGGAGTATTAAAGAATTAAAAGATAGTTTTCCACCTCTGCACCGTAGGAGCCTAGCTAGGGCTGCAGAGTAAAAGATAGGATCCTCACAACGAGCTTCGAAACATCCACTAAGTCTATACCCTAAGGTTAGGGTTGTTGTCAAGGCGGACCCTCTATCTAACTAGAGTTAGCAGCCCCATACGCCGTAGAAGTGCATCACTTGGACTTAAGGCAAGAATGGGCCCCTTTTACCCCCTAATTTAAAAAGCTATGCAAAGTGCTAGGGAGTTAGGAGTTAATTAAAATTTTATTAATTATCTTGCAAATTACTATCGATAGGTGAAAAGCAAAGAGCTTACCTCATAACCTTTACCTAGCTTTAATTGGAGCTCTCCTCTAAAAAGAATATGCTTAAGAAGATTAACTTAGCTAAAAGAACAAGACTATGTCTTTTTACATCACGTGTAGTCGTTGAGGGTTTCATGAATTTCCAGCTAGTTACCCTTTAAATATATAACCTATTAAATTATTACTTTTTTATAAATTTTACCTAGCCAGCTGGCTAAGTGTAGCCCTTCGTAGTTCGTAGGGCTGCAGGAATATTATACCTTAAAAATATAATAATAAAAGTATTAAATCAGTTAAAAAGGTTTCAAGCATATAGTGAATAGTTTTTTTTAATAAAACTTGGCAACTAAAAATTTTACCAATATTATTACTCCGATAGATCATAATAATACTCTAGGACTTTTATAGGAATTGTAATAAAGACCTCGAGCTACGTGAGCATATACGAATATGAAGAAGAATGAAGCTACATTAGCATGTGTGTATCTCATTATTCAACCATTATTAACATCTCTCATAATATGTTCAACACTGGTAAAGGCAAAATCAATATGAGGTGTATAGTGCATAGCTAAAAAACAACCTGTTAAGATTTGTAATACTAAACACACTCCCAATAATGAACCGAAGTTCCACATATAAGAGATATTAGCTGGCTCTGGTGAATCGACTATATACGAATTAAGTAGTCTTAGTATCACATTATTTTTTAAAATTCTCATTAAATTATTAATTTATATAATTGTTTGACTAAATTTTTATAATTATGTAAAATAAATCATATTTTTAAACATATAATCATTTAGATAATTTATATTTTATTTGTGACTAATTTTTTTAAGAAGATCTTGATATTATTATCAATTAATTTGTTTAGTGGCTTGAAGGCGCTGCCTGTTTACTTGAAGCTTACTTTTAGCAATAGGAGAGAGAGAAAACAAGGACTATTTGTATTTAATGCGAAGCGCGGGAGGGTCTAACTCTATTCCTAAAATTTTCGCTACTTTGATCTTAGCCTAAATAATTACCCCACCTTAGCTGCGCCACTGTTCTTAGCAGCGATCTATTTTCATAGTTAGGTGGCCCACCTAAATTTTAGGTGCAGGTCGATTAAAGTTTAGCTGTAGGTTGATCCCTCAATTTTAGTGGAGCAGTGACATTAGAACATCGTAACCTCTTTTACTTAAATTGTTTCTCCTTTTCATTCTATTGGCCCTGACCATCTAAATAAAGTAAAATATAAAGCTTCCTATTTATCAAACTTTCATTATTAGATTGTTTTAGTGACGGTTACCTTTTAGAAAGGGCCCGAAAACTAAAATTAAGGGTAATTTTCTAAGGTAAACCACCAAATATATACTTGGGAAATTGCTCTTATTATGAAGGAATTTAAAGGAGGAGATATTTCCGCTTTACTACTAATTGATCTTCTTAACCGTCCATTATTGAAAAAGCCTGCAAAATTTAAACTTAATATTAACACTTTTAATTCAATGTTTACACTATGACAATATATTTTTATTTTATAATATTTATTGGAGGTTACATGCGGCTACCCCACGCCCAACTAAATTTGCACCTGGCCTTTTTCTTTGTCCCTGACCCGAATAAATTGTTACCTTGATCCAAAGGTTAACTATAACTCCAATTGTGCTGCAGTAACTATAAGATTCGCAAACTTATAGCCCTGCACACTGGTATTAGGACAGAAATGTTGAAAAAGGGAGTAGTTGTTCCTTATTTAGGGAGAACCTCCCTTCTTTAGTTGGGTATTTTTAAAGAGATTGTATATTAACCACCACGCACAACTACCCTTCCAGTTATTATATTAACTTTATTTAATGACAACAATTTTATTAATGAAGAGTTTTGCTACAAAAGGTAATGATTTTTACCATGGTGCTTCTTGTTGGGTCATAATTTGTCGACTTTATCTCATAATTGGAGCCTATCTAATTGACAATTATTGCAGCCGCCGGCCGAGCTTTAGCACGGCCGACCCCTTTTTCTACTTATATTGAATTTAAGGTAGCCTACTGCAGCTGCCAATTCCACGGTACAAGGTAAAACCTCCAAACTGCCCTTACCTGCGTGAACTTTACTCTTATATTTTAGGGCCGCCTCCGCGCTACGCTTAGCACTACACACAGGCTAGGTAATTCCTTTTTTAGGAGGCGTATCAACCTGTAACTACAGGTTGAACTTTTGTGGGTGCTGCAGCACCTTTTGCACAGGCAGGTGCAAGAGTTATTTTTATATTGTCGGAGGGGCTCTGAGTGAAGACTAAATCTTATTTTATTAATTATAAATTTAATAAGGCATTATATCAAATGCTACTAATATACTAGGGACTAAAATTATTAAAGCTACACAAACTGGTAACAGATATAATCAACATAAGTCTATTAATTGATCATATCTTAGTCTAGGTAAAGTCGCTCTGACTAATACAAAGAGAAAACAGAACAAACAAGTTTTCAAACCTAAAATAATAGCTTGTATATTAAAAAATGAATCATTAACAAAAATTTCAGGGAAATTATAACCACCCAAAAATAATATTGCTGTAATACAACTAAATAAGACAATAGAGGAATATTCTCCGCTAATTTTATTAATTAACTTAAATAAAACATGGTTTTCATTAAACTAAACTGGGCAGATTAAACTAATAACATACATTTTTATGTTTTAAATTAACATTCTATATATTTCTCATTTTTCTTACAACCTAAGATGTACATTACTTAGGAGGAAGAGTGGCTTCTGCTCTATACTAGAAGTGCTGCGACCATCGTTCCCTGTGCTATAAGAATTTTTATAAGGTTAAGATAATTGCTGGGGTCGAGCTGCTGCACCTGCATTTTTGTTATCCACTAAGTTATTTGTTAGATTTACCGTAGTTTAGTATAACAAATTAATAACTGCAGTGCCGATCGAAACTGCGTAATAAAGGGCAAGCCCATAAGTTAAGTAAGGCGATTGTGGGGAGCAGAGTTATATAAAATAAATTCTTATTTTTTGTTTTTTTATTGTTCTGCTGCCCTATCTAGTAAAAGAAGTGCTATAACACGGTGCACCCTTTATAAGCGCTGGTAAGTCTGCGCTCATTTTAATGTGCGAGCCAAGCGCGTCACGCTTTGCGCAGGCAACGAGGCCTACCGCGGTAGGAGGGGTAGTCGGGGCCTACGCCACAATGTAGATTAAGGCCCGTTTTAATTTCAATATAAATAATTAAGGAGATTAATGTATTTTTATTTTTTTAATAAATTAATTTGTTCTTTACTAATTTCGATTTTATTAATTCCCTTTTTAATAGCGACTTGCGCATAGGGTATTAATTTTATAAACTCAATATTAGAAAAAAACATAAAACCACTATATACTTTTCCCGTGTCTTTATAGTATAAACATTTTCTGGATGTTATTTTAAATTCTGAAAACATATTATTATCTACTATCCTTTTAAGATTAGGGTAAAGTTCGGCACTTAATAAATTTATATTTACTAATCAAATTACCGAATTATCTTTAATGTCTATTTCCTTTCTATCAGGATTTTTAGCAAAATAATAGGCATTACCATTTTCACTAATTACGGGGGAATCAATATTTATTCTATTTCTAATAATAGCATAAGACCCAGTAAAAGTTTTATTGGTTTTAATCAAATTTGCAGCAGCCTTAGGAAACAATGATTTATAAGCGTCAGTAAAAAAAGTGGTAAACGTTTTTTTATCTTTATCAAAACAATATAGGAATAAAGAAGATAATTCTGTAAGTTTAATATTAATTAAATTTAAAACATTAACATTTTTAAGTTTATGCTCTATTTTCTTAATTACGGAATCTGCGAAGCGGCCCTCGTTTGCGGCGCTTGTTGGTGTTTTACACTCCCCTCCCACCTTAGGTTCTAACTCACTATCCTTAATGAGAAGAAGAGTTTTTATTAAAAACTCTTTATTTTGATTTTTACTAAAAAAGGGCTTAGAATTGTCAACATACAGAGGCATAGAGCTATAACTCATTCCTAAAAATTTTCGAGCATCATTATAAGAATTCGCAACATATTCCAAACTACCATCTAGATTATAAATATTTACAGGAATAGAACCTCTAAGATCTACCATTTTTTGAGTCAATCTTTTAACATCTCAATTAGTAAATTTATGATAAACAGTTGTATCGTAAATACCTCTACCATTAATACTGGGTTTAAATTGATCAATTAGGTTTTGTTCTAAAATACGATTGGAATAAATAGTTATAGCTAATAAGATATCATATTCACCTAGAGTTAATTTATATTTAGGATTTTCTTTTCTAAACAATTTAAAAAAACTAGGAGTAGAATGAATAATAGAAAAAGATAATGTTTTTTGTTTGTTTTTTTCTTGAATATGTAACGATTTAGGTAAAACTCCTCTAAATTGCTTACAATGTTGTTCAATTCTGTCTCTAAAACAAGCAGCAGATCCTATGTATTGGCTTCCATCTAAATTTTGTGTAAAAAGGTAGGTACCACCTTCAGAATAAGAAAATGATTTTATGTCTAAATTCAATCAATTATAAATAACATTAGCTACTAATTTACCGTTTACAACGTTAGCGTTAAATTTAAAACTTTTATCTATATTTTTCACAATGAAAGCGGATATTATATTTTCTTCAGGCAAGGAGTCTAACATATGAATTAAAGTTTCACGTGCTTTTTGTATATGATTGTTATTAGGAAAAGGGCCTACTAGTACTTTTGAAATATTTGATTCTATTTTATTAATTATTGAAATTCCCTTCCGCACAGGGTCATTAAAATTGCCTTGCTGTTTAGAAGAACAAGACAATAAAGAGGAGATATGTAAACGTCTACCTTTAATTAGTATAAGTTCAGAAAGCCCCTCTTTTCTAACTCGCCGATTGTAAAGAGTTTCTGCCCTATTATACCCTTCTCTCTTTTTACTTTTACTTTTAAGCGGAGCCGAAGAAATAAAAAAAGAATAGCTAATTTATATTAAATTAATCAATATAAATTAAGACTCTATCTTGATTTAATATATTATTAATACACCAAACCTTTTACATGGTTAGTCGTTGAAGTTTTATAATTACTTGCTGATTATTTAAAATTAAAATATTTTACTTATATTATAAGTTTTTTAATATTTAAAACCTTCCAGCATATAGTAAAATTTGCTAATTTTGAAATTAGCCCCCTAATCGAGGAAGAAAAACACAAAAGGCACAGAGGAATGTTCAGTCATGAAACCAGAAACTAATTCAGATTCCATAATAATTGCCCGCCAATAATTTTTTTTTTTTACTACTCACCCCCTAATTAAAATTTAAACTTGGTTTGTAGTTTATTTTACAGCGCTCCTTAGATTTCCCAGGAAGGTCATTTTCCTTTCCTTCTTTTATCTATCTTTACTTCTACTGCACCACCTCTGAGTAGCGCTTTGCTTCCGTAGCATCCGTCTTTTAAATAACGAGACTCTTTATACTATCAGCTAAAGTGGTTGAGTAAAAAAAAACTAAAATATTTTCTTAAAGCCGGTGGACTCAGTACCTACTTTTTTAAGGTGGTGTGCTGTGAAAACGGTAGAGGATTAGAGGGAAGGACTTACGCAAAGTAAAAAACTTTAGGGAGTAAATGGTGGCGGGGAGACTTATAAAAGTTTAGGAACATTAATGGAGCTAAGTCAGCAAAAGGAAACTAATTTACTTATTATTATTTATGAATTATACTTATCTTTGTTGTAACGATTATAACCGGTAGGGGGAGGGTTTGTAGGGTTAAATTAATAAACTAATTAAAAGGTATAATGGAATTGACTTAATAATTATTTATTTTTTATCTTCCTTTACTTGTAAAGGTTCGCTAGATATGTGCTTTCGGATATAGTATTTATTTTGGAAGAGTTTTTTAGATTTAATGTATTTACTAATAGTAGATTTAGTTACTATTAACTCTTGGGCCAATACTACTTGATTTATAAATGTTTTAACTAAATTATTGTTTATGTCGTATAAACCTATAGTAGTTTTGCTAAGAGATAAAGATATTTTTTTTTTAGAGATTGCACTATGTTTTTTATTATACATAGGATTTAGTTTTCCAGGCTTACTTATTAATCTTAAAGCGTTTTGACTATGTTTTTTCCCATACATAGGATGATTTGCTTTATTAGATAATCTTAATTTCATTTTATTGATAGCTTCTTCAGTGTGTTTATAACCCAACATAGATTTAGCATCTTTTTTAAAATTATATAAATCATCAAATGGAAAACTTCTTAAGGCAACTGTTTCGATATCAGTCAAAATAACAGAAGGATCGTTATGGAAATAATATACTACAAAAATAAAATTATCTATTCCATGTTTAGCAATAGCGCGTTGTAATCTAATATTAGTACTTACTCCTCTAAAATGATCAGTAAATCTATCAAATAAATCTTTACTTGAGCCAATATATTGTTTTTTGTCTAATACATTAATAAAACCATATACACCTCCTACCTTTTTTAATTCGGTTCTAAAAGATTCGTTATTTAAAACATTAGATAAATTTGTATAAGTTTTTAAAGGTACTAATACTGGGGCAGAGCAGTATAAACATTCAATTGTTTCCACCTGTAAACTTTTATTTTGTAAGAATAAAAAATAAATTAAAATTATAAAACAAAAACATAGTAAACTATAATTTTCCTTAATTTTTGGCTTACCCTCCCCACGCAGGAGCGCTCCTTTCCAGTACCCTTATTTCTTTAATATTTAGATAAGAGGCTGCGAGGCAGATGCCAGCTCCCACCCGATCCATTTAAGGTAGTCTCCCTGTCCCTTTATAGTAGGAGGGCAACTTGAGTGTTAGCCTACTCCTTCATTCCAATTAATTTTCCCGCCCCACCCAGCCTTTCGGCTGTTAGCGTCACTTTTCCAGCGCTCGTTAGATGATCCTGCGCTGGAAGGTTAAGCTTAGGCAGGAATAGGGATAAGGAAGGGGTGTATGTAAAGAGGTAGGCGGAAGCAAATATCGTCCTTCAACGATAGTTTGACCTATATCATATTGAAATTATGTGACCTTATTTAATAAATTTTGTTTCAGCCTACTGCCTTAAATTGTCTTGTTTATTTAAACTATTAAAATAAAAGTATTAAATATTAGATTATTCAAAATAACAAAAAGTACACTAAAAACAAGGAAGTATTCCAATGATCACGTATTGTCGATGAGGAAAGTAAAATAGTTTATTTGATATTTAAATTCCTAGAATAAACTAAAATATTTAAATTTATTATTTCCTGCTGATTGTCTAATTTCTTATATTATAACTTATTTATTTAGCCCCTAGCCTTGTTTTAACAAATTTAAATTTTAAATAGGCTAATAGGCTAGCTATTTTTGCAATTATTTAAATTTTATTAGGTATAAAAGAATAAATTAGGGGCCGCTACTTAGGTAATAAGAACTCTAAAGAGTTTCCAGCAAATAGTAATCTTTAAATTGTTTAAGATATTTTAAACAAAAAGAGGCCGAATCAATAGAACTAGTTTTGTGTTAAATTTTAATTCTAAGAATTAGTCTCAGCCTCTTGAAGATCAAATGGAGTACGTTGTGTCTCAGCTAATATAGCAATAAAATAAAAAATAAAAACAGGGAATAAAGGTACAATAAATCAGATAGCTTGTTGACTTTCAATAATTTTAGTAAAGTTTAATGATCCTGTTAATAAAATAATTATTAATATCGCTGAACTTAAGATTAATTCATAAGATATCATAGATGAAGTTGAACGAAGAGCACCTAAGAAAGCATATTTAGAGTTAGCACTTCATCCAGCAAATAACACACCATAAACCCCTAAAGAAGATAAAGCTAAAGTATAAAATATCCCTATTGAATAATCAGAGATAGCTAAACCTTGGCCAAAAGGAATAACAGCCCAACCTAATAAACTAAATATTAAAGTAGAAACGGGTGCTAAATAAAATAATATTTTATTAGAATGAGAGGGTATGATAGTTTCTTTAAGAATTAACTTCAATGCATCGGCAAACGGTTGTAATAGTCCATAATATCCTACTGTATCCGGACCTACACGTCTTTGTAACGCTGCGAGCTGTTTTCTTTCAATGATAGTCATAAAAGCAACAGCTAATAGAACTGGTAAGATAACGCATATAACATCAATTAAATTAAAAATTCATGAACTAGTTTTTAAAGAAAAATATAAAGTTATCATTATTATTTGTTATTTTTTATTTTCTCAGTTATATTAAATATAATATTTTATTTTTATATTTTTTTTTTTTATGAAAATACTGTTTTCTAATAATTGAAAATTTGACCTAAAATTTTTTAAAATTTTTACTAAAACCTGACTTGCTTGAAAAGGCTTACAGTACCCGATAACCAAAATGACCTAATATGCTACTCCATTACCATTAAAAATAGCAGTGCTGTCCTTAAATTTAACCTGTTATGGTGTAGGAAGGTGCTAACGGGTGGTTTTCTTCAGTTGCCATTCCTTTCTATCCTTGGAGCGGATGGGAGGCCCTTTCTCTTTTTTTAGAGGGTAAAAGGCTAATTACAGAAACAAGTCAAGATATTAAATCAAGTAAATTATTTAATTATAATTACTTATATGATTAATAATAATTATAGTTTATTTGTATTATATTTTAATTGTTTACCTGCTGAACAGGATATCCTTTTATTAGCGCTGCCACTTTAGCCTACCCCCCCCCCCCCTAACAGGAGGAGAGAGTTCGCAGGTGGACCCTTAATAAAATAATACCTTTTATCTCGGTTTTCACCATACCATATTTTTCAAGGTAAAAGGGTCCATTATTTTAATTTAGATTTAACCTTAATACCTTCTGCCTTAAAGCACTGAAAATTTACAGGCTAACTGTTCCCCAAAAAACTATTTAAAGGTTAGGCAAGGTTAAACACAAAAAAAAATAAAATTTTTTTAACTCATAACTGCTGCCGCGCTGCCTTAAAAGCCTTTCTTTATTGGCGTAAACAAGGACCCAAAAGAAAGCGTAGCCTCCTATAATTGTTCTTCCTAAGGTAAAATTTAAAACTGCAGCCACAACACTTTGCGGTCTATTAGGTTAAAACTAGCCCTGGACTGGACGTTAGGCAGGAAGGTACTGTCCTAATGCATAATGCCTACCCGTCCAAGGAGGGCCCCATAATTATAATTTGTCTAGTTCGATAATACCTTTTGGGTTAACCCCTTGTTTGGATTTGAATAGGATAATGATTGAAAGGGTAAATAGGTAGATATGAATTAAGTGGTTTGGATAAACTAATTAGATTTTAGTTACGAGATGCGCGTTCCAAGGGTAAAAAGAACAATAACCTTTATTAATACTAATTCAATTTGTTTACACTATACCAATTACTAATTAAATATTAATTTCTATTATGTTTATTTACATTTTAGATTTGATAAATTAGTTTAATTTTTTTAGACGTTCTGCTGCTTTTGGTTAAATTATTTTATTACGGAAAGTTATTAATTAGCGCAACTAAACTCAGAGAATCGGCACCTAGTTATTTTGCTCTAGCCTTAGTACCTTTCATAAAGACAATAGAAGTTGGAGCACCCCACCCCCCCCCTACTAAACAAAACGCGACAACTCGCCTCACAACAGGGTAGATGACTTTTATTAGAGTAACTAAGGAAAGTGGTATGGCAATTTTAAATTTTGTCTTAAGTTACTGATGACTTTGATTTGACTCGTTCAAATTAACATACTTTATAGAAGTATATTGTAAGCCAGTTGTCGGGATTTGCCAAATGATTTAAGAGGGTTTCACTTCTTTACTGTGGCAAATATTTTTATTAGGCCGAACTAGCTGAAGCAGCCCGAATTAAATATAATTAAAATTTTTATTCTTATTTTTTAAAGTGCCTGAGTCAGCTTTTGGTTACTTCTATTTCAAAGTAACAGCTGCAGCTGTTTAATGAGTATAGATGGATAACCCCTTTACGTTACTGCCTCGGGAGAGAATTGAACTCCCATATCTAAAGCTTCAGTTTAACGCTTTTACCACTAAGCTACCGAGGCTATATAAGTGAAGCTTTTAATTTTCTTTATTTACTAGGTTAGATTGAAGGGTTATTCGGAAAAATAAAGCAGCCCTTTTAATTTATAATAGCTAATTACCTTATAAAGACGACACTTTATTGTATTTACTTAGTACTCACTGCTTCTAATTGACTAATTAGCTTATTGGCCTAATTTGCCGCAGCAAATTAGATTAGGAGCAGGGGTAAATTTGAGGGTAAGGGTGAAAACTATTATTTCATTATAACCTGGCTTAAAGCATCTATAGCTAATCTATATATTAGATTATTAGACGGATAATTTAAATTTTGCTCCTACATAAAACTAGGAAAGGTTAATCGACCAGACTAACGAGGGTGAGCATAATTTTACCCCAGCCGCCGCATTTAATAGGGTTAAACTTATTAATTAATTATTAATAAAAATGGGAGTATATCTGATTCGAACAGAGATACTCCATTACCAAAATTTTAGGCATCAAATGGAATTGAACCATTGAAGAAGTAATTAACAGTTACTCGCAATAACCACTCTGCCATGATACCTTTATAAAATCTTACATCTTTCAAACAACTAAAAAATGTACTACCCTTTATGTTAATGGTCGGTGCTATACTGTCTTGATTTGGCTTCCTCCAAATTTTTAAATTAAAATAGCTGTTAAAAGTATATACCAAACTTTTCGCTGCTTTAAGCACCTTTTAGCCATAAAAACTCTCCTTATTAAACAAAATTACATATTTTAATTTATATATAGAATTTAGGGCCATATTTTAAATAATAAAGAATTTGCGATTTTTCAATAAGAAATTAGCCTTACTCTTCAGCCTTTTTGCGTAATTTCTACCCTTTTAAATTAGGGTTTATTTAGGTAGATTAATTTTAAGTGGTTAGCTCTACTCTCCCCGTATAGGTTGGGTGGAAAATTATAAATATTATTTTGTAAAAAATTCTAAGGTTTCTTTTGTTAGTATTGATTAGATTATTAGTTTAATGACTAAAATTTAACCTACTTTAATTGGGAGAGAAGCACCCCCTTTTCTCTTTGGCCACTCACTTAAAGAAGGCGGAGAGTTAGCAGGGGTACTTTCGCACTTTTATATTTAAATGAGGATTTTATACCCTTTCCTTACCTTAAAATTGTTAAAATTTTATTAATACCGGGGTAGGCGCGATTCGAACACGCTCAAGCTTCTACCCAAAAAAAGTAACCAACCAATTAGTCGTCTACCCCCACCTTTATAATTTAAGATTAAAATACTTCTTCTTTTATAAAATTTTAACAGATAATTTAGTATTTCTAGCTTCTCTATTTAAAAGCAATTGGCTCCAATGGTTACAAACTCCTTATATACTTACCCTTGGTAAATTTATTTTAGCCTTTCTGATACTCACAACCTTAGTGGAGGGAAAATTTTCTTAAAGTAAACGGCGAGCCGGCTTTAGCACCCTACCTATTAGGTTTTAAATACTACCGTTCCTTCTTAAGTTTAGTAAGTGAGAAATTAAAAGGGACAGAGGTAAACTATAATATTTTAATTATCTTTTCACACCTCTAATTACAATTGATTAAAAGGTTAAAGGAGTTCTCCTTAACAGAGAGAGACTTAGGAAAAATTTTAGGTAAAGCAATCGCTATGTTGTTACTGCATAATTTAACCCCGAGAGTGGAACACCCTTATACCATAACCAGTTTCTAATAGTTTAACTAAGCCCTCTTAAATTTTGTCACTATAGATCCTAATTCTTTACTATTTACTCTGATTAATCTACTATAAATCTCCTATTATAAGTCTCAGAAATTAAGTTTACTGAAATTGGCTATGGCTGGCTCTCTTTTCTAAGGTAATTTTAAATCCGATTCTGCATTCTAACCACGGTAAAAAGGGGAGCTAAAGCAAATATAAAGTTAAAGGAAATAACCTTCGCTTAGCCCAGCGAACAACATCAGTTCGCCTCTGATTATTCAACTCCAAAGGAAAATAAATCCGTTACTGGTAAAGAACTAGGGTGGTCATAATAAAGCTGGAAAGAGTATAAAACAAATATTTAAAGGCTGAGCTAAAGCACGCAACCACAATTTTAATATTTAGGTTTACCTCCTTATGGTGATAAGATATTTATCCTATTCTTAGTAGAGAAAATCAGTATTTGATGCTTAGCTATCAGAGAGAAGGGGTTAATATTATTTAATAAAAATTAAATATTAAAATTGTTTATACTATTAAAATTTCCGTTTAGCTACAAATAAAGCAAAAGTTAAAATAAGAATTAATTGGGTGAAATCATTATTATTTTCATTAAAAATAACAGAACTAAATATTAATGAAAGGAGGAATAATAAACCAATAGTAAAATAAAGTGCATATGTAGTTATAATTCCTGTATCTAATTTAGAAATATCTTTACTTATAGAATAAAGTAATTCACTTAAACCATGAGGTCCAACTAATTCTATTGCCCCTCTATCTATTTTTTTAGAAATACCATAACCTAAATTAAATCCTTTAGAAAATATATAATTATTATAAATGATATCAAAATAATATTTACCATTTAAAAAACTATATAATTTTTTTATTATAGGATATTCTGTATAAATTGAGATTATGTTAGGTGTTCTATTATAAAGCATTAATGCTATTAAAACACCTGTAAAACTTAAAATAGATGGTAATAATTTTGTTAATATATTTATAGAATATTCAGCTTCTATTAGTGTTATATTGTTAGGATGAATGAATAAAGAATTTCCGAAATAATCAGAACCCATTCCTACAAACATATCCGAAAATAAATATCCAAAAAATATACTAAATAAAGATAAAATAACTAAGGGTATAATTACTGCTAAATTAGATTCATGGGAATTTAAATAAGATTGTTTATGCCCATTTGGTTCAGTTAAAAAAACTAAACTTATTAATCTAAAACTATAAAAAGCAGTCAATCCAGCGGTTATAGACCCTAAAATATAAGCATACATACCATTAAATTTATATTGCCCATAGGCTAATTCTAAAATTAAATCTTTACTATAAAATCCTGTTAAGAATGGTGTAGCTAACAATGATAAAGTACCTACTACCATTACTGAATAAATGAAAGGTAAAAATTTTATTAAACCTCCCATTCTTCTTACATCTTGTTGATCGGAGAAAGAATGGATAACAGCACCAGCAGCTAGGAATAATAACGCTTTGAAGAAGCTATGATTACATGTATGAAATAAAGCCACATTATATTGAGATAACAACTCAAATTTTTTCTTGTTTATCGTAATTACTTTCTCCTGGCCCAAGTAAATTATAATGTTTTTAATATTACTTAGCCAGGGTAGGTGAATAATATTTTTTTTTTTTATTTTTGAATTAGGACTACTAAATTAAAAAGTTAAATTACAATATGCTTAAAGACCTAGTTTATATTGAAGAGTAGGATAAATATAAGGTAAAAGAAGTTCCCTAACTTTATAAACTTCTTTGTGAGGTATCTTTATAATATACCCTCTATTAATAAGGTGCGCTGAGTTGGTTGTTTTAACTAAATAAGAATTAATATTAAATTTTATTAATAAAATAGATTGCAACTTTTTAGTCTCATCTAAAGTAAACCAATTAGTTGATATTACTATTCGAGAAGAGTGTTTATCCCAACCACCGTCACCCATAATTAAGAAAGCAAAAGCTAATGGAGTAAATAATTTTTCAAGATTAGAAGGTAATTTTTTAAATCTTTTACCATCTAAAATATAATATCACTCGTTATATATATTAGTAAAATAAGGTAAAGTTAATGTTTGAAAAGAATATACTGGTTTTTCTTTTTTACGCTGTATGATAAGTATGTCACTTAAAACTAATTTAAAATCAAAGCACATCTGCCATACCTTTTTAGTTAATTCTTCATGAGTTTGTTGAATACCCATTAAAACATGTTTTCCGTTAAACCGAAGTGTAGCATCGGATAAAAGCAAACCACAAACAACTTGATCCAATCATTCAGGTACATTTTTAGACACTTCATGTTTATCCTTATCTGCCATATAATTTCTTCCTTTTTTTAAGGAATTACCATTACTGAAACTTTTAGATAGTTTATTATTAGAAGAGGAGTTAACATTATGAAGTGTAACAGTTAAATTAAAACATTGTAATACACCTACATTTACTTCATTTAAAAAGTAGTTTAAAAATATAAAAAATATAAGCAACTTGATAATTAGTTAAAAATCAAGCCGGACTTTATCTTTTTTCTTAATTAAAAATAAATTAAAATCATAAGAAATTCTTACGTAAAGTCTCTGAGGTATTAAATTGAACCCGCTTATTATTATAATAATAATTAATTTTAACATAATAATAATATGTATAATTAGAAATTAATATTTAAGCATATAGTAAATTTTAATGTCAGCCAATATTTTTTAACCGACAGCCATGACCATATAACCGAGTTGTGATATGGTACTCATAGCTATTATTCTTTTTAAATCATTACTTACTAACCCTGTTGAAGCAGCAACAAAAGCAGTCGTAGCTCCTACTAGAGTAATAACTAATAAAGCTGTTGGACTATATTCTAAAATAGGTGAGCTTCTTAGTAGTAGGTATAATCCGGCCGTAACCAAGGTTGCTGCGTGCAATAACGCTGATACTGGAGTAGGAGCCTCCATAGATCCAGGCAACCAACTATGTAAAGGTATTTGAGCAGATTTTGCTGAAGCACCTCCAAATAATAATAAAGCTATAATAGTTATAGCTGTTTCATTTAAATAAGGTACTAAAGAGAAAATAGTAGAATAGTTTAAAGAACCCAATAAAGCAATAATAGCAAAAAAACCTATACTTAATAACATGTCACCTTGTCTGTTAACCGTAAAAGCCAAGATTGCTGCTTTATTAGCTTGTACTCTTGTGAAATAAAAGTTAATTAATAAATAACTAACCACTCCAATTGCTTCTCACTTAATTAAATATAGAGAGAGTATTTTAATAAATATTTTAAATAAAGCTATAATAACTCAGCCTTTAATGTAAAACGGTTGGTTAAACAAACACAAGGCTGGGTTGAAATAAAAATTTTAAATTATATTTTATGTAACATAGTATAATGGATGTAGGGTAAAACTATGGTTTTTAAAGGTATTTCTTGTTTTACTGGAATAACTATGACTCATTGACCTGGATATTTTTCGTATGTTCAAGTTCTAAGCTTAAAATTTAATTTTAAAGCTTCAGTTAGTAATAAAATTTCATTATATGTATACGATAGAGTATATAAATGAGTTTCATTGTTAGAACCCTTTCCACCGTCATCACAAATTCAATATGCTAGTACTCTAGCATTTAATAATTCTATAATATTATCAGGTATAATTTTTTTACCGTTTTTATAGAATAAGTCATAATAATAATTGAAACAAGGGAACACCAAAGTTTTAAAACGAATACTAGAATAAACTTTACCTGTACGTTTATCAGCCTTACGAAAACTAACTTTAGGTCCTTTACCAGATAAGTCATAAAAATGGCTAAATATATTCATTAAATAGGAAGCATGATTAGGAAAAGTTTGATCAAAACGTAAGCGCGCATTCTTATAAGTTTTACCTCACTCTAAACATGCATCACCTAATATTGTACCAATTAAAATATCCTTTTGAACATCTGTTAACTTAACATTCTTTTTAAAATCTTTGTTAAATAAAGGTGCTCTATTATTACTTAATTTTATAGAATGTAAAAAAGCTAGTGTGTGTTCCCCTCATAAATTATGCTCTTTAACTATATTAAATATATTAACATCAGAAGGAAAAATTTCTCACTATATTAAGAAACTAACTTTAATTAGTTTAAAGGACTCTTTTTTCAAATTTTTATTTAAATTTTTTGTACATTTTCCTGACCTCTTTTGCTTGTGCTCCTGCGGTGCGAGTTAGGAAAACAATAAATATTATAACTTGCTTTACGTATTAGTCTCTGGGGTAATTTCTTACCTGCTAATTATCCATTTAAACATCATTAAGATTATAACTTTAACTACCTTAAAGAAAAGGTAAAGATAAATTAAATAAATAAATCCTTAATAAAGTACTTAAAGCTTTAGGAACTTCTAGCGTATGGTAAAGATATCTATATTTTTCATAGATTTAGGCTGAGAACAACCTAAGAACATTACAAAATAATTTCCTCCACATATTAATACCAACATTCCAAAAGTGAAGGCTGATAAATAAGAGAAGAATCTTTGAATATGGGGGTCGGAAGATAAGTAGTCTATACTATAAATATGGATTAAAGTTGAACAATATAAAACGGCTAAACCTAAAGATATTGTTAACTGATCAAAATAGAATTCTCAATTTATTGTTAAAAATTCAGAGTTTATTCAACTACCCAAATTTATATATACAGGGGAACCACTTATACATACCTCATAAAAAGCTAGAGTCATAAATAAAGATGAAATAAATAAAGTTGTTATTGTTAGTAATTGAGATCCTGTTATTCCTATTTTTCTACCTAAAAAACCTGCAGATAGTGAACCTAATAAGGGTAAAATAATAATTAATAAATACATTTTGTTTATGTTCTTAACGAAATTGTTCCTTTTAATCTATAATGAGCAACAAGAATACTTAAACCTATAACAGATTCTGCACCTGCTATCGATATGATAAATATACTATAAGTTTGTCCAATACTATCATCAAAACCAAAAGAACTAATTAATATTAAAAGCGTTACCGCTAATAACATTATTTCAATTGCAATGATCATTAAGATAATATTTTTTCTATTTAAGACAAATCCTAAGATACCAATCAGGAATAAAATTAAGGCAAAAGTCATAGTTTAAATATTTTGTTTAGACTAAATAGTTGTTTGATAAATGAATACACGTTTTAAGTTTATATTAAAAAAAATTTTTAATTAAATCAATTACTAATTAAATAGTTTTTTTTTTAATTTTTTAATTTTAAATTGTGTATGCAAAGTTTGCGTTAACGATAGACTACCCCTGCTGCTTCCTACTTTTATTAGCCTTAATTGAAAGGAGGGATTAGCCAAAGTGCTTGCTAGCCTATTTTTAGCCCATTTTCCGCAAGTTCTGTTAAAATTCAACTTATTATATTATTTAAAGTTGTCTTAATTTTAGGTGGGCTTCTTTGGGATACTTAACACTAGTTATAAGGATTTATGTTTATTCAATAAATTTCTTATCACTATTTTATTAAATAAGGAGCCGGAGGTATGCTTCTTTGACTAGCTATAACTTTTTTAAAAGCCACGCTTGCGCCGTCCACAATTAATTCTCAAAAAATAATAATTTAAGATTTATAAATTTTGAATAGACCGGTTGTGAAAACCTGCCTTGTCTCTTTTCACTTTTCATAGGTATTACGGGTAACAGCTTAAAAAAGGGTTTAGGCAACTAAGCCTATTAAGTAAAGATTGAATAATTTAAGTGTAAATTCCTTAAATTGTTTTAATTTTATAACTTTTATATATTTTTTTAGGCAATTACCTAACAATTAAGTAAGGTAAATAACTTAGCTAGCTAAAAAAATCAAAATAGCAGCTGCTTAAATTAAGTTAAAATGACTTTATTTATTAATAATGAATGAACGGCACCATTTGTAACTGCACCTTTAAAAAAAGTAGCCAGCGCTAGCACACTCCTTCACCTCTCCTCCTCACTATCCTTTGACACCTCCGGGCACTTTCACTAGTTGAACCTACTCCACCCTCCACGAGCACATCCACCCGATCCCTCTCGCTTTCGCACTTCGTCGCTTGCGCAGAAGAGTCTAGCTGTTATACACAACACTGGGATATTTTGCATGTAACATTTTCACAGGACGGGAAGGAAAAGAATAAACTTTAATGGTGATAAAAGTTACTACTTTTTTTATTTACTATTTTCTTTTACATAAGTCTATACTACGATAGCAGCCGATTGAATTGTAGTTTTAAAAGGCCCAAGAGAGGATGCAAAAACTCTACTCAAAGAACACAAATATTTCTGAAAGAGAATCTTAAATTAAATCTTAGATAAAAATCAAAAATAACCAATCCGAGAAAAGACAAAGGTTAATAATGGGACCTATATCAGTTGCTCCGATCAAAGAGATTAACCCTAAGCTAAAGGGTAAAAAGAGTCAGAGCCGCAAGTAAGATAAGATTGGAAGCTCCTATGCTATGAATTTAATTTACAGTAAACTACATAAAACTAATTTATGATACTAATAACTACTCCGGAAATCCTAAATTCATCTGGTAACTTAATGATAAAGACGAAATCATTAGACTAAACAACAGGGAGCTGAAACCGGTTACCTTATTTAATGGGGGCCAAAATTAAGGTTAACAGGCGCCATTTTTAAAGTTAACTCTAATTTCCTCGTGAGCTAAACTACAGGCAGCATAATTTAACCTTAAATCTGTAAACTCCGTAGCGGAGTTTGGAAATAATCTAAAAGGAAAGGGCAAAACAGCCTTTCTTAACCATCTATTGGGTTACCTCTAAGCTTACAAGCCGGCAATATAAAAAAACATTCAACTTTATACGCAAGTTACTTGTCTGCGAAAACCCTTGAAATTTCAGTCTGAAGTCATGGTGGTTCCACACCACTTATTTCCTAAAGTCTTAACCATAGTATATGAAAATATGTAATCAATAGGGTAGCAATACAATTAAATAATAAACTTTTGCCCACCACTCGGCCCTACTTAAAGAAGGCCAAAAGAAGGATGGTTTTTGGGAGAAGTTAAAATTTTTAGTGGAACTAACTGAAGAAATAACTATTAAATAAGATATTTCAAATAAATTATAACTGTAACATTATTAGATTGCAGAATAAAAGGGGTAAGTGTGGGTCGCTGCCAGCTGGGGGTTAAATTAATTTATATTGTATAATAAAGTTGTTACTGAGGGATGCAGTGAATCTAATAAAATGTTAGGTCAGATACCTAATAAAACAGCGGGTATTAAAAGTGAAACTAGTAGAAAAAATTCTCGTCTTGTCACATCTTTTAAAGGATTCAGAAGAGGATAATATGAACCGTAGGAAATTCTGTTATATAAAAATAAAGAATAAATTGCACTCAAGACTATACCCGAAGCTCCTAAAGAAGCAATTATAGGACTTCTTTCAAATATCCCTATTAATGACATCTGTTCTCCTAAGAAATTCAGAGATAAGGGAATACCTGTGTTTGCCATAGTAAACATGAAGAATAAAATTGTGAAAAGAGGCATTGTATTAACTAAACCTCTTATACTTATTATATTTCTAGTGTGGGTTCTATCAAAAATAACTCCTCCAACACATATGAATAAACCAGGAGAAATTAAACCGTGAGCTATACCAAAAAGAATTGCTCCTTCGATTCCTATTATTGAGTTAGAAAATAATCCTAAAACGACAACGCCCATATGAGCTATCGAAGAATAAGCAATTAATCTTTTTGTATCCTGTTGAATTATAGTTGAAAAAGAAGAGTAAATTATAGTAATTACTGCAATAGTTTGAACTAATGGACTTAAGTAATAACTAGCATCCGGTAATATATTTATTAGAACTCTTAAATAACCATAAGTACCCAATTTTAAAATAGTTGCAGCTAAGATTATAGAACCGGATAAAGGTGAATCTGCATGAGCTTTAGGTAACCATATTATAAAAGGATAAAGAGGAGTCTTCACTGCTATTGCTATGAAAAAACCAAACCATAGAATTATTTGATAGTCTAAACTAATGTCATATAAAGAAATTAATTGGAAGTCTGTTGAACCGATATAACTGTTTATCAAAAGTATGCTTAATAACATTGGTAAACTACCTGCTAAAGTGTATAGAAAAAATAAGAAAGCTGATCTAAATCTATCATCACCGTGACCATATATAATTATTACTATAAATAAAACTGGTAAAACACTTTCGAAAAATACATAGAAGAGTAATAAATCTAGAGAAGTAAAAGCACAAATTTGTAAACTTTCTAAAATTAAAATAGATAGTAAAAGGAATTTTAAATCTTTTACATTAGAATAATTTGATAAAATAGCTATGGGAGTAATAAATGTTGTTAATAATACAAAGTAAATGGAGATTCCATCTATTCCAAAATTTAAATGATATAAATTTAAATGAGTAAAATCTGAAACAAATTGAAATTGAGTATTATTAGAATCAAATTGATATCAAATGAATAAAGAAATGAAGAATGTTATTAAAGATGTAGTTAAGGCTATTTGTCTCATTTGATTACTGTCTTCTTGTATTGGTAAGAGAAGTATTGAACCTAGAATTGGTAGTAGAATTAGCAAGGTGATCATTTATTATTATTAAAGAATTATGTGTATTGTTAATTTACAATATTTCACAACTAGTTAACTAATTCAACAAAGAGTATAAGTAAAAGTAGTGTAGCTATTAATTAAAGTATTAATATTTTTACAACCAAATTTTCTAAATAAATAAAGGGTTTATATTTTATCCTGACTTTCTTGGATAAAAGTAAGTTAAACTCTTTTAACCTTACTCTTTAAATGAATTTAGATTGGAAATTTTATGCTTAAAAGCTTCTCTTTTATATAATTTTAAAACCTTAATTTAAAAGGGTTCCATAAAAGAAAATAATAATAATTAAAAAAAGAATAAACAAATACTTACTTAAATTAACTTATGATAATTAACTACAGTAAGAAAATAACCATCTACTCTCCTTTTTATAAAAACTAACTTTTTTTGGGGGGAATCTTCTTACCTTTATTTTCCTAATCCCGCCTGCTACTTTGGCGTTCCATTAGTTTACATTTGTGGGAGAGGCTAGTTCAAACTTTTAAAAAGTTGACTTTTTTTTTGCACCATTTTCAGGGTTAACTGCTGGTAGGACTAAACTCAAAGCTCCCTTTTTTAAAGAGAGGCAAAGGTTAAAAGGTCGTGGCAGAGAGGAGAGATGGACAGGTTTAGTTTTCTTATTGAGTAGGATGCGAATCGAACACACTACGGCTAATGCCCATAAGTTTACAGCTTACTCCCTCAACCATTTGGGTCCCTACTCTTAATTGGCAGCCTTCTCTCAAATAAACTTTTCCATAGTTCTTTTAAGAAAGGCCTTTTTTATCATTTTGACAGTTGATAATAATAGGACAAATATGACAATCTTTAACATCAAGTTTATTTATAAATTAGTACTGCTAAACTTAAAAAAAATTAACTTTAATTTAATTTATATTTTATTATAAATCATATCTCACGATATTTACATTTGCAGCCTATCTAGAAATGTTCTATTTCTTAATTAACGATTTTAAACTTTTAAAATAATATTATATATTTATTATTATATTTTCCTCACAATGCTAAATTTTGACTATTAATTTTTTTAATAAATATTCTAATATATAAAAAAAGATTCGTTTTTTAGTATCTAGAGGTTAGATTCTTGCTTGATATACATTCAGCACTTATCTATTATGTTTGTGGCCACCCAACTATGCGTTAATTTATTATAACCCTTAACATATTACTTTTTACCTAAGTTAGGCTTTAGGCGCTAAAAATAGGGTTAAACATAAAAGTTTTATTATAAAGGATTTTTCCCTATTTTCTAAAGTTATTTAGAAATTTTGGGTCCCTGATAATAAATTTATACAATTGGTACACTAGAGAAACACAGCCTATTGATCCTTTCGTACTAGAAGGTCTGCCCCTTTTTACTAATTTTATCTACAAAAGATAGGGTCTATACTGACTTACGTCGTATTAAACCCAACTCACGTACCTCTTTAATCGGCGAACAGCCGAACCCTTCCAAGATTCTTCCCCCGGAGGATGAGATGAGTCGACATCGAGGTGCCAAACCACCGAGACAATGTGTACTCTCGTCGGTGATCAGCCTGTTATCCCTAGCGTAACTTTTATCTATTTAGCCCCGTCAATTCCATACTTTAACGAGGGATCACTATGCCCTACTTACGTATCTGAGCGACTTATAGGTCTTTCAGTTAAGCATGCTTACCGCCATTAAACTCTGCGCAACCCTTCATTGGTTGATTGTTCTCCATACAATTTCTAGCTATACCTTAATTTAAATTTGTTTTTTTTAGTTATTCTAATTTCTTATTCTTAATTTCTAGTGAGATATTAGAATTTAGAATTTAGATATTTTAAATTGGAACGATGAATTTTAATTTTAATTTATAAAACAATTTTTTTTTTAATTAAAGATCTTCGTTTACAGACTCCTGCAATAAAAGCAAGCTCCCCTCAAAACTGAGTGAGGGGCTTTCACAATTAGCGGAAGTTTCCTTTTTTAAATTTTCCTTTTTCCTTTTCCACCTAGGTAGAGTGATGTTACCACTTTTTAATAAATGATAAATACTGAAATTGGGTTTTATTGATGCTGCCCTACTCCCCGACTAAAGGTCGGTTGGCCTGAGGTCACACTAAATTAATTAGTGGTAGGCTCCAGCGTCAGACAATTAAAATTTTATTAAAAAAATAATACAATAATTTACTTATTTAATTTGTGAAAATAATTGGATTGTACTTTGCTACTCTATTAAAGACGACCGCCCCAGTCAAACTGCCAATTAGTCAACTCTCCCTCTTTGTGGTTACTTAACAATACTGACATTGATAACACAAAATAGGTTAACAAATACCCAATCTTAATTATAAGGTTTTCACTTTTAGTCTATCGACAATCCCTATTCTCTAATCATTTAGATTGTTCTAGATACCTGTGATAACTAACTACAGTAGAAGCTGCATAGGGTCTGTTGAGGCTCCGTTATACATTGCTGATATAACATCCTCTAAGAACTGTACGTGCGACTTTCATCGCATACAGCTCAAGCATTAAACTTATTATTATAAAACACATAATTACTTAATCAGTTAATGTAGAATCACGTCTAGAATTAACTTTAGATATAATATCTTTAATTAAAGCTAAACCTTCTTCTGTTTTATGAGCATTAGAATTTTTTAATTCTACAATTCTTTTTCAATCTAAATAATCCAATTGTTTTCTAGTTAACATAGGATATTTATCTACAAATTGAATTATAGAATCAGTGTTTCTAAGAACATATCTATTCACTGAGCGTGATTTTATACATTCATCTATATTATCATATTTATATTTAGGTTTGATATAACCACCATTAAAAAATTGTTTAAGACTTATTAATACCGCTACATCATGATTATTTTGACCTAATTCAAGTGAAGAATCACATCCTTGATATACTTTCCCTCTACTCTTTTTTTCAGCAAGATAAGTATAAAACATAGATTCACCAGTTAAGTAAGTTTGAACTCAATTAGCAGGTAAATTATAATTTGTTTTTAATTCTCCATTAGGTAATACAGTCAATCCTAAATACGTTTTACAATGATTATATTTATCTTCAAAAGATCTATTTTTATTCATTTTTGAGATTAATTCTTTAATTTCTTCTATTCCTTTAATTGTTAAATGCTCTTTTTTACTCATTATTAAAGCTATTTGTTTCCAATCTATAAAATTTAAAAATTTAGAAGTTAAACAAGGATAGGACTCAAAATGAGGGATTATTTTTTCTAAAATAGAAGATAAAGCTGTAATGTGATATTTTTTTGTGTCTGTTTTTCTATTGTCTATTACTACACTTCCGCACCCAAAAAATTCTTGAAGTTCGTATAATATACCAGATGAATGTGTTTTTTGTGTTACTTTAAATTCTAATTTAACAGTGTGCCCTGTCAAACCTTTACCTGTATTTTCTATAAAGCAATTAAACCCTCCTTCACCGTCTGCTAATCCTGTTACCTGCCAAGGTAATAATTTTTCATTGTTTCTAGCTTTAGAAAAATCTCTGCCACTGTCTATGCCACGCAAGCTTGTTTGCGGAACCAAGGAGTCTAAAAAATAATTTGTCATTGTTTTTTAAAAAATATTATTCTAAAACTTTAAAGCTATCAACATCAAAATACATAGGAGCTGGAATCGCATGTTCAGTTTTAATTGGAGCTAAAGTTGGAATCGATCTAATATTTTTCTTCCTTAATTTTTTTTTTTTACAAATTATAATATTAAAAAGGGGCGTAATTATGTTATAGTAAACTTTGAATTTTATAAACTAGAACAATGAATATTTTTGCAGGTTAGATTGATTTTTGTGTAAAAGGAAGAATTCCTTATAAAATTTAATGGCTTTATAAAATTGATATAATAAATATTTAACACTAATTCAAAGTTAGCATCCTTTCAGATTAGTGAACTATTCACCTATCCTTATCATTACAATAAGGCCTTCGCTTTTTTGAATATCCTCTACCCACTAATAGATATTTTCCTTCACAGAAAAAACTCCAATAATTAATAACTAATAACTGGTTATTATTGGGCTTACCTAGTTTTTACAATACACTTTAATGATACCCTTAGGACTCCACTATACATAAGATGATATTTAGACCCATTAAGAAAAACACGGGAACGTCTTTCTACAATCAAACTTACGCTTCAAACGTGAATTCACATTACATTGTCCTTAGGTGTCTAGCTCTCATATTAGTTACTCATTAAATAAAAATTTTTAATTTTCCCATAATGAATTTCTAATACAAAACAGGCTTCACACTTTAAAATTACTTTTAAAATACGCTGTTTGAGCTCAAAATAATGGATTATTAGGTGGGATTATTACCACATTGTAATTGTAAACTTATCTAGTCGCTTTAATTCTTTTTTCCAGAATATATTTTCCCGTCCCTTTGTAGACAGCCAGCATCTTCACTGGCAATTCAATTTCACTGAGCAAGTTGTAGAGACAGTGAGACCATCGTTACATTATTGATACCGGACCACATTTAATGGCCAAATGATTTTGCTACCTTAGGATCCTCATGGTTAAGCATTACTTAAATAATTACAGTGTAACTTAATTATTATGCTGAACTTTCTTTAACAGTTATTAAAAATTTGTCTTTAATTGTACCGTTTCCAGAAGGGTCTTGTTTTAATATATTAAAAACTGTTTTATTTTTTATATAAGAACGTAAAGTTGTTCTAGTGACATTAAGAGCTAACGCTGCTTCACTTATAGATATATATTCAGTGGATACATTAGTCTCAATATTAGTTACTACAACTATTTTTCCTTTAATTTTTTTTCTTTCTTTATTGGGTGTTAAGAGATTATTTTCTTGAGTCGAATCATTTAAATTTAAACTAGAATTTAATTTTCTTTCAGCTCAGACTGTTCTCATTTTATCTTTATTTTCAACTGAGTGGTTTTTATTAGTTTGATTTTCCCTTAATTTAGCTAATGTTTCCTCAGTATGTTTATAACCTAATAGATTTTTACGACCCTTCATTTTAGATATAGTTTCACTTGTATGTTTATATCCTAAAGATGAATTAGCTTTTTCTAATATGTTATAATCAAAATCAAATAGATCTAGATAATATTGCTCTCTTTGAATAGCTTCTTGAGGTTCACAATATTCGATAATTTCAAAAATAAAAATTTGAATGTCCGTATTTTAGTATAGCCCTATAAATAGGCATATCTGTTAAATTTAAACTGTATCTATCATAATATGTTGATAGTCTACTTTTAGCATTAGAAGTGCTACCTAAATAGTCTTTACCATTAATTTTGTTAATTCATCTATAAACAAAAGATTTATTTATATTTTCTTTGAAGATTAAACTTTTTTTCTCTTCAGCGTTATTGTATGAAATTACAGGACTATTAGTAAGTTTAGGTAACCCTCTTGATAGGTTTCTTGTAAATATCCTTTTTAAATATTGATTATTTAAAATGATCATTTTGCCGACCTTGTGACGCCATTGGTTTGTACTAAAAATTGTGAATGTAGCTTTTTTTATTATAATTTTAAGTTTTTTTAGGTTTTGTAGATTATTTTTTCTTTCACTATTTTAACCTGGTTTGGGCCGCTAACCCTCCTGGTGACTTGGGGACTTAATTCATTTTAGCCCGGGCCAAACCAATAACCCTCTAGTTAGTCAAATTGTAACCAAAAGGATACTAACCTTAGAATACCGTTCCTTTTTCGATATTATTAAAATTTTTGAACTGTTAACTGCTCTTCTCCTTATAAATAATAAGAAGATTTACTCACCATTTGATTTAGATAATGATTAGCAATAAGAAAATTTCATTCTTACCTTCCTCACTTTAAATTTTAAAGGTACTTTCGTACTTTTTTAAGTAATAGACTATGTCTTTTTATATCACGTGTAGTCGTTGAGGTTACATATTTACCTGCCAGTTGCCTTTTTATAGCTTATCAATTTACTATATAATTTATAGTAATAAGTACGGAAGGGATTCTAGCATATAGTGATTAGTGTATTTACTGCATTCCTAAAATAGTTTTGTTCAGTAATCCACACGGCCTTATCCAGACCGCTATTAACCAGACTTTCAATCAGTCACATTTTCAATGACCTCTTTTATATTAATGGCATCGAGCAAATTTCGACCAATATACTATGATTTTCATCTTTGCATTGATCTGTGTTTTTAGTAAACAGTCGTGGCCTCCGATTTTCTGTCACCATACCATTCTAAAATTTTATAAATAATTCCGAATAAATTAAATAAAAATTTTAAAAACAGTAGGCACCTCTTCTTGTAAAACTTATGAGGTATTCTTGCCGAGTTCCTTAACAACTTTTAGCTCTACGCCTTAGTATACTCTACCTACGAACCTGTGTCGGTTTAGGGTACGGTAGTGTTATTTAATAACATTTTTATAAATTTATAAAATCTAAAATATATCTTAATTTTACTTCGCAAGCGAGAGACAGACCAACTGAATAGAGGGACTGCTAAGCTTCAAAGATTCCTGCAAATATTTATCCTAAGAACAAACGCAGGGTATTTTCTTTTAATTTGTCTAATACTTATTCCAAGGTTAGTTTAATCAAAATTTTTTAATTGTTTATTATTTTTAATTATACTTTATGAGTGAATACTTCTACCTTTAGGTTAGATAGTTAATTCAACCACAGCCCTTAGATTTGCAGAGCCGCTTCTTCCTTTAACGTTTAATTATAGAAGTAAATTTTGTATTTGAAACAAGCCCAATAAATATTGACAAAGTAAAATATAAATATATTTACAATTCAGACTAAAATAAATAAAATATATATTTTATTTATCTTAGTCCTTTTATTAGTTATTATTTAATTAAAAATAAGAATAAATTAAGGTAATAATTAGTTAAAATTTAAGTTTCTAATTTCGGTTTAGTATTTTATCCTCAATATTCAAAAAACCATTAAGAAGCAGGTTAACTTCCTACTTAACTGAAGACCCTTCCTCACCCTACCCCTTTTATCCTTAAATGAACAACACCAATCGCTCACTCTCCCTTTTCGAAAAGACAGTGGCAGAACTTTTATGTGGTGGTAGAAGTGGAAGAGAGTAAGGCTTAAAAATTAAACTAATAATTTTATTTATATAAAAACTAAAAAATTAACCAAACGCAGCAAAGCGAGAGTGTTAATTTAATACTTTTTTTATACTTTGGGATTAAGTTAAATAAAATTAACTCCTTAAATTGGTGCAAGGTAATTATATACACCTCTTTATTATAAATTTAATAAAGTCCATTATTTTTATCCTTCCAACTTTAAATAATGATGAAAGGATGGAGAGTGGGCCTTTACGGTTCTACATACCAGCTCTTTCTTTCCTTATCAAATATTAACTAAATAATTGTGTCTACCTACTTTTGAACAAGTAAGTCCGACTATTTTAAAGATTAACTAATTTTAATTAATCAAATAAATAAATAAAATTAGCCTAAAACAAATATTATTTTCTTGGTCCCAATAAAATTTTATTTTGGACTTTCTATAATATACTCATCAGCCATAACTTTGGTTATAGTCCTTAGAGGCCGCATTAACACAAAATGATTTAACCTTTTATTGTAACCCTTTCGTTTTCGGCGAGAAGAATTATATTCTTCTTTTACGTTACTCATGTCAGCATTCTCTCTTCAGTTGCCTAAAAAATAATGAAACACTATTTTATAAATAGATTGACTGAATGTTCTACTACCTAGATAAAGAATAAACATTTAGCCCTAGCGTTAACGACAACCCTTTTCTACCCACTTTTACAAAGATATAGTAGTGGGAAGGTTGGGGTTTAACTTTTAATAGGAAGGGTAAAATTTTATAAATTCAATATCAACACGATATCGGTTGATTGTTTAAGACCCGTTAAATTTTCGGCGTAACAAAGCTAAAAACTGTTGATGCGTTGTTACATACGATCATTATAAGTAGCGACTACCAAGCTCACTTCACAACTGTATAAGATTTTGTCACGTCCTTGATTTTCACTTAACAATCTATTTGGGACCTTGATCTGTGTTCTCGGCTGTTTCCGTCTTGACTACTCAACTTAGCATGAGCAGTCTGAATATCTACTATCAATTTATGTAATTTCGAGTTTCGCTTCCAAAGGTAAGATTTTAACATCCCCTCAACCTAAACGCCAAAAAGATTTATGAATGTAATAAATAATATAACTTATTAAACTCTTTTTTTTGTTTGGAATTGCCTTTCTGTACCTCCATAAATCTCCTTTTGTAGATGTCATACTAAAATATGTTTCGGTAGAAAACCAGATAGCACCAGGTCAGATTGGCATTTCACCGCTTACCTAAACTCATCGGAGAATAATGCAACATTCACCCGTTCGATCCATTATAATCTGGTCTAGGTAAGATCACCTGGCTTCGGGTCTAATAAAAGTAACTAATCCAACACTACATTATAATTAAATATATATTTTCATTAAAAAGATTGATTGTTTAAATTTTATTTGTTAGGTTTATTTTATATTTAATTTGATAGTTTAGTCGCTTTCGCTAGGGCTTTTAACCTTGCTACTCTTATTAACTTGCTGACCCATTATGCAAAAGGTACGCCGTTATTCATTGAATGTTTAGAATTTCGACTGCTTATAGAGTTACTAATTCATATCTATTTCAACACATTGTTTACCACTTGTCTTTTTCATTCTTTTCCTTTACAGTACTTTTCACTATCACTAAATTTATAATACTTAGCCTTAGAGGATGGTTCCCCTGTTTTCCAACAAGTTTACACTCATTGTACTTAGTCATTCCTTCCAGTTAAATAAGAATATTTGTATTAGACAGCATGCAGCGCAGGCTTTTATTGTCGAGAAGCAAACTACCAATATACCACGTTTCTAACTTATTAGTTAGGCACGGGATGGACAGGCGGCCTCTCAAATTTTCAAACAAATTAACTTTAACAAAAATTTGTTTAAATTTTTTACTTTTTATTATTATTTAGAGTTCATTACTTATAAAATTTACAGGACTAATGATTTTTACCTATTTTAGATTTCAATTTTATAACATAATTTAGGCTGTTCCGATTTCACTCACCATTACTTTCGGAGTCTCGGTTGATTTCCTTTCCTTTCCTTAATAAAATGTTTTACTTCAGGAAGTAATTAATAATTTTGGTTTACCTTAGGATTTTTTTCTATTAAAAATTTAAATTTTTCATTTACTGGCTGCGCCTAAAATTATAAATGAAATTTTAATTTAGAAAATTTTGGCAATAAGCCTCCTTATTTATAAATTTGAATAGTTTCCTTAATAACCCCTTTAATT